AAAAACAATCAAGTCTGACTACATACTTAACTAGTTAATTTTTCTAAATAATTAACTAATTGAGATATTAACTGTAACCAATAATAATGCTTTTTATATAATCTTGTCAAGCCCTTGATGATAAAAAATTATACTGGCCCAAATTTTATTCAAGACATAATTTATAATTTTATAGATAATTATATTTATGGAAAATTATAGTAAAAACTAAACATTCACACTAAAATAAGAATTACGAAGTTAAATAATCAATATCAATAAATATTAATTTTATAAAATATATAAAAGGAGATATAAAGTTTGCATAATTCTAGAGAAAAAATATTAATTGTAGATGATGAAACTAGCATAAGAACAATTTTAGAAACTAGATTATCTATGATTGGCTATGATGTTGTTAGCGCAGGAGATGGAGAAGAAGCATTATATATATTTCGAAAAGAATATCCTAACTTAGTCATACTAGACGTAATGATGCCTAAATTAGATGGTTATGGAGTATGTCAAGAAATTAGAAAAGAATCTGATGTACCAATTATAATGCTAACTGCCTTAGGGGATGTATCAGATAGAATTACTGGATTAGAACTAGGTGCAGATGATTATGTAATCAAACCTTTTTCACCTAAAGAATTAGAAGCACGTATCAGATGCGTTCTCAGGCGAGTAGATAAAATAAGTATAAACTCTGGAATTCCAAGTTCAGGTATTATAAACATAGGACTCCTAAAAATTGATACCAATAAAAGACAAGTATACAAAAAAAATGAGCGAGTTAGATTGACTGGTATGGAATTCAGCCTCTTAGAATTGCTTGTCAGTAAAGCTGGTGAACCTTTTTCAAGATCTTCTATTTTGCAAGAAGTATGGGGATATACTCCAGAAAGACATGTGGATACACGTGTAGTAGATGTACATATTTCTAGACTTAGAGCTAAACTAGAAGATGACCCTAGTAATCCAGATTTAATATTAACTGCTAGAGGAACGGGATACTTATTTCAAAGAATTATTGAAAATATGGAATAATTTAAAATAAAAGTATATCTTTAATAACTAGCTAAATATCTAAAACTTGACTTACTTATTTCTTAATTTTCTATTACTTTAATTGAGATATTTAGCTTTATATATATTATTAAATATAATCATTAGAATTGAATATAAATAATTTTAATCTCAAAGAATCAAAGAAAAAGTATTACTTAATCTACTCAATTTAAAATTCTAATATTAGTAATAATTATAAGTCATGATAAGATATAAAGATTTAAGGTAAAATTTTTATATTTAGCAACCCAATAAATATTTTTTAATAAAAATAAAAACTGTTAATTATTGAATTATTTCTAAGTGAATTACTGTAATAATATTTTGAAAATTTAGATATTTAGTTTTAACTATTAAAATAATATAATTATTCACTAACTCAAAACTTGAATAAAATATTTTTATAAATATTATTTTTTATCTTTATTTTCTTTATTTTTATAAATCCTACAAATAAAAATTATACAATTTGTCTTTAAACAATTGAGATTAAATTCACAAAGGCCAGTATGTGAATTTTAATTACTAGCTCTTCATTTAAACCATATTCATTTACAACTCTAGAATATCTCTTAATTATGATTTACTTAAATTAAGTACCAATGATTTATAAGAATATAATCAAATGATATCCCATTATTGATTTTAGTTTATACTGGCACAAAACAAATATAGCAAAAATTGACAAAATTTTGATAAAAATCTAATACATATTATCTTATTCACTTCCTGCAATGATAAAATACAGGATAGTATTATTTATAAAAGTGATTCTAAAATGATAAGATCAATATATAAATACAATACCAAAATTAGTATAAAACTAGTAAAATACAAAAAGTTAGGAGAAATCATTAAAAAAATAAGTTTGCCTAGAGTCTATATTTATTGAAATATAAGTAGAAACAAGCTTATTAAAGATAGTTTTTAATTATATAAAATCTTGATACAAAAACTGCAAGAGAAATTCTAGATCAATTTAGAATACACAATAGTAATACTTTAACATTTTTCGATCAATTTATTTAGAGATAAAATAAATTAAATGAATGAAAAAATATAATATAATGCAAAAATTATATATCGAATTAAAAATAATTTTGAAATTTACAATAAATTGATTTACACTAAATAAATGTCATTTTTTTATTATCACACAGTATATTAATTATCATTTTAAGTTTTTAAATTTTTATTAATTTTTGTAACTACTATCAAAACAAGTAAGAATATAACAAGAAAATATAATGTTTGCTATACTATGATTATATAGTCATTTGTATCATATAAAAATTTTAACCTAAAATAGATTGTGAACTTAGAGAACTAATTAAATCGTTTTAAATTAGTCACTAACTTTACTATTTAATAGGCTTATAATATTAATATAAGCGTAAAGAAAAGTAAAGTGACTTTACAAACTCATATAGGCATTATTAATACATTACAAATTAAAATGTAATGTTAAGCTTACAACTTATTGACTTAATTAGTTTACTCTGGAGACTTATTTTATGACCATAGCAATTGGACAAGAAAAAACTCGCGGTAGATTTGACTTAATTGATGACTGGGTAAAAAGAGACCGCTTTGTATTTGTAGGCTGGTCTGGTTTACTTCTTTTCCCATGCTCTTATCTAGCATTAGGAGGATGGTTAACAGGAACAACATTTGTTACATCTTGGTATACACACGGATTAGCAAGTTCATATTTAGAAGGCTGTAACTTCTTAACTTCAGCAGTATCGACACCAGCTAATAGTATGGGACATTCTTTATTACTCCTATGGGGCCCTGAAGCACAAGGAGATTTTACTAGATGGTGTCAAATTGGAGGTCTTTGGACATTTATTGCTTTGCACGGATCTTTTGGCTTAATTGGTTTCTGCTTAAGACAGTTTGAAATCGCTAGACTAGTCGGAATTAGACCATATAATGCTATTGCATTCTCAGGTCCAATTGCTGTATTTGTATCAGTATTCTTAATGTATCCACTTGGACAAGCAAGCTGGTTCTTTGCACCTAGTTTTGGCGTAGCTGCAATCTTTAGGTTTTTATTATTTTTACAAGGCTTTCATAATTGGACATTAAATCCATTTCATATGATGGGTGTAGCTGGAATACTTGGAGGAGCTTTATTATGTGCAATCCATGGAGCTACTGTGCAAAATACTTTATTTGAAGATGGAGACGCAGCAGATACATTTAGAGCATTTACACCTACACAATCTGAAGAAACTTATTCTATGGTAACGGCAAACCGTTTTTGGTCACAAATCTTTGGTGTAGCTTTCTCCAATAAAAGATGGCTGCACTTCTTTATGTTATTTGTACCAGTTACTGGAATGTGGACTAGCGCATTTGGAATAGTAGGTCTAGCATTAAACTTAAGAGCATATGATTTTGTATCACAAGAATTAAGAGCAGCTGAAGATCCAGAATTTGAAACATTTTATACCAAAAATATCTTACTAAATGAAGGGATTCGTGCATGGATGGCAGCTCAAGATCAACCACACGAAAACTTTATATTCCCAGAGGAGGTTTTACCACGTGGAAACGCCCTTTAATCAAAATATCGTAAGCGGCAGAGATATCGAATCTACAGGATTTGCATGGTGGTCTGGCAATGCAAGATTAATCAATGTATCAGGCAAACTTTTAGGTGCCCATGTTGCACATGCTGGTATAATGGTTTTTTGGACAGGAGCAATGACGCTATTTGAAGTTGCTCATTTTATACCAGAAAAGCCTTTATACGAACAAGGTTTCATTCTAATACCTCATCTAGCAACATTAGGATGGGGAGTTGGTCCAGGCGGAGAAATAACTAACATATACCCATACTTTGTAGTAGGTATAGTACATTTAATCTCTTCTGCAGTGCTAGGATTTGGAGGATTGTATCATGCTTTAATTGGGCCAGATACACTAGAAGAATCTTTCCCTTTCTTTGGTTATGACTGGAGAGATAAAAACAAAATGACAACAATACTTGGTATACATCTTGTATTATTAGGCATAGGATCATTTTTACTTGTAATTAAGGCCTTATTTTTTGGTGGAGTATATGATACATGGGCTCCTGGAGGTGGAGATGTAAGATTGATAAGTAATCCGACCTTAAACCCTGCAATTATATTTGGATATGTACTTAAATCTCCATTTGGAGGCGATGGCTGGATAGTTAGTGTGAATAATATGGAAGATTTAATTGGTGGACACGTTTGGATAGGTGTAATATGCATTGCAGGAGGAATATGGCATATTCTTACTAAACCATTCGCCTGGGCACGAAGAGCATTTGTCTGGTCTGGTGAAGCCTACTTATCTTATAGCTTAGGTGCCCTATCTATTATGGGATTAACAGCATCTAATTATGTATGGTATAATAATACAGCATATCCAAGCGAATTTTATGGACCCACAGGACCAGAAGCATCTCAAGCACAAGCTTTCACATTCTTAGTACGTGACCAAAGATTAGGAGCAAATGTAGCATCTGCACAAGGTCCTACAGGATTAGGAAAATACTTAATGAGATCACCAAGTGGAGAAATCATATTCGGAGGAGAAACAATGCGTTTTTGGGATCTAAGAGCCCCCTGGGTAGAACCATTAAGAGGACCTAATGGATTAGATCTAAACAAAATCAAAAACGATATACAACCATGGCAAGAAAGAAGAGCAGCAGAATATATGACACATGCGCCATTAGGTTCTCTTAACTCTGTTGGAGGTGTTGCAACAGAAATAAACTCTGTTAACTATGTTTCGCCTAGAAGTTGGTTAACAACATCTCACTTCTTCCTAGGCTTCTTCTTATTTATCGGACATCTATGGCACGCAGGGCGCGCAAGAGCTGCAGCGGCAGGATTTGAAAAAGGTATTAACCGAGAAAACGAAGCTGTATTATCTATGAGACCATTAGACTAAAAATATGTAATAATAATAAATAATATGTAAACATTAAAAAGCCATTCTTAACTGTACAGTTAAGAATGGCTTTTTAATGTTTAATAAATAAAACAAAATGGTTTTATGCAATATATCAGATGCCAAGCAAATCTATTATAGGCAAAGAAAAAAAAAATTCTATAGCAAAGACAATAACAAAAGATATCATGGCTAATCTTCCATTCCAACTCTCAGAACCAATAGAAAATCCCCAGATCCATCTATTAAGCTGATGATAAATTTCCATACAATTTAGTTAGCTCTATTTTTATTTAAAAAATTAGATATACTATATTATAAAATTATGTGAATAAAACATGAAATAATATTCAATTTATTTTAACTCAAATGGGACTAAATATACATAAACTGATTCATCCAATTATACAGAAGTTAGCATATGAAATTATATATCAAAAAACTCAAAGTACCGATAATGAAAAAACATTAGGAATGCTTATTTTTTATGAAACATCAAGAAAATGGTTAAAAATAGATAATGTATATATCAAACAAGTTGATGCTTTAAAAGAAAGCTATTTCTCAAATCAATTAGATAAATATTTAATTATTACTAATATAATAGAATGCTATAATTTTCTTGGAGAAGTAGAAAGAATACTACCACAATCTTGTGTCAAACATATAGAATTCTATAAAGCAGACGAAATATCTGAATATAGCCAAAAACTAAAAGGACATAAAATAATTATATTTGAAAAATTTTTGAAAAATTATGAAATAATCAACATAATAAATTACTTATACAAACATAAAATAACTAATTTAAATCATGTAAAAATTATTTGCGTTACATGCAATCAAAATATTTTAAAATATATAGCCCAAGAATACCCACAATTGAATATTTACACTACAAAAATCATTTAAGCTAAAAACCTTAAATTACATTAATTTATCTATCGTTCAAAATCACAATTATAAGCTAATGAATATTATAACAAATTCTTTTAATTTAGTGTTTACATCTATAGCTAATTTTTCTGAAATATACTTGATATCTATTTTACTAAAACTATCTTTAGCTTGGTTTCCAACAGTAAATTGGTATAATGAACCTTTTTGCTCTTTAAACAGACTTACAGACCCATATCTTAAATTATTTAGAGGAACAATACCTATGATATTTGGCATGGATATGTCCCCCATGCTCGGAATTATTTTTTTACAATGCTTAACAGTCATATTTAATAACATACAGCTCGAATCTATGACTTAACAGTTATCAACTTTTTTTAAATAAAAGTTGCTTAATCAAATAAAAAATTATTTAATATTAAGTATAAAAATTAAAGTAAAATTATTTACACCCTAATTATCATGTTAAAAATCAGATTGAAAAGATTCGGCAGAAAAAAGCAACCTAGCTATAGAATTGTAGTAATAGATAGTAGAAAACCTAGGGATGGAAGACCCGTTGAAGAGATAGGGTTTTATAGTCCTATTAATAATAAATCACAAATCAACCTAAAAAAAGCTAAAAAAAGAATACATGAAGGTGCTCAACCTACTAAAAAAATTCAACAAATCATAAACCAATTTGAAAAACAAAATTCATAGACTAGATTTAAGGAGATTAGATTGTCTAAATTTACATTTAAAATTTTGTGGCTTGAAAATAATATTGCTATAGCCATTGATTACATTATAGGTCAAAATAAAAGCCCATTAACATCTTATTTTTTTTGGCCTCGTAACGACGCATGGGAAGAATTAAAAACAGAATTAGAATCAAAACCATGGATAAATGAAAATGAAAGAATAGATTTATTAAATAAAACTACTGAAATTATAAACTTTTGGCAAGAAAAAGGCAAAAATACATCATTAAGAAAAGCTCAAGACGAATTTCCAGAATTCAATTTTATTGGAACAAATTAATTAAAACTGTACTAGATGATTAGTAATATTTTATAAATCATCCTAAACATCTTAAAGTCTTAAGCTAGATAGTAAAATTATATTATTTACAATATTCAACGATAATATAAAAAATGAGTAACAAATTATATAAAAAAAAATCGATTTTTTATTAATTAGTATTGAAGCAATAAACTTATATAATTTAGACGAAAATTATACCTACAAAACAAACTCCATACAAGTCAATACTCGTCTAAATAATTTATTTTTAATACGATGCGGTAATTTATTTAGACATCCAAATACTGATGCATTATATAGTTTTACAGAGAACATAAAAGCAATCTATTACATAAACAGATCGATTAATAATTCTAGAATACAAAAAACTATAAACAAAATATTAATAGAAGTATATAATGATAATCAATTAAAAAATATAACAAAATATTTAAACCGATTCAAATACATATACTATAAAACACAAAATTACTATAATATTAGAAGTAAAATCTGTTTTCATGATCAATATATGCAAGAAATAGCTATATTCAATTTATATATAATCAGTATTTTAAGATATAAAGATGGTATTTATTTTCTTATCAAATATCTTAAGTCACCATATTGCATATAATATTATAAAATTACAATAAAATGCTCAAATAAATTTGATCCTAACTATCTTCTTGTTCTGCTATAAGACACTCTGTCGTCAAAATCATAGAAGCTATTGAAGCCGCATTTTGTAAAGCAGAGCGTGTAACTTTAGCTGGATCAATAATACCTTCTTGATACATATCGACAAGTTGGCCAATATCAGCATTATAGCCCGTAGAGAAATTACTGTTTTTAATTTTTTCTATAACTATAGCTCCATTATTACCAGCATTTTCAACTATTCGCTTGAGTGGATACAATAAAGCATCAACTATAATCAAAGCACCTACCAACTCTTCTCCAACTAAATTATTTTTAGACCAATCTCGCAAATCTTCAGATAAATGTACAAAAGTAGAGCCGCCTCCTGGCACTATGCCTTCTTCAATAGCTGCTCTGGTTGCATTAATAGCATCTTCTAAGCGCAGTTTTTTATCTCTCATTTCTGTCTCGGTTGCTGCACCTACTTTAATAACAGCTACACCTCCAGACAATTTAGCAAGTCTCTCATTCAACTTCTCTTTTTCATAACTGTTATTACTTGCCTCCAATTGTCTACGGATTTGATCACAACGCGCTTGAATAAGATGCTCGTCTATATCTACTACAATTGTTGTAGAATCTTTTGTGATTTGAACTCTTTTAGCAAAACCTAACTGATTCAAAGTCACGCTATCCAAAGTTAAACCCATGTCTTGTGTAATTACTTCTCCTGAAGTAAGGATGGCTATATCCTCCAACAATAATTTTCTCCTGTCTCCAAAACCAGGCGATCTAACAGCAACTACATTGATAATACCCCTCAACTTATTCACAATAATTGTCGCCAAGGCTTCTTTCTCTATATCTTCAGCTATAATTAGCAGTGGACGCCCAGTCTTAGTTACTTTTTCTAAAATAGGTAACAATTCTTGTTGAATAAGTGTAATTCTTTTATCAGTTATTAATATATATGGATTTTCTTGTATCACCTCCATTCTAGATGTATCTGTTACAAAATAAGGAGAAATAAAGCCTTTGTCAAACTTCATTCCTTCTTTAATTTCTAATTCTATGGTAGTAGACTGACCTTCCTCTAAAGAGATAATTCCTTCTTTACCTACTTTTTGGATAGCATTAGCTATCATAGTACCAACTTCAATATCATTACCAGAAGATATAGAACCAATATGAGTAACGTCTTGCATATTATGAATAGGCTTAGAATACTCTGCAATTTTCGCAACAATAAACCTAACTGCTTTCTCTATGCCTTTTTTTAACAGAATAGGATTAGCACCCGCTGCGACATTTTTAAGACCTTGCTTAACTATAGCATGAGCTAATACAGTAGCAGTAGTTGTACCATCACCAGCAACATCATTTGTTTTGGATGCTGCTTGTCTAATTAATGCAACACCAGTATTTTCTATTAGATCTTTAAGCTCTATTTCTTTAGCAATAGTTACTCCATCATTAATAATCTGAGGAGCACCAAATTTTCTTTCCAATACAACATTTCTGCCTTTAGGTCCCAATGTTATAGCAACAGCTTCAACTAGAGTATCTATACCTTTTTCTAAAGCTTTACGAGCATTATCCTGATATAAAATTTTTTTGGCCATTGTATAATCCTTATTTAATCAAATAACTATATAATATAAATAAATCTATCGCGAAATACAACTCAAAATAATTTTATAAATAAAAATACTTAACCACTTAACACAGAGAAAAACAAGTTTTTGATCAGAAACCTGATATACTAATATTGCAGAAGGGCCTGTAGCTCAGTGGATTAGAGCACGTGGCTACGAACCACGGTGTCGGGGGTTCGAATCCCTCCTCGCCCGATGAATTTATATAAATATATACAATTATTTTTTATAACATATAATAAATAAATATAATAATAATAATATCGAAATCATATTTTATGCAACCACTAAGAGGAACTAAAGATATATTACCTTATGAAATTATTTATTGGCAACAAATATATAATAAAGCTTCAGACATACTCGCTCTACATAATTACTCAGAAATCCGAACGCCTATTATAGAAACAACAAACTTATTTGAGCGAACTATCGGCGAATCAACTGATATTATTAATAAAGAAATGTATAGTTTTACTGACCAAAGTAATAGAAACATAACACTTAGGCCAGAAGCAACAGCAAGTATAGCTAGAGCATTTATAAGTAATAAACTCTACCAAAGCAAATTACAAAAGCTTTGGTACTTAGGACCAATGTTTAGATATGAAAGACCTCAAAGCGGAAGACAAAGACAGTTTCATCAATTAGGTATAGAATGCATTGGTAGCTTAAGTCCAATGGCAGATACAGAAGTTATTCATTTAGCTAGTAAAATAGTCAGTCAACTCGGGTTAAAAAATTATGTATTAGAAATCAATTCTATTGGCAACTTAGAAGAACGAGAAATGTATAAAGTAGACCTAATTAAATATTTATCAAAATACCAAAAAGATTTAGATGAAGATTCCCAAAATCGATTATACTCTAATCCTTTAAGGATTTTAGATAGCAAAAACATGAAAACTCAAGAGATTTTACAGTATGCTCCAAACTTAAATCAATATTTAAATAAAACATCTAATGAACATTTTTATCTAGTTTGCAAATACTTAGATAATTTAAATATACCGCATACAATTAATTACAAATTAGTAAGAGGATTAGATTACTATAATCATACAACTTTTGAAATTAAAACTAATTCTAAAAATAGTCAAAACACGATATGTGGAGGGGGTCGTTATGATAACTTAATAGAACAACTTGGAGGACCCAAAACACCAGCAGTAGGTTGGGCAATCGGAATAGAAAGATTATTAAAAGTAATTCAAAAAGAATTACAATTAACATTATCTCAAAAACAAATCAATGTCTATATAGCAACACAAGGATTAGCAGCACAAACAAAAATTTGGGAAATTGTACAAAATTTAGAAAAAGAAAAAATAAAATTTGAATTAGATTTATCTAACACAAGTTTTCAAAAACAAATCAAACGAGCTAGCAAACTAGGAGCTAAGTTTTGCATTATTTTAGGCGATCAAGAAATTAATAATAACTGTATTACAACTAGAAAATTAAATGAGCATAAGCAATATACAGTTCCTTACTCAAGCTTCTTAGAAGAAATCAATAAATTCAAACATTAAAGTTGACAACCAATATAAATTAATTGTTTAATAGGTCTTATGGGGTGTAGCCAAGCGGTAAGGCAGCGGACTTTGACTCCGCCATTCGCAGGTTCGAATCCTCCCACCCCAGTAGCTAAAATTAAATTATATTAAATATATAAATTAAATTGATACAAAAAATTTGACGAATATATCAGATTAATTTATAACTAAGTATTATATAAAAGCTGGGAAAATTTGTAGCTTTATAACCACCTTTATATCTCTTGCAAGTATAATATCTAAATCATAAATTCCTACCTTTTTAATATTAGGAAAGTAAAGATTTTTTTTATCTAGTTGCTCACCTGTAGCATACAAAAGATTTAATATTATTTCTTTATCACTTACACTACCAAAAATTTGATTATTATTACCTACTTTCTTCTTAACACTAATTTTAGTAATTTTATTTAATTTTTGAGTAATTACTTGTAATTTACCTTGAATTTCATCTAGCTTCTTTTGTTTTATATTGATAAACATATTATAATGCTTTACTCTACCAACGGTTGCTAATTGAGCGAAATCATAAGGAATTAAATAATTAAAAGCATAACCAGAGCTTACCTTTACGATACTACTTACTGAACCAAGATTAACTAAATTTTTTTTTAAAATAACTGTTATTTTTTTTTTCATATATAATTATAAACCTAATGATAAAATGCTATTCATTATTTAAGCGATAGTGTATAATTTGATTCTTATATAAAATCTGTGATGCAACAAAAGATCTCAAATTATCATAACAATATACAATTATTTTTCTATCGATTGAATAACCACGTATAAAGCTGATCGTTTTTATAGATTTCATATTCTTTAACGGAATGTTAATAGCTTTAAATAAATGATATTTCTGAAACTCTTCTGGTTGACGAACATCAATCAAAATAATAGGAAATTGACTCAATATAAACGATAAATCACTCTGATGAATTAAAGTACAATTTGAAAATTTGTTATTATAATAATAGTTAATTAACTTCCAATGTTTTTGAGGTACTATTTCAACTGTTTTAAAAGATACATCAAGAAGATTATATACTAGTAAATAACCACTTAAAATGTCTCCTATTCCCAAAATAATTTTAATTGCCTCTATAGCCTGAAGCATACCTATACAACCAGTTAATATACCTAAAACGCCTAATGTATCACATTGTTTGTTATATAAATTTAAGTTTTTCGGATATAAATCAGAATACGAAGGACCGCCTTTATAGTTAAAAACGCTAACATGCCCTTCAAAAGCTTGTACAGCTCCATAAATATGAATCTTATGCTGTAAATGACATGCTCTACTAATTAAATATCTTGATTTAAAGTTATCAGTTGTATCTATAACTATATCATAATCTTTAATAATATCTTTACAATTGTTTTCATCTAATATGCATGAATATACATTAACAGAACAATAAGAGTTAATATCTTTGATTCTATCACGTATTACATGAACTTTTAATTTCCCAATATCTTCATCATTATATAAAATTTGTCTATGTAAATTAGAATAGGCTATTTTATCATCATCTACAATACCTATACGACCTAATCCAGAAGACACCAAATAAATGATACCAGATGCAGCTAAACCACCGGCACCAATAAATACAATGCTTGCTCCTTTTAATCTTTTTTGGCCATTATCACCAATATTATTCAAAACTAAATGACGAGCATATCTTTTATACTCTAATTCTGAAAGATAAACAGAAGATATAGGATAAAACATAAAAATATAGACACATAAAAAGTACAATTAATATTAATTATAATTTTTATACTCACTATATTGCAATTATTTGCATTTCTATTGAACTTATAATAATAGGTATAAAGCATAAATAAAAGTTTTAAAACTTTTGATATAGTCTTAACATAATAAATATCATTTCCATATTTCAACAATAATGATCATAAGATGCAGATGTAAGTATAATATTATCAGAATTATAAGAAAATACATTATACATAATCTGAAAACTTCAGTAATAAGCAAATTATAAATATTTTGCAAAAAGTAGCATATTTATTGTAAATAAAATTAAATAGCAAATAGAAGACATATCTAATTTAAGATTAAATAGAATGAAGTTTTTCATAATTTCGCTCACTATTACTGTTGTACCAGTTCATATTTCTGTATTAACCATTAATATACTTTCTTAAGAGCTTCAAAATAACAAAAGTATAATAAACTTAAAGAATTTACATATCAATATTAGAATTATTTTATTTTATTGCCAATAATTTTAGAAGATACATAATCTAATTATAGAATATAGAACTTAAATAAGAATTCCATTCAACTCTTTTATCTATATAAATAATATAATAACTTTTTACTTTTTTCATATTTTAATGTATGTTTTTATATACTACGCCTTTAGTTCAGTTGGTAGAACGCAGGTTTCCAAAACCTGATGTCGAGGGTTCAAGTCCTTCAAGGCGTGTAAATATATAAAAAGATAAAGCATATCAAAAAACAAATATCATAATAATTAAATATACAATATATAAGAATATAATTAATTTTACATTAATTACCATGATGATCTATAATGGAGCAGTATAATAAATAACAGGAGATGTATAAATTTTTTATGGCTAAAAAACTTATAGGACTTGTTAAATTAGCTTTAAATGCAGGTAAAGCTACACCTGCTCCACCTATAGGCCCAGCATTAGGACAATATGGAGCTAATATTGTCATGTTTTGCAAAGAATACAATTCAAGGACAGCAGATAAACTTGGCTTGGTCATACCTGCAGAAATTTCAATATATGAAGATAGAAGCTTCTCATTTATTTTAAAGACTCCACCAGCTGCTGTACTATTAAAAAAAGCTGCTAAAATAAAAAATGGTTCAGGGCAACCAAATACAAAAAAAATTGGCTCAATTTCTGTCAAACAATTACAGGAAATAGCTGAAAGCAAATTGAAAGATTTAAACACTCAAGATATAAAACAAGCAATGAAAATTGTGAAAGGTACTGCAAAAAATATGGGTATCGAAATTAATGAAATGAAATAAATACAATACAACAATTAACAATGAAAAAACGTTCACGTCGCTTCAATACATTGTTGCAAGAAACAAAAAAAGATAAATTTTACGCACCTTTAGAAGCCTTATATTTAATGAAAAATTTATCTAACGTCAATTTTATAGAAACGGCAGAGGTGCATATTGTATTAGGATTAGACCCTAAATATGCAGATCAACAATTAAGAGCAACTGTTATGTTACCTAAAGGAACAGGTAAAACAATACGCGTAGCTGTTGTAACTACAGATAATAAAATTCAACAAGCTACATCTGCTGGAGCAGATGTAGTAGGAGGGGAAAATCTAATTAACGAGATCAAAAAAGGTCGTTTAGATTTTGACAAACTTATAGCTACTCCAGATATGATGATATCCATTGCCAAATTAGGAAAAATACTAGGACCTAAGGGACTAATGCCATCGCCTAAAGCTGGAACAATAACAAATGACTTGGTAAAAACAATAGAAGAATTCAAAGCAGGCAAAGTAGAATATAAAATTGATCGTAATGGTATATTACATATTCCTTTCGGTAAATTGAATTTTACTACAAAAGACTTATATAGTAATTTAGTTACTTTACAACAATCAATAGATAAGAACCGTCCCCAAGGATCTAAAGGTAAATACTGGAAGTCTATATATATTGCTAGTACTATGGGACCTTCAATACCTTTAGATATAAACCTTTTACGGGAAAGCAATTTGTGATATGATAAATTATCACAAAGTTTACTTTATTTAAATGCAAAATACATAATTTATTTGTATGAATACAAAAATCAATAATATTATCAGTGATCTAAAATCATTAACATTATTAGAGGCAGCTGAATTAGTCAAACAAATCGAAGAAACATTTAATATTGATGCATCTATTGCCTCTCAAAATGCAGCAATTATTATGCCTAACACAGCAGATGATTCCACTAAGAACGAAATAGAAGAAAAAACAGAGTTTGATGTTGTATTAGAAGAAGTACCAGCAGCTAAAAAAATTGCAATATTAAAAGTTGTTAGATCAATAACAGGTTTAGGCTTAAAAGAAGCAAAACAGTTAGTAGAATCGGCACCTAAGACAATCAAAGAAAATACAACAAAAGATAATTCTGAGGAACTAAAAAAACAACTCGAAGAAGCTGGAGCTAAAGTTTCAATTAAATAAAAATATTGAATCATAACAATATTTGTTATGATTCAATATTTTGACAATGCTTAAAATATTCCTAAAGTAATTGCCTTCGATAATGGCATTGTTGCACCAATACCCAACCATATCGCAACAAAAGTTCCAACTATAAATACTGTAGTAGCCAAAGGGCGCCTAAAAGGATTCTGAAACTTATTAACACTTTCAATAAATGGAACAGTAATTAAACCTGCTGGCACTGATGCCATAGAAAGAACACCTATCAATTTATTAGGTATTACTCTTAATAAATTAAAAGTAGGAAAGAAATACCATTCTGGCAATATTTCTAAAGGTGTCGCAAAAGGATTAGCAGCTTCTCCTATAGCAGAAGGTTCTAAAACTGATAAACCAACATCACAAGCCAATATACCTAAAATAACAACAGGGAACATATATAGTATATCATTTGGCCAAGCTGGCTCTCCGTAATAGTGATGTCCCATACCTTTAGCTAGTTTAGCGCGTAACTTGGGATCGGTCAAATCAGGCTTTTTAATAATTGACATATATAAATTCCTAAATAATAAATTCTCAACATACTTATAAATAAAAACACTAATATTATATATAATATAATTAAAGCGGTCCTGAAATTCCTTGCTTACGAATCATTAAAAAATGCATTAACATAAAAACAGCTGTTAAAAGAGGTAATACAAAAGTGTGTAGGCTATAAAATCTTGTAAGGGTACTTTGTCCTACACTTACCCCACCTCTCAAGAGTTCTACTATGCTTGCTCCTACTATAGGTATAGCTTCTGGTACGCCAGTTACAATTTTAACAGCCCAGTATCCTATTTGATCCCATGGCAAAGAGTAACCAGTTACACCAAAAGAAACTGTTAAAACAGCTAATATAACACCTGTTACCCAAGTTAATTCACGCGGCTTTTTAAAACCCCCTGTCAAATATACTCGAAACATATGAAGTATTAGCATAAGCACCATCATACTAGCAGACCATCTATGAATTGATCTGATAAGCCAACCGAAATTTACATCTGTCATAATATATTCAACAGAAGAAAAAGCTTCAGCCACAGTTGGTCTATAGTAAAAAGTCATAGCAAAACCACTAGCAACTTGAATTAAGAAAGATGTAAATACTATACCACCAATACAGTAAAAAATATTGACATGAGGTGGAACATATTTACTAGTTATATCATCTGCAATAGCTTGAATTTCTAATCTTTCTTCAAACCAATCGTAAACCTTTCCCATATTATTTCTTTAGTAAAATGTAAATAACATGCATTTAAACTACTCTTTAATTAAATTTATTATTAAATCAATATAATTATAACATTTATTATTTTATTTTTTATATTAAGTAACTTTATTATTCTGTAAATAACTAAAAAAAGAAGAATAACATATTAAAATTCTCTTGTGTACAACATATTGTACGAAAAACCTATTAATTAAATAACGTATAATCTTATTAACTGTAATTGGATTGCTACCTGTAATGCAACTAATGGTTTTTTGTGATAAGTCGAAAGGTATAATAATATAATTATTGTTTAATATTCCAAATTCTCGACATAAAAATAATAGTAACTGGATTACCCTATATCTAGTAGACTTATGTGATAATATATATGACGAATTTTCATATTGTTGTAAAGTATAACGAAATAGATCGAGTAGTTTAACTACAGTTGATAAATATTGAAAATTATTAATATAATCTAACCAACAAAATTTAATAAAGTAAGTATTTTCTAATGCAACCACTTTATAATAAATATAACTAGAATCACAAGAATTAAAACCAAAATCAATTATACTATTACTAGTCAATATAGCTAAAAAAATTGACTCGCCATTGGTAAATACTTTCATGATATACACAGTGCCATAAAAAACGATAATTAACGGTTTGCACTTTGCATAAAATTTAAATATTAAAGCATCTCCTTTATATAATTTATATATATAAAAAGGAATTTTTGATTCAAAGAATAACTGCATCCATTTATTACTCATAATTCTTAAGTATGATTTTATAAAAATAAATAAATAAACTTTTAATAATATACTCATTTGGATAATGAAAAAAACAATACTTTTGATAGATGATGATATACATTTATTAAATTCAATGGCTTCTTATTTAATATCTGAAGATTTTAAAGTACACATTACAACAAATGGATACAATGCGCTACAGAATCTAAAAATCATCAAGCCCAACTTAATAATTACTGATATCATAATGCCACATATAGATGGTTATGAGTTGATTAAAAAAATACGTTCTGAGCAACATCAATATGCTATTCCTATAATTTTTTTGACCGCTAAAGGGATGACGCCAGATAGAATTTTAGGATATAATTTAGGTTGCAATGCATATCTTACTAAACCATTTTATCCGGAAGAATTGATATCTATAATAAATAATATATTTCAACATCTTGAATTTTGGAAACAAAATCCAAATACAAATATTAAAAAAATTCAAGAAAAACAGCAAAATTCAATTTTCAATTCTCTAACACCCAAAGAATATAATATTCTTTTACTAGTATCAAAAGGCTATACAAATAAGGAGATTGCTAACAAAATCAAATCAAGTATCAGAAATACAGAAAAATATGTTAGTCGTTTATTAAACAAAACAAAAACTAGAAACCGTACAGAACTAACACAATTAACTCTATTAAATCATTTAAATAAATCAAAGGGCGAATGACGGGACTCGAACCCGCGAATAGTGGAGCCACAATCCACTGCCTTAACCTCTTGGCTACATCCGCCAAAATTTAAAAACACAGTAGTAAAGTATAATACTTTTTAAGTAATAAGTCTATAGTTTTTGAAAATTTGATACATACTAACATATAATATGAAGAAAATATACAACACAATTTTTGTCAACGGACAAGCATTTAATTGCGATATAAATATGTCTCTTCAAGAATTATTAATATACTTAGAATTTGAATTAAATTCAATTGTTGTAGAACATAATAATCGTATTATCAATTTTGCAGAATTTGATAAAATTTTCTTTAAATCACAAGATAAAATAGAAATAATTACAATTGTTGGAGGTGGTTAATTAATATTTTTTCTGGATACAGATAATCTAGCTTGTTTCATATCTATATGAATAATTTTAACTTTAATTTTATTACCAATTTGAAATACATGATGTATATTTTCTATATATTTAGAACCTATTTCTGATATATGTAATAATGCAGGTATACCATAAATAGTTATAAAGATACCATATTGTTTAATTTGAGTAATTTGGCCATATACAAATATACCAACTTTTAACAATTTAGAATAAAGATCAAGTAACGCTAACTTATGACTTAATATAATTTTATTATTTTTTTCATCGACTAACAAAAGTTTACATGGCAACAAATAATTTGACATAAATTCATAATTAGTAAATGTAATTAAATGGGATTTAGGTATAAAGCTCTGCAGACCTTCTAAAATAGTTAAAATTCCACCTTTATTAATGCTTAATATAGGTACATCTAAGATTATATCTTCTGATTCAAGCTGTTTAATACGTTTCCAAGATCTTATATAGTCTAATCTTTTGATAGATAATAATAATTGATTTTTCTCCTTACTATAAGCCAAAATAAAAAATTCTCTTGTATTATTAACTAAATATGTAAAATCATATAAATTTTTATCAAAACTTAATAAAATTTCATCTAATGGTAAATAACCTGCTATACTTACTCCTACATCTACTAAAAAACCTTGAGATTCTTGATGAAATATAGTTCCAGCTATAATATCACCTGGATGCAAATTATAGTTATATTGAATTAATATCGCTCCGAAATCTTTTTCTGAAAAACCTATCTTTTGCATTTTAATTTTAATTATAAATGAGAAATCAATAGTATTTAATTGTACTTTTTAAAAAAAAGTATGTATGATATAAATATAAGTAAACACAGGTAGTTGCAAATTTTGAAACAAATTTGAGGAAAGTCCGGGCTCTAATTAGTGAAAGTATAGCTGTATAATATACAGTATAGGTAACTATCAGGACAGTGCCACAGAAAAAAACCGCCTAATTGATACTAGATAAAAGTATAGGTAAGGGTGCAAAGGTGCAGTAAAAGCGTACCAGAAGTATTATAAAAATACTTGCTAGGCAAACCCCATATAGGAGCAAAGTAATAAACTGTACACTCAAAATATCTATCACGAAAAAATTGTATTTTACTGTTTATATTCATTACTGCAAAGAGGTTATATGTAAATATAAAAAAAAGATTAATAACTACCCTTAGTAAATTTAATTTTTATATAGCCTATATAAATCTAAAAATTATTAAGAACAAAATCCGGCTTATGATTTACTTTATCTTAAATAACATAAAATAAAAAATATACCAACTAACACTATTTATATTTATTTAATAAACTCTCTATTTCTTTGTCAATACGATTTAAATCATCATAATTCAAAGTTCTATTATAAGCTCTATAAATAACACGTAAGCCAACATTATAAAAATTACTATAATTATTTCTGTAATGATTAAAGACTTCTACTGATTCAATTAAACTATTATTAAAGCTATATATTTGCTGTTGAATTGAACGTATACTACTAGCATTCTTTAAAGTCAAAGATATATCTCTAGTCACACTAGGATAAGAAGAATAAGGGTAAATAATAGAATTGATATGATTATAGGATTTAGCAGAAGCTACTAATTTCATAAAATCAAATTCAAATATGTAAGTAAAATCACCATAACAATTTCTTAATTGACCAAATATACCTATTTCCTGATCACTCATATTATAAATAATTGCCATACGATTAATTCTTAATAATTTTATTACATTGATAAATAAAGAGCTTTCATCTACATTATTCACTGATTTCCATATTGCGATAACTTCTAATTTATCTAAAAACTCTTCCATTAAACCCTTAGCATGAAACCAACTTAATGGTCTTGGTTTATCCGACCATGATTGTCGTAAGAAAGTAGAATTATTAATTAAACCAGAAAGAAATAAGCATTCATATGAATTGCAAACAGTAGTTAACTTCATGCTAGATGAATTTAATTTAAATACTTTACCTATTTCAAAAATTTCAATACTTTTATTACCTTGTCTTAGATTATGTTGTTGATTTATAACTAACTGACCTATTAAACTGCTTCTTAAATAAGACTGATCTTGAATTAATGGATTAAAAACCTTCACTTCAGTTTTATTATCAGGAATTGTATTGTAGTATAAGGAATAATTTTGAACTTCGCTTAAACCTAAATAGCGCAATAAATCACGAACTTGACAGACTTTATCTATCAATAGATTGTACTTAAATATTCTATGTTTACGAATATCAGGTAGTTTGCTAACAAATTTATTAAAACCATAAACACGTCCTATTTCCTCAATTATATCAATCGGTCTTTTAACATCATTCTTTCTATTAATAGGTACTCGTATCTTAAATATATTCTTTAATCCATCATACATTACAACAAAATTCAAACTTTCTAATAAATCAATAATCTCTTTTACAGTTAGATAACCATACGAACCTACTCTAACAGAGCCTAAAATATTATGTATCCTACTCTTTTCTAAAATGATAGTTTCAGATATATCATATGGCTTGTTATATCCATAAAACTTACCCAATATAGCAAATCCAAACGATCTAACTAACTGAACTGCTTCATAAAATGCATTAAGAAAATCAGATCTTGATCCACTCTTCAAGCATTTTTTGGATAAATCTGTACTAAGATTTAATTGCTTTTGCATACATTTGATGTATTTTTTGTTACATACTTGACCAAAAATAATTATAGAATTTGTTAAAATATCACACTGAAAATTAGAATTTGTATAAAAACCAATAGTAGATAATATCAGATTATCATATTTCAAAACTTCTAATTTAATATTTTGAGAGTCAAGTAAATTACTATTTATTTTATGTAACCTAAATAGAGAATAGTTAAGTGGTAAAGTTTCTATCTTATTTTTATCAAATATTTGTATAGACTGTCCCCATTTCAAATATATATATTCCGAAATATCAATTAGCAAATTCGATGATTCAATACCGTAATTACTTAAATAGTATTTAAGCCATAAAGGTGATGCATTATTGCAAAGATAATTCATTTGGACTAAGGATAAATCTAACAAAGAAATATTATAATCTGACAATTTTAAACAATCAATATGAGGAGCAATAGAATCGTTGTAAAATTTATAGCTTAAAGGTCTACTAAAAAGACAACTTATTTCCCTCGCTAGACCTACGACACTTAAGACATCTTGTCTATTAGCTGTTGTAGTTAAATCAAATAATGTATCATTAGCAAATGAATGATAAACAATATTTTCTATTTCAAAACCTGATACAGTTAATTTCTCCACTAAAGTACTAAATGCTATACCATTTAAATCTACAATTTGTTGAAGCCATCTTAAAGAAAATTTCATATATAAATTGATTATAACAAACATTGCTCATTGAATATTATCGATATATCATTTCAAACAATTCAATTGCTATTAATTAGCTTTTGTAAAAGAAAGCTTATTTCTATTAGCATATTTTTCCATAAAGCGCATAAAACGATCCCATTCTTGCGGGTTTTTTATTATATATATAGCTTCTATCGCTTGAGGTTTACCATTAACAAATTTAGCACTTACATCCCTGGTCATAAGTTCACCTTCATCATCTTTCAAATACATTCCTGTAATATCTCCCTTATTTTCCATACCAGACTTTAAAATATCTGGATTATTAAATCTGAATGTTGCTGTACCTTTACTTCCATCTCTAGAACGTGTTAAAGAAACATCAGCAATAACTGTTTCATTAATTCCTTTAATAAACTGAATAACGGCCATAATGATTTACCTTAATTGCAAAATATAAAAAATTATATAAGTTAAATATTGACTTACTATATAAATTTAGTATTCATTATAAATCATAACAAAATTATATCCAATGAATCTAATTATAATTAATTAGCAATAAAATATATGGCCTTTAAAAATTAGTAAAAATTTATAATATATATAAAAAACTTTTCTACATAACTATTAAGTTATATTTTCAAGTGTGTTATTATTATTTAGTATCAAAGGTAATATACAAATTCACTTGTTTTAATTAAATGTTTGAACGCTTTACGGAAAAAGCAATAAAAGTTATCATGCTTGCTCAAGAAGAAGCTAGACGCTTAGGACATAATTTTGTTGGCACAGAACAAATTTTACTAGGCTTAATAGGTGAAGGCACAGGAATTGCTGCACAAGTATTAAAATCTATGAATGTAAATTTAAAAGATGCACGCATAGAAGTCGAAAAAATTATTGGCAGAGGATCCGGATTTGTTGCAGTTGAAATTCCTTTTACTCCAAGAGCAAAAAGAGTTCTAGAATTATCTCTAGAAGAGGCTAGACAACTTGGACATAATTATATAGGTACAGAACATTTATTAATGGGTTTAGTACGTGAAGGAGAAGGTGTAGCTGCACGAGTACTCGAAAATTTAGCCGTCAATGTAGCATCTATTAGAACAGAAGTCATTCAAATGTTAGGCGACAATACAGAAGCTAGCACAAACGGGAATAATAACACGCAAACCAGAAGCAAAACTCCTACATTAGAAGAATTTGGATCAAACCTTACAGAATTAGCTATAGAAGGTATATTAGATCCTGTAGTTGGAAGACAAAAAGAGATTGAAAGAGTAATACAAATATTAGGCAGGAGAACAAAAAATAATCCTGTACTAATTGGAGAGCCTGGAGTAGGAAAAACAGCTATAGCAGAAGGTTTAGCACAAAGAATTGCAAATAAAGATATACCTTCTATCTTAGAAGATAAGCTTGTTGTAACATTAGATGTTGGTTTGTTAGTTGCTGGTACAAAATACAGAGGAGAATTCGAAGAAAGGCTTAAAAGAATTATGGATGAAATAAAATCAGCCAATAATATTATATTAGTCATCGATGAAGTACATACTCTAATTGGAGCTGGAGCAGCTGAAGGAGCTATTGATGCAGCAAACTTACTAAAACCGGCATTAGCTAGAGGAGAATTACAATGCATAGGAGCAACAACATTAGAAGAATATCGTAAACATATAGAAAAAGATGCAGCGCTTGAAAGAAGATTCCAACCTGTATTAGTCGGAGAACCAAGCGTAGAAGAAACTATTGAAATTTTATTTGGTTTAAGAGATAGATATGAGAAGCACCACCAATTAAAAATGTCAGATGCTGCTTTAGCTGCTGCAGCTAAATATGCAAATCAATATATTTCCGACCGATTTTTGCCTGACAAAGCTATTGACTTAATTGATGAAGCTGGTTCAAGAGTTAGATTATTGAATTCTCAATTACCTCCAGCAGCTAGAGAATTAGATAAAGAGTTAAGAAATGTCTTAAAAACAAAAGATGAAGCAATAAGAGCACAAAAATATGAAAAGGCAGAACAATATAGAACCAGAGAAATGGAAATTAAAGCTCAAATTGCTGCTATTGCACAAAGCAAAAAAAATGAGCCTAATTTACAAATTGAAGATCCTATAGTGACAGAAGACGACATTGCAGAAATAGTTGCATTTTGGACAGGTATTCCAGTTACAAAATTAACTAAAAGTGAATCTGAAAAATTAATGCACATGGAAGAAACACTACATAGTCGTATTATTGGACAAGATGAGGCAGTAGTAGCTGTTTCTCGAGCTATTAGAAGAGCGAGAGTTGGATTAAAAAATCCCAACCGACCTATTGCAAGTTTTATATTCTCTGGCCCGACAGGGGTTGGTAAAACTGAATTAACTAAAGCATTAGCTTCTTATTTTTTTGGTTCACAGGAAGCGATGGTCAGATTAGACATGTCTGAATACATGGAAAGACATACTGTATCTAAATTAATTGGCTCACCACCTGGGTACGTAGGGTATAGTGAAGGTGGATATTTAACAGAAGCTGTTAGAAAACGTCCGTATACTGTCATTCTATTTGATGAAATCGAGAAAGCGCATCCAGATATTTTCAATCTTTTATTACAAATTTTAGAAGATGGTAGACTAACTGACGCTAAAGGCAGAACAATAGATTTTAAAAATACTTTGCTAATAATGACATCTAATATAGGCTCAAAAGTTATAGAAAAAGGAGGAGGAAGCTTAGGGTTTGAACTTGGAGAGTCACAAACAGAATCACAATATAATCGTATTAGATCGTTAGTTAATGAAGAATTAAAACAATATTTTCGTCCTGAATTTTTAAATAGACTAGATGAAATCATAGTATTTAGACAGCTAACTAAAGATGAAGTTCGTGAAATAGCAGAAATTATGCTACAAGAAGTATTTGAACGTATTAAACAACAAGAAATAGAATTAGAAGTAACTGAAAGATTCAAAAATAGATTGGTAGATGAAGGCTATAACCCTAGTTATGGAGCAAGACCACTGCGCAGAGCAGTAATGAGATTACTAGAGGATAGTCTAGCAGAAGAAGTTTTATCAGGAAAAATTAAAGCTGGCGATAGTGCAGTTGTAGATGTGACAGATGAAGGAAAAGTAACAGTATTATTAGGTGAACAGCTAGAAATTTTACAGCCTTAATTAAAACTTACAACAATAATTAATTATTGTTGTAAGTTTTAGTTTTAATAAGTGCCAGGAACCAGATTTGAACTGGTGACACGAGGATTTTCAGTCCACTGCTCTACCAACTGAGCTATCCCGGCTGAATCTAGATGATTTGAATCATAACATAATCTAATCTTCATTGCAAGAAAAAAATAAAAGATCAACTTAATAATAACTATAATATTATTGTGGAAAATCACGAAATTTATTATTTTGCGGTATAAATAATAACTTGCACGAGCCTATCGCGCCATTCCGATTCTTACACAATGAAACATCTACAACATTAGATACACTAAAATATTGATCAATTTTGGATAAGATAATAACTATATCTGCATCTTGCTCGATTGAGTTATGCAAAACAAATTTTCTAGTTAGCAAAACCATATAATCTGGCTCTGTAATATCAAATACTTGAATATAATTAAAATATACAATATAAGGTAGATAAATATATTCCAAAATAGACGAATAAAGATTATAAGAATAATTTATAGTACAAATGATATTATTTTCTAAATAAGAACTTAACTTCAACCACATTTTTTTAAAATATAATTTATGATTATATGTTAAACATAGGAAATAAAAAGGGAAACGATAATAAATACTAAAAGAATATTGTAAAGAGAAATTCAAACATATTCTATATAAGAATATATCATATAAAATATTAAAATTAAGTAGCTTTATTAGGTTAGTTCTTATCATAATTATAAAATTATATAAACTCTTTACATGAAGATTATTGATAAAATCTAAATTTAAGTCATAATAGTTCACTAAACATCCACTTTCTCTAAGATCAGACAGTAAAGGCAATTTATTTACTCTATTCTCAATACTTCTATTAAGCTGAGATAAAACAATTACAGGAATATATAAATATTGCGCCAATAACTTCAATTTTCTTGTTATATAGCCTAATTCTTGCGTTCTAAGATTGCTATTAAAACTTTCTACTTTAACCAACTGCAAATAATCGATAATAACCAGTTTTATAATACCTGTTTCATAAGAAAGTAATTTTGATGCATATTCAATGTAATCAATAGACATATTAGGAGTATCATTAATATAAACATTATATTTGATCAATTCACTACAAATTTTATTTAAATGATACCATTCATTTAGTGTAAGTTTACTTAATGAAATACTCTGAGTAGAAACTCCAGATGCAATTGCAACAAATTTACTAAGTATTTGCATTTTTGACATCTCAAGACTAAAAAAATACATACCAAACGAAATAGAAGCTAAAATATTAAATGCTATATTAACTACGAAAGAAGTTTTACCAACCGAAGGACGTCCAGCAATCACAATCAAATCACCTGACTGCAAACCTTGTATTAATTCATCTAATTTTTGAAAGCCAGATAATATAATATTTTGATCTATAGAGTATTGAACTAAATTCAAATTTTGATATTTTAATTGTATGAGCAAATCGCCAATTAAATCCTGAAAAGTCACTAAATTTTCTTTAGGAATTTTATGTACTGTAGATTCTAAAGACTCCGAAACTTTGTTATATATTTGATGACAAGGTAAGTCGCTAACATTAGCTAATTGAACAACATGATAACCATACTGAATTATTAAACGCCTTGTATAGCTATTATGAATTAAAATCATCAATTCTTTTATATATGCATACATATTAATAGATGGCATAAAAATATGACTCTGTCTCATTAATTCAATAATCTTAAAAACTCCACCTACATAATATAATATATGTGAATCACTCAAGAAATATAATAATTGTAAAATATCTACCCTATCATCTTTATAAAGAATCAATAAGCCATTATAAATCAACTTATGAGACTCTAAAAAAAAAGAATCAGATTTGAGAAAAGACATAACTTGTGAAAAAATTGTGGGATTAATCAAGATAGCACCTAATAATACCTCTTCAGCAACATAATTTTGAGGAAGAACAAGATCTCCAATAATACTATGCATAATAAAATAACTGTCAAGAACTTAACAATAGATGAAAACAAATAAAACAAAATCTAATACAGATTTAATACAAGATAACGTCTAAAAATATTTTGACTCATAGATTTTGTATTAACTAAAGAGTAAGCAGAAGATGTAGAAATACTTAATATATAATAATAAAATCTTATATGAACAACAGAAAAGCCTAACCAATAATATAAACTCAAAGCCCTAAAATTCTCAATCTTTACTTCTAAAACAAAATTTGAAGTATACAACATCATAATAAAAAACAATGTCTTTAAAAGATGTTTAGAAAATATTGAAGGGGTATAATTATTGATACTATACCAATAGACATAATTTTGATCTATGATTTTATACGAAAAAGAAGATAATATCAATATATAATTTAGTTGAAAACTAAAAAAATGATATTTATCAGAATTCAAATGAAATTTTTGATAAAAATACATATAAATAAAAAATCATAATACTATAATATTATGATACTATACTACTTATAAATAATATTAATTTTATATTTATAAAATAGAAAAAATTACTAAAAATGCATCTAAAACCTTACAACAAAAATTTTATTATTAATACAATAGAAAAAGACTTTAAGAAAAATGACATACCTATGATTAATATAGGTGATAGTATAAAAATGTCCATTTTAATACAAGAAGGTAATAAAGAAAGAATTCAAAATGTAGAAGGAGTAATAATATCAAAAAACAAATCACAGCTAAGTACAACTATTACTATAAGAAAAACATTGCAAAACATTGGTGTTGAACGAGTTTATCTTATACATTCACCTTTAATACAAAATATTAAAGTAATTAGGAAAGCAAAAGTGAGACGGGCTAAATTATATTACTTAAGATCAAGATCAGGAAAAGCAACAAGATTAAAAACAAAATTTAATTAAAATGTTTATTCTTAGCATTAATTAAAAATATGATATTATATACTTGTGATGCAAGGATGCATAGCTCAGTTGGTTAGAGTATCACGTTGACATCGTGAAAGTCACTGGTTCGAATCCAGTTGTATCCAAGAGAATCTTTAACTCTCTAATCTCAAAAAAGAATAATAATAATTTCTTAATATGGGTCGGTGCCCGAGTGGTTAATGGGGGCGGACTGTAAATCCGCTGGTTTTACCTACGTTGGTTCAAATCCAACCCGGCCCAGTAAAATTATATATAAAATAAAAATAAAGCCTTTATAACTCAATGGTAGAGTATTTCCTTGGTAAGGAAAAAGTTATGGGTTCAACTCCCATTAAAGGCTATCAACTTTTAGCTTAGTTAATGATGTACTCTTATTTTTTGCTAACTTAGATATTCCTATCATTTGGGAATTACTTTTACCTGGTGCTACCATAGGATAACAATTTTCTTCTTCTTTAACCTTACAATTCAATAAACATGGGCCACTATGACTAATAAAACGATGTAAAACTTTATTCATATCATATCTATGCTCTAAACATAAACCCAAAATACCAAAAGACTTAGCTAACAAAACAAAATCAGGAGCACCTTTTTCCATATTAGAATGAGAATATCTCTCCCCATAAAAAGCTTGCTGCCACTGTCTAACCATACCTTGCCATTTATTATTTATAATAATAATTTTTATAGGTAAATTATATTGAACAATTGTAGCAAGCTCTTGAAAATTCATCTGAAAGCTGGCATCTCCACTTATACATATAACACTTTCAGAAGGATAAGCAACTTGAACACCTATAGCAGCAGGAAGTCCATAACCCATAGTACCTAAACCAGAACTAGACATCCAATGTCTTGGCAATACATTTACAAACTGGGCTGCCCACATTTGATGCTGACCAACATCAGTGGTAAAATAGGCATTTGGTTGAATACGAGATAGAGAGAAAATCACTTCTTGAGGAGATAAATTATTAGCATGTTTTGGAATTAATAAAGGATACTGATTTTTCCATATAGATATTCTATTTTTCCAAGAACAAGTCTGCTCAGAATTAAATACTAAACTTGAATTACTATGCAAATAATCCAAAATATGACTTACAACCTCTTTAACATCACCCAAAATAGCAACTTGAGGCACACGGTTTTTACCTATCTCAGCTGGATCAATATCAACGTGTATAACTTTAGCATTACATGCAAATTCATCTAACTTACCTGTAACCCTATCATCGAATCGTGCACCAAGAGCAATTAATAAGTCACATTCACTGACAGCAAAATTAGCATAAGCAGTACCATGCATACCCAACATACCCAGGCACAAATTATCATTTTCGTCAATAATTCCCTTACCCATTAAAGTAGTACATATAGGTATTTGAAAACGATACGCAAATTCCTTAATTACCTGATGAGCACCAGCAATAATAGAACCACCACCAACATAAAGCAAAGGCTGACTGGACTCATATAAAAGATGTAAAATCTTAACAATTTGACTATTCTTAGGTTTCATAATTGGACGACAACCTAATAACTTAACATCATTAGGATAAAGAGGTTCATAAGAAAATTTTTCTAAACCAACATCTTTAGGAACATCAATTAATACAGGTCCTGGTCGTCCATGTTGAGCAATATAAAAAGCTTCAGAAACTATTCTAGACATGTCTCGAGGATCTCTAACAACATAAGAGTGTTTAACTATAGGCAAAGTAATACCAAAGATATCAACCTCTTGAAAAGCGTCAGTGCCTATAAAAGGCCGCGCTACTTGACCTGTTACAAGAACTAAAGGTACAGAATCTAATTGTGCGGTGGCAATACCAGAAACAAGATTAGTAGCTCCTGGACCAGATGTTGCAAAACAAACACCAACTTGTCCAGTAGATCTAGCATAACCATCAGCAGCATGAGACGCACCTTGCTCATGACGACATAAAATATGTTTAATTAAACCTTTATTCTCCCATTTATATAATTCATCATAAATAGGTAAAATAGCACCACCAGGATAACCAAAAACATATTTTACATTATTGTTCACTAAACTATCCATAAGAGCAAATGCACCTGTAACTTCTTTTATTTGCAAATCAGAATTATAATTTATATTCATATATATTTTAAAATATTTGATGAATTGTAAGATGGTGAAAAAATTTATTTTACTAGAGTATAAATGAAAATCATAGCTTTTATTTATTTTGAGTATCTTATCAATTTGATACAATTATATTTTAATTTTAAACTCTAAGATTCTTTACTAATTTGTATTTGTTTTTTCTTAATTGTATATATAATATTATATATGTCGAATTTTTTAATATAAATCTTGAAATTTTTCTTTATATTTTTTTATTTTATACCTAACATCTGCCTTAAAATGATGGTTATAAATCCTATAAATGTTATTATTATAATACTTGTTGTTAATCTTTTATTTTCCTCTTTTAATAACTCAAAAATTGTATGAAAAGTTGTCAAGAAAAATCCTGCAATTACTGATAATATAAATCCCGGAAATTTTTTTATGTTGTCCCAAAATTTGGTCATATGTTAATCTTTTTATGTCTACTTATTGTTTTAACTAAAATAATTCAAGAATGTTGTGTTTGTAAACTTATTTTGATCATTTTAGTTTTTCAGTTTAATTAATAGAGGAAAAAATGTTAAATAATCTTGAACGTGTACAAATATTAAGTGACCTTTTGCCTTCCATTCAATGTCTTTATGGTTGTACTATAGTGATTAAATATGGTGGTTCTGCTATGAAAAATATTGATTTGAAATCTAAAATCATAGAAGATATTTTATTTTTATACTATATAGGTGTTAAAGTTGTTATAGTGCATGGTGGTGGACCAATAATTAATTATTGGTTAAAACAAATGAATATAGAGCCTAAATTTTTTAACGGTATTCGTATGACTGATAAAGAGACTATGGAGTTAGTAGAGATGGTTTTAGTGGGGAAAGTTAATAAAGATTTAGTCTCTTTACTCAATTATTCATCTAATATAGCCGTTGGTCTGTCAGGTAAGGATGCGAATTTAATTACTGCATCTAGTTTCTTCCCCGATCAATCAGATAATTACACTGGTAAAGTAAAAAGAGTTAATCTTGGGATTATTAATCTTTTACTTTCTCGTGGATATATTCCTGTTATTGCTAGTGTTGCTTCAGATTTAAACGGGCAAACTTATAATATTAATGCGGATTCTGTAGCTGGTGCGATTGCAGAGTCACTTAATGCTGAGAAACTTGTTTTATTAACGGATACACCTGGTATTATGTTAAATATTAATGATCCATCAACCTTAATTCATAATTTGAATATAAAGCAATTAGAGGATCTAAAAGATCAAAAAATAATTTTGGGTGGTATGATACCTAAAGTTGATTGTTGTATTAAAGCTTTGAAACAAAATGTAGGTGCAGCTCATATTATTAATGGCAGTATAAAGCATGCTTTATTATTAGAAATTTTAACATCTGTTAGTATAGGCTCCAAGTTAGTAGCATGATTTATTTGTTTGTTTTTATTTTTATGCTATAATTATTTTGGAGTTTCTATAGGCTCAGTAGCTCAGTCGGTTAGAGCAGGGGACTCATAAGCCCAAGGTCGCAGGTTCAAGTCCCGCCTGAGCCATTAAAATTGATTTTTTTATTTTTATTATATATATAGATGGAGAGGTGGCTGAGTGGTTGAAAGCGCCAGATTGCTAATCTGTTGTATGTATAAATCATACCGAGGGTTCGAATCCCTTCCTCTCCTTAATTGTATTTTGTTAGAGTATGTGTAGTATAATTTTTATGTTTGACAATTACTTTATTAGTATGAGATCATAAATATGACTAGCTGAGATTGTAGTTCAATTGGTTAGAGCACCGCCCTGTCACGGCGGAAGTTGCGGGTTCGAGTCCCGTCAATCTCGTGATGTTTACTTAATCTTTTATTTTATATATAATTCTTTTTCTGGAACGGGCGTATATTCATTAATAATTTCTCTAAACTCTTCTCCTTGAATAGTTTCTTTTTCAATCAGTAAGTCTACCAATCTATCAATAACTATTCTATTATCTCTAATAATTTGTATTGTTTCTTGATAGCATTTTTCTACTATATCATGTATTTGTTTATCAATTTTAATTGCAATTTCATCAGAATATTCTGAACTACCTCCCATACTTCTTCCCAAGAACGGACTTGATTCTTCATTTTCTAAGCATAGTGGGCCTATATTTGACATGCCAAATCGTGTGACCATTTGACGAGCCATAGATGTTACTTGTTGTAAATCGTTACTAGCTCCAGTGGTAACTTCTGTATCTCCAAATACAACGTCTTCTGCAGCTCTACCACCTAATGCTCCCATTATACGTGATAAAATTTGAGATCTTGATATTAAATTCTGATCTTCTCCTGGTGTAAACCAGGTTAATCCTTTAGCTTGACCACGAGGTATCAAGGTTACTTTTTGTACTGGGTCATGATCTTTCAGAAGTGTTCCAACTATTGCGTGTCCAATTTCATGATATGCAATTAAACGTTTACTTTTGCTATCAATTAATGCTGTTCCTTCCATGCCTGCTACTATACGATCAATAGAAGCATCTATTTCATTTAATGTAATATAGTTTTTTCTACGTCTAGCTGTTAGTATAGCTGCTTCATTTAATAAATTTGCTAAGTCTGCTCCCGAAAAACCTGGAGTTCTTCTTGCTATCATTGATAAAGATATACTGGGTTCCATTTTTTTGTTTTTAGCATGTACTTTGAGTATTGCTAGTCTTCCTTTAAAATCTGGTATTTCTACAGATACTTGACGATCAAAACGACCAGGTCTTAATAAAGCAGAATCAAGTATATCAGCTCGGTTAGTTGCTGCAATTACTATAACTCCTGTATTTCCTTCAAAGCCATCCATCTCAGTTAATAATTGATTTAGTGTTTGTTCTCGTTCGTCATTACCGCCACCAATTCCTGTTCCTCTTTGTCTGCCAACCGCATCTATTTCATCTATAAATACGATACATGGAGCGTTTTCTTTTGCCTTTTTAAATAGATCTCTAACACGTGAAGCACCCACACCTACAAACATTTCTACAAATTCAGATCCCGAAATACTGAAAAAAGGTACATTAGCTTCTCCAGCAATTGCCTTTGCTAATAATGTTTTTCCTGTTCCAGGAGGGCCTATTAATAGAACGCCTTTAGGTATCTTCGCACCTACGGCAGTGAATCTTTCGGGTTTTTTTAAGAATGTAACTACTTCTTCAAATTCTTCTTTGGCTTCATCAATTCCTGCAACATCATTAAATACCACACCTGTTTTGGCCTCCATTTGAAATAAAGCCTTAGATTTACTAAATGACATTGCTTGTCCTGGTCCACCAGAAGAGTTATTAGAGCGTCGAAATAGAAATGCTAAGCCTACTATTAATAGTATAGGGAATAGTAAATTTCCTATTAAATTCCAGATAGCACCAGTATTTTTTGTTGGGTGTGCATCCAAATCTATATTGGCTTTTTTAAGTTTTACGATTAATTCTGGAATTGCTGCTGGTAGCTCAACTCTGATTTTTTGAATTCTATTGCCTAGTTCAGGACCAACTGCTTCTACTATTGCAGTATGTCCATTATCGTATAAATCAACTTTTTTTATCCAACCCATATCTAAATATTCTAAAAAACGACCATATGTCATTCGAGAACGTGCTATATTTGTGCTTAACTCATTTGTTGTTGGAGCTAAAAATCCTTGCCATACAAAGAATCCAGTCACAATTATAGGTAAAGATAGTAGCAGTAAAGTTTTCCAGGATAATTTCATTATTTTAAGCCTCATATATTAACTATGTTTAAATGAATTTAACATCTTTAATATTTTTTAGGCAACTATATTATATTAAAATACATTTCATGTGTTTATATAAGTTAATTTTTTTAATTCTTTTTGGATTTATAATAATATTATTACATTTTGAATTATTTACATTATTGCTTATGATAAAGAAAGGGTCAGTAGTAAAAGTTCTACGCAAAGAATCTTATTGGTATCAAGATACAGGTACGGTTGTGAAAGTGGAGCAAGATATTAAATATCCAATTCTTGTGCGTTTTATTAAAGAGACTTATAGTGGTGTTAATAGTAATAATTTTGCTGAAAATGAATTATTCTTAGTTAAGTCTTAATTGATACAGTATAACTCAAGCAAAAGATAAAAGTAGTATCTTTTATCTTTGTTAACTATTTGAGATTTTTATTTAGCTTCCCAATGCTGCCCAGTCTACATCTACATTCTCTAAAATTAAAGATGAGTTATATATTTGTAAGATGATCAATAAAAATAAAAAAAATAATAGCATAAATATTCCCATAATTGGAGTTGTACCCCAACCTGGAGCGACTTTGCCATATTCAGAATTTAAAGGTCTTAATATTTCTCCTAATCTTGTTCTTAGTGCCATAATATTTTAACTTAATTTGTATGTTTTATAATTTTTATCTTTATAATTATAGTATTAGTATTACAAGTATAAAAATAAATTAATTAAATATATTTTGTCTATTTATGGAAACTGCAACAGTTCTGAGCATTTTTATTTCTAGTTTATTATTAGGAATAACAATGTATTCTATATACACGTCTTTTGGTCCTATATCTAAGGAACTTCGAGATCCTTTTGAAGAGCATGAGGAGTGAGTACTATAATTTAATAACTCTAAGCATTAAGGACTATTTTAAAGTACTTATGCCATTCATGTTATTGATAGCTACTTAAATTATCATAATTATGATAATTTAAGTAGCTATTTGTGTCCAGAACAGATTTAGTTATTTGTTGTTTTTTAGGTTCTAATTTGTATTTACTTTGCTATTCTTGGAGGGTCTCTAAAAAATATAGCGAAGAAGATAACCATTAATGTTCCTACTAATAGAAAGACATATACCAGTGCTTCCATGTAAATCTCCTTACATAAACATAAATAGATATATACTTATATTTGCTTATACAGCACCTTGTTTTTTGCTGCTTCTATCTCCTAACTTTTGGAATGCACCGAATTCTACTTGTTCTGTTACTTCTGCACCAATCCCAGCGAACACATCTCTGAATATAGTTCGTGATCCATGCCATAGGTGGCCAAAGAAAAAAATTAGTGCAAAGTTTGCATGTCCAAATGTAAACCATCCTCTAGGGCTGCTTCTGAATACTCCGTCTGATTCTAATGTTGTGCGATCAAATTCGAATACTTCTCCTAATTGTGCTTTACGTGCATATTTTTTCACACTAGGTGCATCAGTAAATACCTTGCCATTTAATTTTCCACCGTAAAAACTGACAGTGACACCAACTTGTTCAATACTGTATTTTGATTCAGCTCTGCGGAATGGTATATCTGCGCGAATTATTCCATCCTTATCGACAAGTATTACTGGAAAAGTTTCAAAGAATGCGGGCATTCTTCTAACCGTTAATTCTCTTCCATCTTTATCCTGAAATATTGGGTGTCCTAACCATGCTTCTGCTATGCCATCGCCTTTATCCATAGGACCAGCTCTGAATAAGCCGCCTTTTGCAGGATTATTCCCGATATAATCATAAAATGCTAATTTGTCGGGTATTTTAGACCATGCTTCTTCGGGTGTTGCTCCTTCATTTAGTGAATTTTCGACTCTTCTTTCAATTTCTTGTTGAAAATATCCACTATCCCATTGATACCTAGTTGGTCCAAAAAGTTCAATAGGAGTTGTTGCTGAGCCATACCACATAGTTCCACAAGTTACAAAAGCACTAAAGAAAACAGCAGATATACTGCTAGATAACACAGTTTCTATATTTCCCATTCTTAGAGCCCGATATAACCGCTGTGGTGGTCTTACAGTGAGATGGAATAAACCTGCTAATATTCCTACTGTCCCTGCTGCTATATGATGTGATGCTACTCCACCAGGATTAAATGGATTGAAACCATCTGGACCCCAAGATGGAGCAACAGGTTGGACTTTTCCTGTTATACCATATCCATCTGATATCCATATTCCAGGTCCAAATAATCCTGTTGCATGAAATGCACCGAAGCCAAAACATAGTAAACTTGATAATAGAAGATGAATACCAAATATTTTAGGTAAATCTAATGCAGGTTCACCTGTTCTTGGATCTCTAAACAATTCTAAATCCCAGTAAGCCCAATGCCATATGGATGCTAGGAACAACATACCTGATAAGACTATGTGAGTTATAGCAACACCTTCAAAACTCCATAATCCGGGATTGGAAACGCTTTCTCCTGTAATACTCCATCCGCCCCATGAATCTGTTACTCCAAGCCTTGCCATAAAAGGCATTACAAACATTCCTTGTCTCCACATAGGATTTAAGACTGGATCAGATGGATCAAAAACAGCTAATTCATATAAAGCCATAGAACCTGCCCATCCGGCTACTAATGCTGTATGCATTAAGTGAACAGATATTAAACGTCCTGGATCATTTAATACAACTGTATGTACACGATACCATGGTAATCCCATTGAACTATAATCCTCCTAGTCAAGAGATATGAAATTTTTGCTTTTCTTACTATTTTATAGACATAGACTACATAGTATTTTATTATAACATTCTTCAGATCAATTAATTAGTTTTTACTCACATTTGTATAGGATAATATTTTTTACTAAACAGAAGCATATAATAGTTATAACCATTAAAAGCAGTATACTGTTATTTATATTTAAGTTAAACCATGCTGTTTTGATAATATCGTTATTGTAACTTAGATAAGGTATTGAATAAAGAGATCTAATACTTTCTATTGCATAAGTTAGCGGATTGATACTAGCAATTATTTGCAACCAGTAAGGCATAAATGATAATGGAGCTAGTGCTGTGCTTGAAAATAAAGTTGGTAAATTGACAATTAATATCACTGCAAGAAATTCAATATGGCCAGGTAGAATGAAGGCTAAGCAAATACTTATGCTTCCTATACTGAGTGTAATTAATAAAAGTATGACAAATATAGTTATAATTTGTTGGATATGTAATTTATTATATTCTATTAAAAGGCTAGATACTATAATAAAACTGGTTTGTAGTGTAGTGATGATTGCAATAAAAATAATTGCAGATATTAATAATGAGTCACGCGACTTTAATGGCGCTACAAGTAATCTGTTTAGGAAACCAAATTCTCGATCAAACATCAAAGGTAAACCTGAATTAATAGCTCCTGTAAAGGATGAAAAAACTACAATTCCTGGACTCAAAAATTGGTAGTAAGTTTTATTTTGTGTCAATAGATTTACTGGCGCATTTTGAAATAATGCTCCAAACAGAATGAGCCATAATAATGGTTGTAATATACCAGAAAATAAGCTAGAGGGTCTTCTTTTTATTTGTATGCAATATCTTTTAATTAAACAAAAGATCTCTTGGTATATGGTTTTTATATATATTGTAGATTTTATATTCTTTTTAGGTCTTAGTTTTATACTATTATATTTTGTATTGTTTCTTGAGGTATTTAACATTATATTGATTTTGTAAATTTATTTAGAAATTTTTTGCTTGTAATTATAACATTTTTCATATATATTTTAATTATATCTAAATATTATATGTTTATTGATTTTGTTTTATGATTTACTAATATGTAATCATTATATTATGTAATTCATTTAAATGATATTCAATCTGTAGTTTTAATAATCTTATTATACTTAATATTTTAGGAGAAAGTAATATGTGTGAAACTTTCAAAGTAACTTTAATTTCTGATATAGAAGCAATAAATGAGACTATTGATTGTCCTTCTGATACGTATATTTTAGATCATGCCGAAGAAATGGGTATTGATTTACCTTATTCTTGTAGAGCAGGTGCTTGTTCTACTTGTGCTGGTAAATTACAAGAAGGGACAGTAGATCAGTCTGATCAATCTTTTTTAGATGATGATCAAATGGCTGAAGGTTTTATTTTAACTTGTGTAAGTTATCCTACCAGCGATTGTACTATTCTAGCACACCAGGAAGACGCATTGTATTAATTTTTTTTATTAAATTGTCGGTAGAATACATATTATGTATTCTACCGACAATTTTACAGTTTTATTTCTATATCTACCCCAGAGGGAATGTTAAGTTTCATCAAAGAATCAATTGTTTGTGAAGATGGTTCATATATATCAATGATTTTTCTGTGTGATCGTATTTCAAAATGTTCTCTCGAATCTTTATCTACGTGTGGTGAGCGCAAAACACAATAAATTTTGCGTTTTGTTGGTAAAGATATTGGTCCTTTGGCTTTAACTTTTGTTCTATAAGCTGTATCTAGTATTGTTTTGCACGATTTAGCTAATAAAGCATGTTCATAAGCTTGTAATTTGATACGTATTTTATTTTGTTTATGAATTTTCATTTTTTTATTTTTACTCAAGAATTTTAGACACTACACCTGCTCCCACAGTTTTGCCTCCTTCACGTATAGCAAATCTCATTCCTTGCTCAATAGCAATAGGATTAATTAATTCAGCGCTCATTTTAATTCTATCCCCTGGCATAACCATTTCTGCAGCAGAACCATCATCTGCAGTAAACTTTGTAATTGTTCCTGTTACATCAGTAGTTCGTACATAAAATTGTGGACGATATCCTGAGAAAAAAGGGGTATGTCTTCCACCTTCTTCTTTAGTAAGTATATATACTTCTGCTTCAAATTGAGTATGAGGTGTAATAGTTCCAGGCTGTGCTAAAACCATTCCTCTCTCAATGTCTTTTTTTTGTACTCCTCTTAACAATATGCCTATATTGTCTCCTGCCATACCTTCATCCAAAGTCTTTTGAAACATTTCTAGTCCTGTAATTGTAGTAGTGGCAGTATCTTTTAATCCCACTATTTCTATTGTGTCACCAACTTTGATGACCCCTCTTTCAATTCTTCCTGTAGCGACAGTACCTCTTCCTGTAATTGAAAATACATCTTCTACTGCCATTAAAAACGTTTTTTCTACATCTCTAACAGGTGTCGGAATGTACTCATCTACTGCATCCATCAATGAATGAATTTTGTCTACCCATTCATTTTCTCCCCTTTGAATAGCATTATTTTCTGTTACTTGTTCTAATGCTAATAATGCAGAACCTGCTACAAATGGAATATCTTCACCTGGAAAATCATATTGTATTAATAATTCTCGCACTTCTAATTCTACTAGTTCTAATAGTTCTTCATCATCTACTTGATCTTGCTTATTTAAAAAAACAACAATATTAGGTACTCCTACCTGCTTAGCAAGTAATATGTGTTCTCTTGTTTGCGGCATTGGTCCGTCAGCAGCTGATACTACTAAAATAGCTCCATCCATTTGAGCTGCACCTGTAATCATGTTTTTTACATAGTCTGCATGACCTGGACAATCTACATGTGCATAATGGCGATTTTGAGTTTCGTATTCAACATGAGCCGTATTAATTGTTATTCCTCTTGCTTTTTCTTCTGGAGCAGCATCAATTTCATCAAATTTTTTTGCTTTTGTATCATTTGCAGCAGCTAAAGTTGCTGATATAGCTGCTGTAAGTGTCGTTTTTCCATGATCAACATGTCCTATTGTTCCAATATTAACATGCGGCTTTTTGCGTTCAAATTTTGCACGTGCCATAATCTTTAATCTCCTTCTTTTAAATAATTATGATCGTAATCGATATGATTTTAATAACGGTAGTGAGCAAATGCTTTATTAGCTTCAGCCATACGATGTGTTTCTTCTCTTTTTCTAATTGTATTACCGCTTTCATTAGATGCATCAATGATTTCATTGGCTAATTTGAAAGCCATACTTTTTCCAGATCTTGTATGTGCAAATTTTGTAATCCATCTAAGAGCTAAATTTGTTCCACGATATGCCCTCACTTCCATAGGTACTTGATATGTTGATCCTCCAATTCTTCTACTTTTAACTTCTACTAGAGGTGTTGCATTGCGTATGGCTTTTTCTAATATTTCTAGAGGATCGTTGGATGTTTTATTATGAATTATATCTAATGCTTGATAAACTATTTTATATGCTAAACTTTTTTTACCATTTTGTAGTATTCTTACAGTTAACATGCTTATTAACTTGCTATTGTGCACAGGATCTGGATGAGTCAATCTTTTCTTAGATTTATTGCGACGCGACATGTGTATAATTTAATTTGATATTATAGGTTTTTAAACTTTATATTTTGGGTTTTTTGGCTCCATATTTTGAGCGACTTTTTTTTCTATCTTTTACTCCAGAAGCATCCAGAATACCTCGCACTATATGATAACGTACACCTGGTAAATCTTTAACGCGACCTCCTCTTATTAGTACGACTGAATGCTCTTGTATATTATGTCCTATACCTGGTATATATGCTGTTACTTCAAATCCTGAAGTTAATCTAACTCTAGCCACTTTTCTTAAGGCTGAATTCGGTTTTTTAGGTGTAGTTGTATAAACTCTGGTGCATACTCCACGTCTTTGTGGGCACCCTTTTAAAGCAGGAGATTTAGTTTTTTTACTTGATTTTTGTCTTTCCGATCTTACAAGTTGTTGAATTGTTGGCATTTGTAATTTTTATATTGATATTTTAATAAATATCTTTAACATTATAAATATTGAGATATACACTGTCAAACGCTATATTTTCTATATAAGTATGATTCAAGTTATTTGTTGCTATTTGATTTTACATTATATTTACGCAAAAATTTTTCAACTCTTCCTTCTGTGTCTATAATCCTTTGTGATCCCGTAAAAAAAGGATGATTTCCCGACCATATATCTACATGTAATTCAGGTTTAGTTGAACCTACTGTCATAATATGTTTTCCATCGCAATATACTTTAGCATCATTATACCATTTTGGATGTATATCTTTATTAGTCATATATTTTATATATTAAGGTGATTAAAATTGTTGATATCTTTTGCTGTATATTATCGTTTTGAATATTGTGGAGCTTTTCTTGCTTTTCGTAAGCCATATTTTTTGCGCTCTTTTATTCTGGCATCTCTTGTTAAAAATCCTTTAGCCTTTAAAGTAGTACGGTTCTCAGGATTCATTTCGCATAATGCTCTTGTTAATCCTAGTTTTATTGCGTTTGCTTGACCTGTTAATCCACCTCCTTCTGTGTTTACATATATATCATATTCTTTATTTAAGCCAAGAAGTTTTAAAGGCGAGCATGAAACTCTTAAATAATTAGGGCTAAATTGTAAATATGATTCACCTGGTAAGCCATTAATAATTAATTTTCCAGATCCTGGTACTAACTTTACCCTGGCAATCGATGTTTTGCGTCTGCCTGTACCTGAATAAATTATTTTGGAATTGTTTGCTGATATAGTCATTTATATATATTATTAAGTTAATGTAATTAATTCTGGTTTTTGTGATTTATGAGGATGTTGATTATTTGGATAAATTTTTATCTGTGTAAATAATTGTCTACCTAAAATACCTTTAGGTAACATACCTTTAATAGATTTTTCTAAAATCATATTTGGTTTTTGGTATAAAATATGATTGAATGTTTTGGTTTTTAATCCTCCAGGATAGCCCGAGTATTTTTTATATGTTTTTTGAGTAAATTTTTTTCCCGTTACTTTAATTAATTTTGAATTTATTAATATAATATATATTTTGTTATTTATATGTGGTGTATATAAAGTAGAATTTTTTCCTTTCAATAATTTAGCTATTTTACTACTAAGCCGACCTAAATTTTTATTTTCAGCATCAATAATGTACCATTTGCTTTCTTTTGGTTGTTGTGCTATATATGTTTTATTCATAATTGATGTATGATTTTTTTCTTATATAGATAATATAAATAAGGTTTGCTTTTAGCTGCTTTCTATATTTTTTTCTTTTGGTAATTTGATGCCAAGTTTATTTTGTAATGCTTCAATCACCTCTTCTGCAGATTTTTGGCCGAAATTTTTAATTTCTAAAAGTTCGTCTTGCGAATAATCTAATAGATCTGAAATGGAATTTATTTGAGCTCTTTTAAGACAATTGTATGCTCTAACAGATAATTGTAGTTCTTCTATTAGTACTTGATTAATTTCTTCTTCGTATTCATTGCTTGTACTATCAACACTGGTGAAGTTTAGATTGGTTAGAGGATAAAATAAGTTGGTTAAAACTTGAGCTCCTTGACTAATAGCTTCTTGTGGAGATAAGCTACCGTTTGTCCAAACCTCTAAAGATAGTTTTTCTTGAATAAGTGTCGGACTAATTTTTTTCTCTTCTACTATATAACTGAATTTGGTTGCTGGCATGAATACGGCATCTATTTGTAAAAAATCTATAGATTTTTTATCAAATCCTTTATTTACCATTTTATAACCACTTCCTGTTTCAATACGAAATTCCATTTCGAAGATAGTATTGTTACAAATAGTTGCTATATACTGTTGTGGATCAATAATTTGAATTTCAGGTGGTACTTCAAATAAACCTGCAGTAATAATAGCTGGTCCTTGTACTCGTATTCGACCTATTTGGGATGTGTTACTGTAACTTTTTAAGACTACTTCTTTAAGATTGAGTAAAATTTCCAATACATCTTCTCGAACCCCTGTAATAGTTGAAAATTCATGGCTTATACCAGCAATTCGAACAGCTACAATTGCAGCGCCTTGTAAGTTTGATAGAATAGTTCTTCTTAATGAATTACCTAAAGTAATGCCTTGTCCTTTATTAAGTGGTCCTAAAATAAAACGACCGTATTGTTGACGGTTACTTTCTATTTTTGATTCTACACATTCTATTTGAAAATGAGTCATACAAAATTATTCAAGATATATCATTGGCAGTATTTAATAAGTTATGTAAATTAAACACGTCTTTTTTTAGGCGGTCTACAGCCATTATGTGGTGTAGGAGTAATATCCTTGATTAAAGTTATGTTAATACCAGTTGCTTGTAATGATCTTATCGCTGTTTCGCGTCCTGCTCCTGGTCCGTTCACTAATACTTCTGTTTGTCTTATTCCTTGTTCCATTGCTTGTTTAGCAGCTTTTTCGGCAGCTATTTGTGCAGCAAAGGGTGTTCCTTTTTTAGTTCCCTTAAATCCGTTTGCACCAGATGAAGACCAAGATAAAGTAGCTCCTTTAAGATCTGTAATAGTTATAATCGTGTTATTAAATGTTGATTTTATATGTGTTATGCCATTAATAATATTCTTTTTCTGTTTTGTATATGTTTTTCTTATTTGTCTAGCCATATATTATAAATTTACTATATTATTTTTATTTGCGTGGAGCTTTTTTCTTTCCTGCCATTGTTTTTTTTATACCTCGTTTTGTGCGAGCATTAGTTCGTGTGTTTTGTCCTCTTAAAGGTAGACCTAATTGATGTCTTTTTCCTCTGTATGAGCAAATCGTCATCAGCCTTTTAATATTCATTGATTCTATTCTTTTTAAGTCTCCTTCTACTTGATAACTATTACTGAGTATTTGCCTGATTAGTACAATTTGTTCATCATTAAGTTGATCTGTTTTAATATTACGATTGATTTTAAGTTGATCTAAAATTTCTCTTGCTTTTGATCTGCCTATACCATAAATATATGTTAATGATATCTCTATACGTTTATTTTTAGGTAGATCTACACCTACTATTCTTGTCATTTTAGTTTCCTGTTATTTCAATATAATTATCCCTGCCTTTGTTTGTGTTTTGCATTTTTACAAATTACTATTATCTTTCCATGTCTACGTATAATTCTACATTTCTCACAAATTTTTTTTACAGATGGTCTAACTTTCATTAGTTTTAAAAATATCCTTATTTAGATGTTTAATTGTTTACTCCATTATATTATCATATTGTTGAGATATTATATATGTTTGAATTTGTTTTGCTGTTTCAATTGCTACGCCTACCAATATCAATAAAGATGTAGTTCCTAATCCTTGTAAAACACTTGTATTTGTTGTTTTAGTTATTAGAGAAGGAATAAGAGCTATTATGAATAAAAATATTCCTCCTACTAATGTCATCTTATCCAGTATTTGTTTGATATATTGTACTGTATCAGATCCAGGCCTAATTGAGGGTATGCTAGCACCCATTTTATTTAGATTTTCTGCTATATCTTCTGGGTTTAAAACTAGTGATGTATAAAAATAGCTAAAAGCGATTATTAATAAGCCATATGTAGGTAAATATAAAATATGTCCTGGTAAAAATAAAGTAAGTATACTACTTATTTTAGATATTTGTTTATTATCTGAAATATATATAGGTAATGTCATTGTTGCAGAAGCAAATACAATTGGCATAACGCCACCTTGGTTGAGTTTTAATGGTATATAACTTTGAGGATTTAATATATTAACTTTGCTCAATTGTTTTGCTGATACAATTATGATTTTTCGTTTACATTCTTGGATTAAGATATTTATAATTAAAATCATTATGATTAGTGTAAAAAAGAAGCACGCATTAATAAATGTGTGTCTATCATAAATATTAATTTTATAATTCTGTAAATTTTTGGGTATACCTGAAATGATATTTTGAAAAATTAATAATGATGATCCATTACCTATTCCATATTCTGTAATAATTTCTGCACACCACATTATTATTAAAGACCCTGTGCTTAATGCAATGATACAGTCTAACATAAAATAGTAATTCCAGTTGAAAACATAAGGTTTAATCCATAACGATATGCCTATACTTTGTATAATACTCCAAATCAGTGTGCAATAACGTGTTATTTGTGTTAATTTTTGTCTCCCAGAGTCTCCTTCTTCTTTTTGTAAATTTTCTAATACTGGTATTAATTTTATTAATAATTGCATCATGATTGATGCATTTATGTAAGGAACTATTCCCAAAGCAAAAATTCCTATTGTTGAGAAGCCCCCACCTGAAAAAATATTTAAAAAATTTATTAATCCATTGTTATTAACATTATTATTTAATGAATTATGATCTATTCCTGGTACGGGAATAAATATTCCTAGTCGAGCTAAAATTAATAGTATTAATGTAATTAAAAGTTTTTGTTGTAATTGTTTTGTAGACTTCATTTTATATTTACATTAATATTGCTTTAGATATTATTATTATAAAGTTGTTCTATATTTATATCTCTGTTTTTTGCTGTGTTTTGAAATGTTTTCAATTGGCTTAAGGCATTTAATACAGCACGTGCGTTATTTAAGCTATTACTAGATCTTAATTGCTTAGCTAAAATATTTTTAATTCCGGCAAGCTCTAAAACTGTACGTGTAGATCCACCTGCAATAACTCCTGATCCTATAGCAGATGGTCTTAAAACAACTTTAGCTGCCCCTGATATTCCTTCTATTTGATGAGGTATAGAATAAGATTTTGTTAAGGGCACATTGACTATATTTTTTTTTGCATCGGTGACACCTTTTTTCACAGCTCCTATGACATCACTCGCTTTGCCAATACCTACTCCTATTTGTCCTTGCTCATTGCCTACAACTAGAATAGCTCTAAAGCTTAATTTTTTTCCTCCTTTGACTACTTTTGTAACTCGCTTAACTTGTACAACTTTTTCTTCCCAGCTATATTCTTGCTCTTTATTTCTAACTGATTTTTTTTTCATGACTTTCAAAGTTAAAATTTAATACCTTCTTTTCTGACTGCTTCTGCTAACGCTTGAATTCTACCATGATATATTTTATTTTGACGATCAAATACGATTTCTTTAATACCCAATGCTTTTGATTTTTGAGCTATATTTTTTCCAATGCTACGTGCAGCATTGCAATTATGAGGTGTTTTTATTTTTTCTCTAATTATTTTTTCTAACGTCGAGCTACTTGTAATAATTTTTTTGTTGGTATCATCTATAATTTGTGCATATATATGTTTATTTGATCTAAATACACAAAGACGTGGACGATTTATTGTTCCTCTGATTTTTTTTTTCATTGGTTTTTGTGATTAATGACTAATAAATTATTATTTGCCAGCTTTACCTACTTTTAGATTAATTGTTTCATTTAAATATCTAATTCCTTTTCCTTTATATGGTTCAGGAGGTCTAATTCTTCTAATTTGAGCAGCTATTTCCCCTACTACTTCTTTTTCGATACCTTTGACAATAATATTAGTATTATTTTCTACCTCTATTATAATATTTTCAGGTGGTTCTATAGTAACTGGATGACTGTATCCCACATTCAGTATTAAATTCTTTCCTTGTAATTGTGACCTATAGCCCACACCTTGAATCTGTAATCTCTTTTCAAATCCTTTAGAAACTCCTATCATCATATTGTGTATTAGAGTTCTTGATAGGCCATACAATTTTTGTGCTTCTTTATTTTCATATGCTTTATATAGGTGTAATATTTGGTTCTCTTTATCATACTTGATTTTAATTATTTCTGGTAACTGATATGACAGTTGCCCTTTCGGACCTGTGATATGTACATTGTTTTTTATGATTTTAATATCAGTATTTTGCGGTAAATTAATCGTTTTTTTTCCTATTCTAGACATTATATTTTTTAAATTAGTTTTACCATATATAGCATAAAATTTCTCCACCTAGTCCATAATGCCTTGCGTGATGATCAGACATAACTCCTTTTGATGTTGAAATTATAGCTATGCCAATTCCTCCAAAAACTTTAGGAAGTTCTTTATAATTAGCATATACTCTTAGCCCAGGTTTACTTATTCTTTTTAAGGAAGTAATAACAGGTTTTTTACGTTTGCCTTTATATTTTAATGATATTAGTAAATATCTGCTGCTTTTTTCTCCTATTTCTTCAAATTTGTAAATAAAACCTTCTTCTTTTAAGACTTTTACTATATTTCGAGTCATTTTAGTTGAATAGACTTGAACAATTTGATGTTTTGCTAAGCTTGCATTTCGAATACGGGTTAGCATATCTGCAATTGTATCATTAATCACTTTTCAAACTCCATTAATTATTGATGTGTTTTTGCAATTATAATTTTTAAGTTATTGTATGAAAGGCATGCCAAATTCTTTTAATAGTGCAAAGCTTTCTTCGTTGTTCTTAGCTGTTGTGACTATCGTAATATTTAATCCTCTAATTTTATCAATGTCATCATATTTAACTTCTGGAAAAATTATTTGCTCTTTTAAGCCTAAATTATAATTGCCTCTGCCATCAAAACTATTGGAGCTTATTCCTCTAAAGTCTCGAATTCTGGGTAAAGCTAGGTTAATTAATTTATTAAGAAAATCGTACATTTTATCTCTTCTTAGAGTAACCATTAGACCAATAGCTATATTTTCACGTATCTTAAAGCCTGCTATAGCTTTTTTAGATTTTGTAATTTTAGGTTTTTGACCAGTAATTGCTGTTATCTCATTCATGCTTTTTTCAAGCACTTTATTGTTCATAGCAGCCTCTCCTAAACCTCGGTTAATTGTGATTTTTACAATTTTAGGTACTTCATGAATATTATTGTATTTAAATTTATTTTGTAAATCATTACAGATTTTTTCTTTATAAAGGGTTTTTAGTGCGTTTCTCATACTAGATTGGAATATTGTTTATATATTATTTTTGTTCGTACAATATGACATTTGAGCTATTAATACACTTTTCAATTCTAATAATCTTACCTTTATTGCTATCTTTTTGTGCTTTTAGGTGCTTTATAGCTGTATTTAAGTTTTCAATAATAATTTTACTTTTTTTTGGTAAAACTTTAATAATTTTTCCTATTTTTCCTTTCTCACGGCCAGATATAATCTGCACTGTTTCTCCCTTTTTAACATGCATTTTTATATTTGTTTTTTTGATTTTCATCATACAACCTCTGGTGCTAATGATATAATTTTTGAAAATTTTTTATCTCGTAATTCTTTAGCTATAGGACCAAAAACTCTAGTACCTCTCGGGTTATTTTCTTGATTTATTATAACTGCCGCATTATCATCAAACCTTATGCTCATTCCGTCATTGCGCCGTATGGCTTTTCTAGTTCTTACTATGACAGCTCTGATAATATCAGATTTTTTTATTGGCATATTAGGTAATGCATCTTTTACAACCCCAATTATAATATCTCCTATACTCGCATAAGAAGGATTATTACTTCCTAGCACCTTAATGCACATAATTTTGCGTGCTCCACTATTATCAGCAATATTTAAATAGCTTTGTGTTTGTATCATTTTTCTAATATTTTTTCTATTAATATCCAACGTTTTTTCTTGCTTATAGGTCTGTTTTGTTGTATTTTTACAATGTCACCTATATTACATTCATTATTTTCATCATGGGCATAATATTTATTTGTTTTTGTAAGTATTTTTTTATATTTAGCATGTGATATTTTATTTTTGACAGCCACAGTAATAGTTTTATTCATTTTGTTACTTACTACTGTTCCGATTGTATATTTTTGATACATGATTTAATATTTTTTTATAGTTAATAGTTGAGCTAATTCATGCTTTTTATGTTTAAATAAGTGCGGTTTTACATTTTGTCTTGTTGCTTGTTTTAATTTTAATTCAAATATTTCTTTCTTTAACTTTATAATTTTTTCTTCAATTTCGTTAGTTGTCAGATATTTAATATTTTTAAATTTTGGCAAAGGCATAAGTTGTATTTTATTTATAAGTTATAAATTTAGTTTTTACAGGCAATTTGTATGACGCTAATTTCATAGCTTCCTCAGCAGTTTGTTTAGGTACGCCAGCTATTTCAAAAAGGATATGACCGGGTTTTACAACTGCAACCCAATATTCTGTAGCGCCTTTTCCAGAACCCATCCTTGTTTCTGCTGGTCTAGCTGTAATTGGTTTATCTGGAAAAACCCGTATCCATAATTTGCCACCTCGTTTTACATATCTTGTAATTGTTCTTCTTGTGGCTTCTATTTGTCTTGCTGTGAGCCATACGGGTTCTAAAGTTTGTAATCCATAATCGCCGAATGCAATACGATTTCCTTTGCTTGCTTTACCATTCATGCGACCACGATGTTGTTTACGAAATTTTGTTCTTTTGGGACTTAGCATATTATTAATAAATTGTATTGCAATATTATAATATCATAGTTTATGATTTAATTTTGGGTTGTATGTGTTATAATTTTTTCTCCTTTAAATAGCCACACTTTTACACCTAATATTCCATATATAGTATGTGCTGTTTTATAGGAGTAATCTATATGTGCTCTTAGAGTTTGTAATGGTACACGACCTTCTCTAACCCATTCACTTCTTGCTATTTCAGCACCATTTAATCTACCAGAAACTTGAATTTTGATTCCCTGATTTTTTGCTTTTTGAGATCTTTGAATGGCTTGTCTAATCACTCTTCTAAAAGCTATTCTTTTTTCAAGTTGTTGTACTATAAATTCAGCTATTAATGCTGCTTCTTTATCAGGGTATATGATTTCTATAAGATTTACCCTGATTTGTGCACTGTTTTTTAATACATTTTTTATATTTTTTCTGATATCTTCTAAGCCGTTACCGACTTTACCTAATACAATACCTGGCCTAGCTGTATGTATTTGTACTTGTATTTGATCAACTTTTCTATCTATATGAATTAATGTAATACTTGCATTATGCAGTTGTTTTTCTATTAAGTTTCTGATTTTATCATCTTCCTGAGCTAGTTTTGAATATGATTTCATATTGGAAAACCATGAAGAATTGTATGCCTGCGTAATCCCTATTCTAAACCCCAGTGGATGTGTTTTTTGTCCCATTATTTACTATTTTTATATTTACTATAAAATTATTTTAATGCTAATTTAATTATGATATGGCATGTCGGTTTCTGTATTTTAAATGCTCTTCCTTGCGCTCTTGGTTGAAACCTTTTGAGTTTTGGACCTTCATTGGCAACAGCTTGATATATAATTAAATTTTGCTTTTCATATTTTAAATTTGATGCATTACTTGCGGCTGACTCTAAAATTTTTTTTATAATTTTACATGGCTTATATGGCATGAATTCAAGTATAAGTATTGCTTCTTGATAGTTTTTTCCTTTAATTTGATTTAAAATTCTTCTTGTTTTTTGTGTTGACAGGCGTAAATATTTTCCTGTTGCTTGAATTTGTGAAATTTTATTCATTATATAAATAATTATTTTTTGGTTTTTCTATCACTTTTTATATGGCTTTTAAAATTTCTGGTTGGTACAAATTCACCAAGTTTATGCCCTACCATTTGATCAGATATAAAAACAGGAAAAAATTGTTTTCCATTATAAACAGCTATAGTATGGCCTATCATTTGTGGAATAATAGTTGAAGATCTTGACCATGTTTTTAATGTTTTTTTAGATTTTTGTTGGTTTAATTTTTCTATTTTTTTGAGTAATTTAAATTCTATATAAGGGCCTTTTTTTAAAGATCTAGACATAATAATTTAAGTTTATATAGTTAACTTTTATTTTCTTTTCCTTAATATATAACGATTACTATATTTAGGTTTTTTACGAGTTTTTCTTCCTAGCGCAGGTTTCCCCCAAGGAGTTACTGGATGAGGCTTTCCTATTGGGGAGCGCCCTTCTCCACCTCCATGAGGATGATCTATAGGGTTCATTACTACACCTCTAACTTTCGGTCTTTTGCTTAACCACCTATTTCTTCCAGCTTTTCCTATGCTGATATTGCCTGCATCAATATTACCTACTTGACCTATAGTTGCTAAGCATTCTTTGCGGATTAATCTAACTTCACTTGATGGTAGCTTTAGTGTCGCGAAAGCACCTTCTTTTGCAACTATTTGCGCGTATGTTCCAGCCGCTCTGACTATTTGTCCCCCTTTAGAGGGAGTTAATTCTATATTATGAACGGCTGTACCTAAAGGAATTGAGTGTAATGGTAACGAGTTACCGACTTCTAAAGGAGCATTAATGCCAGACATGACTGTTTGACCAACATTTAATGATCTTGGATGTAAAATATATCTTTTATCACCATCTGAGTAATGTAATAGCGCTATTCTTGCATTTCTATTTGGATCATATTCTATACTTGCAACATTGGCTTTAATATTATATTTATTACGTTTGAAATCAATTTTTCTATAACGTCTTTTATGTCCTTTACCTTTATGACGTGACGTAATAATACCTCTATTATTATGTCCTTGGCAACGATGATTTTTACGTATTAATGATTTTTCTGGTTTCTTGTTTGTTATTTCATCGAATGTAGATATAGTTCTATTTCTCGTACCAGGTGTGTATGCTTTATATAAACGAATAGCCATTTGATTAATGCCACATATTTTTATAAGTTAATTATCTAAAAATAAATTTATCTGATATTGATTATGAAGTTTCACAATAGCTTTTTTATATTTGCTTTTGTAACCTATATTTTTTCCTATACGTTTTTTCTTTGGTTTCATAATTAATGTATTAATTTTTTCGATTTTTACATCGAATAATTTTTCGATAGCTTGCTTAATTTCTGATTTTTTAGCTTTGACTTTAACAGTAAAAGAATATTTATTGTCTTCTAGCATTTGGGTTGTTTTATCTGTGAGTATTGGATATTTAACTATATCCGTTACAGTTTTTTCGTCTATCTGGTTATTCATTATATATTTTATTGATAATATTTAAGGCATCTTTATTTATTATGATTTGATTTGCTTTCAGTAAGGAAATAATATTGAGATGATTGGCATTTAAAAGCTCTACATTCTTTAAATTGCGAGTAGAGAGATATAAATTATATGATTTTTCACTTACTATAATTAAAATATTGTTCTTTTTATCTGTCTTTAGTTTATATTTTTTTAGTGTATTGACTATTAATTTAGTGCTGGGCTTATTTAATGGGTCTATAAAATTTTCTGCAACTATTGTATTCTTAAATTTGTTTTCTATCAAGATTCGCAATGCCAATTGTTTCTCTTTTTTGTTTATTTTCTTTTTTTGAATTTTAGTACGAGGTCCAAAGATAACTCCACCTCCTCTCCACAGAGGAGACCTGTTAGAACCTGCTCTTGCTCTACCAGTTCCTTTTTGTTTCCATGGTTTTTTCCCTCCTCCTCTTACTTCGCTACGTGTTTTTGTGTTTGCATTGTTGTTTTTATTATTAATTAATTGTTGTGTAAGTGCTCGATGTACTACATGTATATTGTTATTCTCTTGCTTACACAATTTTATTATTATTTCTTCATGATCTTTTTTATTTATATCTTGAGAAGATATTATTGAATAGATTAATTTCTTTTTAATATTCATGGATCTATTTTTGATTAATGCTAATAATATTGCCAGGTTTTCCAGGTACGGAACCTTTGATTACAATAATATTGTTATTAGTTTTAATATCTATAATTTTAAGATTTTGAATTGTTACTTTTTTACCACCCATACGACTAGCCATTCTTTTCCCAGCAAAAACTTTACCTGGTGTTGTTCCTGCTCCGATTGATCCGGGTTGTTTATGATTTTTTGAGCCATGAGACATTGGTCCTCTACTAAAATTATGTTTTTTGGTACAGCCAGTAAATCCTTTTCCTATGCTAATGCTAGAGACAGAAATATTTTGGTTAATTTTGAAATCTTCTACTGTAATCCATTGACCTATTTCAAAGTCGTTTAGTGAATTTACTCTATATTCCTTTAAATATTTTAAAGCAGGCATGTTATATTTATTTAAATGGCCAATTTCAGCTTTATTTAGTTTATTCTTTTTTACTTCTACATAGCCTAATTGAATAGCTTTATAACCATGAGATTCTATACTTTTTATTTGAGTAACTAGACATGGTCCTAGTTCTAAAATAGTTACGGGTACTGCTTTGCCTTCTTGGTCAAAAATTTGAGTCATGCCAATTTTTTTACCTAGTAGCCCGATCTTCATTTTATCTCTAATCTCCTCAATTATGTAAAGTTTTTTGATTATGTATCTTCGTATCATATATTTATTATCTGTTAAATTCTTAAAATTTTCAACCTTATTATTATAATAACTTGGGCTTTTATACAAAAAATATATAAATATTTGTAATTCGGTTTTTTAGATATAATCAAATTTAAATTATAGATTCTTGAAGTTAGTTTAAATATATAAAATGGTATATTCAATGAGTTCGGTAATTACTACTTTACTGATTATTTAATCTAGTGCAATATATAATTATAAACATAAAAATTTATGATGCGTAAAACCAAAATATATTTAGTTAATTTTTTAAGAGGTGATTTATGGCTAAAGTTGTTGGCATTGATTTAGGTACAACAAATTCTGTTATTGCTGTTATGGAAGGAGGTAAACCTTCTGTAATTCCTAATAAAGAAGGATTAAGAACTACACCATCTGTCGTTGCTTATACAAAAAAACAAGATAAATTGGTAGGACAAATAGCTAAGCGACAGGCTGTAATGAATCCAGAAAATACTTTTTATTCTGTTAAAAGATTTATTGGTCGTAAAAAAGATGAATTGGCAAATCAGTTACAACAGTCATCTTATAATGTAAAGACAGATAATAATTCTAATATTAAGTTAGAATGTCCAGCGTTGGGCAAAGATTTTGCTCCTGAAGAAATTTCTGCTCAAGTCTTGCGTAAACTAGTTGAGGATGCTAGTGCTTATTTAGGTCAACAAGTGACTCAAGCAGTTATTACTGTTCCAGCTTATTTCAATGATTCACAGCGTCAGGCTACTAAAGATGCTGGACAGATTGCTGGTTTAGATGTTTTAAGAATTATTAATGAACCTACAGCAGCATCTTTATCATATGGTCTAGATAAAAAAAGTAATGAAACTATTTTGGTATTTGATCTTGGCGGAGGTACATTTGATGTTTCTATTTTAGAAGTAGGTGATGGTGTTTTTGAGGTTTTATCAACATCTGGAGATACTCATTTAGGAGGTGACGATTTTGATAGAAAAATTGTTGATTGGTTAATTAATGAGTTTAATAATGATGAGAGAATTGATTTAGGTAAGGATAGACAAGCTTTACAAAGACTAACAGAAGCAGCTGAAAAAGCTAAAATGGATTTATCTAGTTTATCACAAACTGATATTAATTTGCCTTTTATTACTTCTACTGATACAGGTCCTAAGCATTTAGAAAAAAATATAACTAGAGCGAAGTTTGAGTATTTATGTCAAGATTTAATTAATCGTTGTGAGGTACCTGTTAATAATGCTTTAAAAGATGCTCAATTATCATCAGATGATATAGATGAAATTGTGTTAGTTGGTGGTTCTACAAGAATTCCTGCTATTAAAGAGTTAGTTAAAAAAATGATAGGTAAAAATCCAAACCAAAGTGTAAATCCTGATGAAGTAGTTGCAATTGGAGCAGCTGTTCAGGCTGGTGTTTTAGCAGGTGAAGTGAAAGATATACTATTGCTTGATGTGACTCCTTTATCTTTGGGAGTTGAAACTCTTGGGGGAGTAATGACAAAGATAATAGCTCGTAATACGACGGTGCCTACAAAGAAATCTGAGATCTTTTCAACAGCGGTTGATAATCAGCCTAATGTTGAAATTCATGTTTTGCAAGGGGAGAGAGAATTCACTAAAGATAATAAAAGTTTAGGTACTTTTAGATTAGATGGTATCATGCCTGCACCTCGAGGTGTACCTCAAATAGAAGTCATATTCGATATAGATGCAAATGGTATATTATCTGTAAAGGCCAAAGATAAAGGAACTGGTAAAGAACAATCTATTACGATAACAGGTGCATCTACATTACCGAAAGAAGAAGTTGAGAAACTAGTTAAAGAAGCAGAAGAAAATTCAGAGCTTGATAAACAGAAACGTGAAAAAATAGATTTAAAAAATCAGGCCGATGCTTTATGTTATCAGTCTCAAAATCAACTTGATGAGCTTCAGGATAAAATTAGTAAAGATGAAAAGCAAAGTGTTCAAAAACTTATAGATTCCTTAAAATTATCTATTAAAGAAGATAATTATGAGCAAATTGAAAATATGAAAAATCAGTTGCAGCAAGCAATGATGAATATAGGTAAAAAAGTTTACAGTTCTAAACAACAAGAATCACAAGAATCAACCGATGATTCTGTTATAGACACTAATTCTAAGGAGGCATAAAGAGTAAATCATAAGCGGGTAACGCGATTCGAACGCGCGACATCAACCTTGGCAAGGTTGCGCTCTACCACTGAGCTATACCCGCTATATTTTCATATAATTACAAAAAAATATTGTTTTGTCAAATTTGTTATTGTCTTATATACTATGTATACTAAAATAGATATTAATATTTTTTATATACATAGCAATATATAATTTCTAATTAATAAAAGAGTTAAATAATCCTGTTATTAATACTAATCCAGTCCATATGCCTGCGCCAGTGTAAATTAAATTTTTAGATTTTTCCCATTGCCCAGGGGAAGCGAATGTTACAGGTATGCTTACTACTAGAAGAGTTGAAAATATCACTAGTATAAATACTAAAAGTTGAATAATAATTGTCATATTTTTTTATCCTTTTTACATTTCTTAACATCTTAATTGTATGACTTAAAGATGGATTTATATATAATATATAATTATATATTGTGATACATAATTTATTTATTATTGTAAACTGTTTTCTTTTGTATATACACTTGTTTTCACAATGTCAACAGTTCAGTATTTATATGGATATAATTATCATAGTAAATTTACAAGAAAAATATCCAAAATATTGTTTTTATGTTTATACTACATAATTTATCCTAGTATATACATAGATAGATATATAAATTAATGATAAAGAGGTTTATTTTATGATTACAGCGATTATATTAGCGAAATTACCTGAAGCTTACTCAATTTTTCGACCATTAGTCGATATATTGCCAGTAATTCCTGTTTTTTTCTTATTATTAGCTTTTGTATGGCAAGCAGCAATTGGTTTTAGATGATAAGATAAAATAAGCAGTATTATTTCTATTTATTTTAGGAAGTTTTTATTATGGTAGAACCTCTTTTGTCTGGTATAGTATTAGGATTAATTCCTGTAACATTATTTGGTTTATTAGTGGCTGCTTATCTACAGTATCGTAGAGGTAATCAGCTTGGATTATAGTTTGTACATACAAGAATTAATATAATATGGATATTATATTTATATAAATGTTGTATGATAGCATTTATGTAAATATATAATTGTATTACCAACTAGATTTTTTAACACCAGGTAATAGACACTTGTGTGACATTTCTCTTAAAACATGTCTTGATAGTCCAAAATCTTTGTAAAATCCGCGACTACGTCCTGTTTTCCAACATCTATTTCTTTTACGGCAAGGAGCGCTATTTTTAGGTAGTTTTTGTAATTCTCTTTGTAATTCTATTTGTTCTGTGAAAGTTAATCTATTATTCAGTTTCTTTTTAATTTCTTGCCTTTGATTATTATATTTTTGAATCAGTTTTGTTCTTTTTGCTTCTCTTTGAGTCATACTTTTTTTAGCCATTTTTATGTTTCAGTAAAAATTATCTATTATTTTAATTGAAAAATTTTTGTATTGCAATAAAAAATACTGCTTGATATTAAATCGAAGCAGCATTTCAAGTATCATAGTTTATGTGTTAACCAAACTTACCAGATGTAGATGCTATTACAAATGCTGCATACGTTAGTATGTACCCAACAGAGAAATGTACTAATCCAACTAATCTAGCTTGTACTATAGATAGTGCTACAGGTTTGTCTTTCCATCTAACTAAGTTTGCAAGAGGTGTTCTTTCATGAGCCCAAGCTAATGTTTCTATAAGTTCTTGCCAATAACCACGCCAAGATATTAAAAACATGAATCCAGTTGCCCATACCAAATGTCCGAATAAGAACATCCATGCCCATACAGACAAATTGTTCATACCGTAAGGATTGTATCCATTGATTAATGGAGATGAATTAAGCCATAAGTAATCTCTTAGCCATCCCATTAAATAAGTTGAGGATTCGTTGAATTGGTTGACATTACCTTGCCAAATTGTCATGTGTTTCCAGTGCCAATAAAATGTTACCCATCCAATAGTGTTAAGCATCCAAAATACAGACAAATAAAATGCGTCCCATGCAGATATATCGCATGTACCACCTCTTCCAGGACCATCACAAGGAAAGCTATATCCAAAATCTTTTTTATCAGGCATTAGCTTCGATCCTCTAGCATCTAAGGCACCTTTGACTAATATTAGTGTGGTAGTATGTAAACCTAATGCAATTGCATGATGAACTAAAAAATCACCTGGGCCTATTGATAGAAATAAAGAGTTTTTATTACTGTTTATTGCTTCTAACCATCCTGGTAACCATATATTACTACCCGCTTTTGCTGCTATACTTGATGAAGAAGATAATAAAGTGTCAAACCCGTATAGTGCTTTTCCTGAACTGGCTTGTATCCATTGTGCGAAAACTGGTTCAATCAATATTTGTTTTTCTGGTGTTCCAAAAGCAATCATTGTGTCATTATGAATATATAATCCTAGCGTATGGAATCCTAGAAATAAGCATACCCAACTTAGATGTGAAATTATAGCTTCTTTATGGTCTAACATTCTAGCAAGTACGTTATTTTTATTTTCTTCTGGATCATAATCTCTTATAAAGAAAATGGCACCATGAGCAAATGCTCCTACCATTAGAAAACCTGCTATATATTGATGGTGTGTATAGAGAGCAGCTTGTGTTGTAAAATCTTTAGCCATAAATGCATATGGAGGCATTGCATACATATGCTGAGCAACTAATGATGTAATTACACCTAAAGAAGCTAAAGCTAATCCTAGTTGCATATGTAATGAGTTTGTAATAGTTTCATACAATCCGGTATGTCCTTTACCAAGTTTTCCACTTGGTGGACGATGAGCATCAATTATATCTTTAATATTGTGCCCGATACCCCAATTAGTTTTATACATATGACCGGCGATTATAAATATTATCGCAATTGCTAGATGATGATGAGCTATATCAGTTAACCATAAAGATTGACTTTGTGGATGGAATCCACCTAAAAAGGTTAAAATAGCTGTTCCTGCTCCTTGGTTAGTACCAAATATGTGGGTTGATGTGTCGGGATTTGAAGCATAAATGTTCCAATTTCCTGTAAAAAATGGTTGTAGGCCAGCAGGATGTGGTAGAGTATATGTGAAATTATCCCATCCTACATGTTGCCCACGAGATTCTGGAATGGCTACATGGATTAGATGTCCTGTCCATGCTAATGAACTTAGTCCAAATAAACCTGAGAGATGATGATTTAATCTTGATTCATTGTTTTTGAACCATGATAGACCGGGTTTGAATTTGGGTTGCAAATGTAGCCATCCAGCAAAAAGCATAATTGCAGATAGTACTAATAAAAATAATGCAGCATTATATAAATCATTATTAGTTCTCATTCCTATTGTATACCACCAATGATATACGCCAGAAAAAGTTATATCTACTGGGTATGATGCACCACCTTTTGTAAATGCTTTTACAGCTGGTTGTCCAAAGTGAGGATCCCAGATTGCATGAGCAATGGGTTTAATTTTCATAGGTTGCGTTACCCATTGTTCAAAGTTTCCTTGCCAAGCAACATGAAATAAGTTGCCTGATGTCCATAGAAAGATTATAGCTATATGACCGAAGTGAGAAGAGAAAATTTTTTGATATAAATTCTCTTCTGTCATTCCATCATGGCTTTCAAAATCGTGTGCCGTTGCTATACCATACCATATACGTCTAGTTGTAGGGTCTTGTGATAATGCTTGGCTAAATTTTGGAAATTTTGTGGCCATTTTTTTATATTCCTGATTTAATATTTTATCCTACTGATATAATTCTTGCTAAGAAGAAAGCCCAAGTGGTTCCAATTCCTCCTAATAAATAATGAGCTACACCTACAGCTCTTCCTTGTGTAATACTTAATGCTCTTGGCTGAATAGATGGTGCCACTTTTACTTTGTTATGAGCCCATACAATCGATTCTATAAGTTCTTGCCAATATCCACGTCCGCTAAATAAGAACATTAAGCTAAATGCCCATACAAAATGAGCTCCTAAAAATATTAGCCCATATGCTGATAAGGCAGATCCGTACGATTGAATAACTTGAGAAGCTTGGGCCCATAGGAAGTCTCTTAGCCAGCCGTTAATAGTAATAGAGCTTTGAGCAAAATTGCCTCCTGTAATATGAGATATTGCTCCTGAAGATTGGACACTTCCCCAAACATCAGATTGCATTTTCCAACTAAAATGAAAAATAGCTATAGATAATGAATTATACATCCAAAAAAGACCTAAAAATACATGATCCCATCCAGATACTTGGCATGTACCACCTCTTCCAGGCCCATCACAAGGAAAACGGAATCCTAAATTAGATTTATCGGGTATTAATCTAGAATTACGGGAGAATAGAAATCCTTTGACTAATATAAGTACTGTTACATGAATAGTAAATGCATGAATATGATGTACCATAAAGTCAGCTGTTCCTAATTTTATAGGCATCATAGCAATTTTATTGTTGATTGCAACTATATCTCCTCCAAATGCATAGCTAGCTGCTGCTAATGCATTTGGACTTGTATTGCTTGGAGCTAAATTATGAATATTTTGTATCCATTGTGCAAATATAGGCTGTAATTGTATAGCTGTATCTGAAAACATATCTTGAGATCTACCCAAGGCTCTCATGGTATCATTATGAATATATAGGCCAAATGAATGAAATCCTAAAAAGATACATACCCAGTTTAAATGAGATACTATAGCATCTCTATGTCTTATAATTCTATCTAGTACATTATTGTAATTTTGTGCTGGATTATAATCTCTAACCATAAATATTGAAGCATGTGCTCCTGCTCCTACAATACAAAAACCTCCTATCCACATATGATGTGTAAATATAGATAGTTGGGTTGGATAATCAGTAGCAATGTAAGGATATGCGGGCATTGCATACATATGATGAGCTACAATAATACTTAATGAACCTACCATAGCTAAGTTTATAGCTAATTGTGCATGCCAAGAAGTGGTTAAAATTTCATAAAGACCCTTATGTCCTTCTCCTGTAAATGGACCTTTATGAGCTTCTAGTATTTCTTTCATACTATGCCCAATACCCCAATTAGTCCTATACATATGGCCTGCAACTAAGAATAGTACAGCTAAAGCTAAATGGTGATGAGCTGTGTCAGTTAACCATAAACCACCTGTGACTGGATTTAATCCTCCTTTAAAGGTTAAAAAATCTGAGTATTCATTCCAATTTAAAGTAAAGAAAGGTAGTATTCCTTTACTAAAGCTAGGATATAATTGACTGACCAGTTCTCTATTAACTAAAAATTCATGTGGTAGAGGTAACTCTTGTGGAGATACACCAGAATCTAATAATTTATTGATAGGTATAGAAATATGGATTTGATGTCCAGACCATCCCAAACAACCTAATCCAAGTAAGCCAGCTAAATGATGATTCATCATAGATTCAACATTTTGAAACCATTCTAGTTTTGGTGCAGCTTTATGATAGTGAAACCAGCCTGCAAAAATCATTAAACATGACATTAATAGCCCACCTATTGCGGTTGCATAAAGTTCAAACTCTGTTGTTATTCCAGATGCACGCCATATTTGGAAAAAACCAGATGTAATTTGAACTCCTTGAAATCCTCCTCCAACATCACCATTTAAAATTTCTTGACCAACAATAGGCCATACAATTTGAGCACTAGGTTTAATTATAGTAGGATTACTAAGCCATGCTACATAATTTGAGAACTTTGCCCCATGGAAGTACATTCCACTAAGCCATAAAAATATAATTGCTAATTGACCAAAATGTGCGCTAAAGATTTTTCGTGAAATTTCTTCTAGAGAACTTGTATGACTATCAAAGTCGTGAGCATCTGCATGTAAATTCCAGATCCAAGTAGTTGTCCTAGGACCTTTAGCTAAAGTTCTTGAAAAATGGCCAGGTTTTGCCCATTTTTCAAATGATGTAGCAACAGGATTTTTGTCTACAGTAACCTGAACTTTTCTTGTCTCTTGCTCTTGTGAGCTAATCGTCATTGAGCTTCTCCTGTTTATTCTAATAAAATACAATGAGACAATTTAATAAAACACTCATTATGTGAATATTCTAGCATTTTTTGTACACATCTTTACTTAATCTTAAGATATGTCATTTTACAATTGAGTTTTTATTATTATCTTATATTATAAATATAATCTGTGTGTTCCCTGAAATCTGTTAACAATAGTTAAAATCTAATATTTATTGATTCTAATATATTTCATGATTATATTTTTTGTACTTTCATAAGAGCTTGACCACAATCAACAATTTCTCCGTCTTGAACTAATATTTCAACAATTTTACCATTGACTTCAGCTTCTATTTCGTTCATTAATTTCATGGCTTCGATTATACACACGGTTTGTTTTTTATTAACTATGTCATTTTTCTCTATAAATGGCGGCTCATTTGGTGCTGGTGATCTATAAAATGTACCAACCATAGGTGATAATATTGTAGAGTAGCTTGTAGTTTCATTTGAATGTATTTGTGTATTGTGAGAATTACTATAATTCAGTACATTTTCATTTTCTTGAACTTGAATAACATTGTTTATAGGAATATCAGAATATTTTACTTTTGTAATCGTAGAATTTGTATTAAAAACAATGTTATTCTTGTTAATAAATAATTCAAATTGTTCACTAATTATATTGAGACGACAGATTCTATTTGTTTTGATTGAATATAATATTCTTCTTAAATCTTTTATTTGAAAATTCATGTGAAATATATTTTCTCCTATATAGTATATTTTTTTATATTTTTAGCTCATACTTATATTCTTATAATTGTAGTTGATTTTTAAATATTTTTACCATATATTTATTTACTATTGTAAGATTATTGTATTATTATAGTTCCATTGTATAGTATTGGTTCTATTTGTTTGTAAAAAATATGTACAGTAGTAAATAATTAACAATAAATAACATATTTTATGTAAATTTTAATTCTTTTTTGTAAGGATATTAGAAATTATTATACTTAAAAATATAAGTTTTTATTTTATTAATTGATAAACTAATAATGTTAATAGCAGATGATTTAGCACAATTATTAGAGATCTTACCTGATTTTATTAGGCACCCTCTAGAAGTTCATGCCGACAGGAAGTTGCTGATTGAAGTTGTTATGGATTTAGGTAGAAAACCAGAGGCACGCTTTCCTAAAGGACCCGAATATTTATCTAGTAAAATTATAACTTGGCAAGATTTAGATTATTCTATCAAGCGTATAGGAAATTTTAGTGGGGATAATCGCTCTGGTATTGAGAGGACGTTACATAGAATTAGCTCTATTAGAAATCGACAAGGTAGTATTATTGGTTTGACGTGTCGAGTAGGTAGAGCTGTTTTAGGTACTATAAGTATTATTAGAGACTTATTAGAGAAAGATCCTTCTATATTATTGTTGGGTAAGCCAGGCGTGGGTAAAACTACTGCGATCAGAGAAATTGCTAGAGTATTAGCAGATGAAATGGAAAAAAGAGTTGTTATAATTGATACATCTAATGAAATAGCTGGCGATGGTGATGTACCTCATCCTGCTATTGGTAGAGCAAGGAGGATGCAGGTATCAAGACCTGAGTTACAGCATCAAGTGATGATTGAGGCAGTAGAAAATCATATGCCTGAAGTTATTATAATTGATGAAATAGGAACAGAGTTAGAGGCTTTAGCTGCTCGTACAATAGCAGAGAGAGGAGTTCAATTGGTTGGTACAGCTCATGGTAATTATTTAGACAGTTTAATAAAAAACCCTATTTTATCTGATTTAATTGGAGGTATACAATATGTTACTCTTGGAGATGATGAAGCAAAGCGGAGGGGCTCGCAAAAAAGTATTTTAGAAAGAAAAGCATCTCCTGCATTTCAAGTAGCCATAGAGATTCATGATCGTTATAGTTGGATTGTTCATGAATCAGTTGGACAAGCAGTGGATCAATTATTGCAGGGGGTTAACTTATGGGTTCAGCGACGTAAATTAATATCTAATCGTTCGATTATTGTTCAATGTGAACAATACATACCGATGAATTTTGTTTCCAAGACTAGTGTTTATAATCCCAAAATTAATACCAAAAATTCAAAGTCTACTGACTCTACTTTAAATCTAGTGAATTCAAAAGTTTCTTCGTCTTTTTCTGAAAAACAAAGCCCAATAAAATGGCATAAAATATATACTGTATCAAATTCCTCTGAAGGTATAACAGATGATATTTTCAGTATACGTGTTTATGTGTATTATATCAATATTGCGCAAGTCCAAATGATAGTTAATTCTTTATATTTACCTATTATTATTACAAGAGATATTGTAAAGGCAGATGTAATTTTATCTTTAAGATCAACTTTTAAGCATAATACAAAATTAAAGCAAATAGCTAAAGCAAGACAAATAACAATATATACAATATATAGTGGTACTTCTGCTAATATTAAACGTGCCTTAACAAAAATGCTGAACATTAGCAAAGTATCTACTTATAGTTGGGATGTTATATGTAAAAATAAAACAGTAATAGAATTGGGAGCTTTGATAGAAACTAGAATAGCTATAGAAAAAATTGTGAATGGCAAAAAACAGTCGGTAGAGCTACTTCCAAGAAATGTGAAGTTGCGTAAATTGCAGCATGAATTAATTAATTTTTACAATCTAAGGTCTCGTAGCTTTGGTGAAGAGCCTAATAGAAGATTGAAAATTTACCCTAACTGATATCATAACATAATTGATGATATAAATGATAGTATTGTTAATAATTATAGATACAGGTTACTTTAATAAGAATATATTTTATTTATCAATGAAGGGGCTAATATGTCATCGACTCAATCAATGGCTATTTTTCAAAGAGTTAAAAATATTGTAGTTAAACAGTTAGGTATAGATAGTAAGAAAGTTCACGAAGCAGCAGGATGGAATGATTTAGGAGCTGATTCTTTAGAGATTGTTGAACTTGTTATGGCTCTTGAAGAAGAATTTTCCATAGAGATACCTGACGAAGATGCTGAACAGATAACAACAGTAGGTGATGCTGTAGAAATTATAAGAAAACAAGTTGGTTAAAGAAGATAGACCACTAAAATAATATATTGACTATACGGAGAGGGTGGGATTCGAACCCACGGAACCTAATGGTTCATCTGATTTCAAATCAGACGCAATAAACCAACTCTACCACCTCTCCAAAGTTTTTTCATACTTGCAAAAATATAATACCATAAGTAAGATGTTAAATACAATTTTATATTTTGATCTTAACTTATGTCTTAGATTATAATTTATGTTTAGTGCTTTATTTATACGAATAAATAGAAATAATTATTCATATGTAGCTTTTCCTGTAAATTTTCTTCTTACTGGATTATCATTCTTACCTATTGAATGATTAATATTACCTATACCAATTCTTCCAGAATTAGATTTTTCTGGAAATACACCGTCTTTTGGATGTAAATATTGAACTTCACTATTAGGAAAAATTCTGTAAATTTTGAAATCTATAATTTTGAAGTTCGTTTTTAATTGCACACTTAATGCTAGGCATTGTTCTTTTCTGGCTAAGTATAAAAGATTATTGCCTTCGTTCATGATTGCTGCTCCGCCCGTAGGCATTTCAAAAATTTGTTCTTTTTTACTAGTCCAAGTAATCGCATATTTTTCCTCTGTTTCTGCAGATCTTAGCCAACCACCTGTGCTACCACCAAAAGTTGGCGATGGCATTTTTAAATCTATTGTGTTAGTCATAATAAATAGTTAAATTAATGTGTAATTTGATAGTATTATAAGCTATTTTTTATTTTACATGTTAAATAGAACATAAAGCTTTATTTTTTTACTTAAAAAAGCATTTGTTAAATCATTATGTATATTTTTAGATGTTTAAGTAAAACTATTATCTAATAGTTGATATCACATGTGATGAAGGAATAGTTGGCAATAAATATAGTTTTACTAGGCATAAGCTTAAGTTAATATAATTAGGTATTTTCATTAGTTTTTTAACGAACCAATTATTATTTTTCCTATCTATTTCTATCAGTTTTCTGTTTTCTGAGGCACATTGATCTAAATACTGAAAAAATTCGGGTTGATCAACATTTAAAGCAATTGGAAAAATTCTTGATGCGCTTTCATTAGTTTTTCTAATGACTTGCATATCATACTGTCTTGCATCTAGTCCAATAGATTTATAAAAGTCTGATCTTTGAAAGTCATTTAAATACATAGTTGCGAATACACTCAATAAAAAAAATCGACACCATAGCTCTGCTTCCAAATTATTTAATAGTTGTGGTTGTGATTTCAACAATGCGGCAAAAAAATCACCATGACGGTTTTCGTCTTGGCACCAATTTTCAAAAAATTTAAATATAGGATATATTCTATGTTCAGGATATTGTTCTAAGTGCCTATATATAGTTATGTATCTCCAGTATCCGATTTTTTCTGATAAATATGTTGCGTAAAAAATAAATTTGGGAGAAAAGAAAGTGTATTTTCTATTTTTAGTTAAAAAACCTAAGTCTAATGATAGATTAAAATCGTTCATAGCTTTGTTTAAAAATCCAGCATGTCTAGCTTCATCTCTTGACATAAGTAGAAAACATTCTGCAATAACAGGATTAGTTTTCTGCAGTCTTCTTGATAGCTCTTTGTATAGTAAAAATCCTGAAAATTCTGCTGTACATGATCTTTCTAAAAATTCAATAAATAGCGCTTTAGTGTTACTGTTTAAATTATTCCAAGATTGATCGAATTCCTCATCTCGAATAAAATGCTGTCTATTATAATCTGCCCTAAATTCTTCAAGTAAAGCTTCAAACTCATCTATATTTGCTGAAATATCTAGCTTAGACATTTCATCAAAGTCTGTTGTATAAAATCGTGGAGTAAGTAAAGTTTCTTGTGTAGGGATTTTCGATGAATTTTGACTAATGCCCATAATTAAGATAATTAATTTAATTGAGATATAATATATTATTATTATTTTTATACTAACCTTAACTTTTATATAGTTGACTGATAATTGTGAAAAATTTACATTTCGTGATTTTTGTATCTTATATTATTTCAATATTAATAATTCAGTTATATGATTTTTGATACAATTAGTTTTATGAGATTAATCTCTAAGTCATTATTATATGATTATATAAATATAGGAGCTTACATAAGATGTTAGATATAATTAGTCTTGGTTGGGGATCACTATTAGCCGTGTTTAGTTTCTCAATTGCTTTAGTTGTGTGGGGCCGTAATGGCTTTTGATGATCGGCTTATTAATTTTAATTAAAATTATATATAAAAATGGAGTAATATTATGGGAGGAGAAATTTTAATTTCTGGTATTGTAAGTTTTATATTAATATTATTAGGTCTTGTTTTAGGATTTATATTACTGAAAGTTCAAGGTGAATAGAATTAGATCTAAATACTGCGTTAATGGGTATAAGATTATTAGCTCTGATACTTAATTTATTTATTTAATAATAGTAATAAAGAATATGATTATCATATTCTTGTTATTATATAGTCCTTATTTTAAAAATATAATTATATGAAAGTTGTATGGTATCTTTTAGGATTCGTTACAATAATATTAATTTTAGTTAATAATCCTAAGTTTACAAGTTTGGGTGGTTTTTCAAGCAAATCAAGTAGTTTAAACTTTACTCGCAGTACACAAAAAAATTTGCAGATTATTATAATTATCAGTATATGCTTATTTTTAGGATGGACGATACTATATTTGTTGTTTTCTACAATTTATTGAGATAGCAATATAATATATAATATATGTAAAAACTTATGTCTATTTCTAAAAAAATATGTCCTGTACCTTTTGATCAACAACCTTTGAATGAGTATTTTTCGCTAAAAGCTTCTTGGTTTTTTTCTTGGTCTACTTTGTCATTAGATAAGTACTTTATCAAGCTATTTACTATTTTTGTATTTATCTTCTCTTTATCTTTACTTTTACTTGTTTATACTGTTTTAAGCACTTATAGTATATGGAAATTAATCATTTTAAATATATTTATAGCGACTTTTATCTTTTTGTTGATTTTTATACGTTTATACTTAGGATGGTCATATATTACAAAAAGGTTAATTAGTGCAACTATCTTCTATGAAGAATCAGGTTGGTATGATGGTCAGTTGTGGATTAAAAGTCCAGAAGCTTTAATGCAAGACCGTCTTGTAGGACTTTATGAAGTTATGCCATTTTTGTTTCGGTCTAAGTGTGGCATAGTAGTAAGTCTTATACTATTGTTGGTTGAAAAGATGCTTTATTAATTGCTTTTAATATAGCAAGTATATTACTATTATGTTTTAATCGCGGGGTAGAGCAGTCTGGTAGCTCGTCGGGCTCATAACCCGAAGGTCAATGGTTCAAATCCATTCTCCGCTATTGTAATAGTCTAGTATTACATGTGATATTTATACTAATATATGATATCATGTTGTTTTATTAATTTCATTTTAGAATATATAATATAAAAAACTAAATGTTATAACAAAAAGTTTAGTATTAGTATGGTAACAAAGAATAATTATATTAGAGTTGGTCAACAGGCACCAAATTTTTCTGCTATTGCTGTGTATGATCAAGAGTTTAAGAAAATAACATTATCTGATTATTTAGGTCAATATGTTATATTGTTGTTTTATCCTTTAGATTTTACATTTGTATGTCCAACTGAAATTACTGCGTTCAGTGACTCATATAAAGAGATTCAAGGATTAAATACAGAAATTTTAGGTATATCTGTTGATAGCGAATATTCACATCTAGCTTGGCTGCAAATGGAAAGAGATGTAGGAGGTTTAGGAAATTTAAATTACCCATTAGTTTCTGATTTAACAAAGGATATTAGTGCATCATATAATGTTTTAACAGAAGAAGGTAAAGCATTAAGGGGTTTATTTATTATTGATCCAGAAGGAATTATTCAATATTCTTTGGTTAATAATCTTGATTTTGGTCGTAGCGTTAGTGAAACTTTAAGAATATTAAAAGCTATTCAGTATGTACAATCTCATCCAGATGAAGTGTGTCCAGCAGATTGGCAACCAGGTCAAGCTACTATAGTTAATAATCCTCAAAAATCGAAAGATTATTTTCAGTCTATATAGATGAATTTATGAGCTTTTTCTTTAAAATATTTAATATAAATGTTTATCATAAAGCTTTATTATATATTATTAAGTTATAAATATGAAATAAGCTATTCGGGTTCGATAGAATTATATTAACTTTAGTTATAGATTTATTAGGAACAATAGTTATGTCTACTAATTTAGCTCAAAAATTACGTGAGGGAACAACAAAAGCTCATAGTATGGCTGAAAACGTTAGTTTTGTTAAATCATTTTTAGGTGGCGTAGTTGATAAAAAATCTTATCGCATATTAATAGCTAATTTGTTTTTTGTTTATACTGCTCTTGAAGAAGAAATTGAAAAAAATAAAAATCATTCTGTTATACGGTTTATATATTTCCCAGAGTTAAATCGTACCCTTAGCTTAAAACAGGATTTGGAATATTACTATGGTTCTAATTGGGAACAACAAGTTTTTCCTTCTTTAGCAACTAAAATATATGTTGATAGAATTCGTAATATCAGTATTAATCAAACGGAATTACTGATAGCTCATGCTTATACTAGATACATGGGAGATTTATCTGGAGGCCAGATTCTAAAAAGAATTGCTCAAACAGCCATGAATTTATCTAGTAACCAAGGAACTGCATTTTATCACTTTGAGAATATTAAGGATGATAAAAGATTTAAAGTAATGTACCGTTATGCTTTAGATAATGCACCTATTAATCAAATGCAGGTGAAAAACATTATAGCTGAAGCTAATATAGCTTTTAATCTTAATATGAAAGTTTTTCAAGAATTAAACTCTAATTTTATTAAGATTATGGGAATGTTATTATTAAGTGCAATTACAAGTTTGCGAAAAAAAATTATCTAAAATATAATAATTGTCATTGTTTATTAAATTATATTTAAATATCTTATACCTGATCTTGATAATGTAAATAAAGTATATTATCTAAGATCTGACCTATTTTTGTATTGATTAATTTTGATATAATTCATTAATTTTTTGTTTTTTGACTAATTAATATCGATTCAATAGTATAATTTATGTATAAACTAAGAACTTCTAAATCAATTTTTAAAAGATTTAAGTTTAAATCTAAAAATAAAATTTTGAGACGGATGGCCGGTCACAGCCATTTATTACAAAAGAAATCATCTAAGAGAAAACAAAAGTTAAGAAAAATTCTGAACTTAAAGAAAACTGATATATCAAATCTTAAATTTAAAGTACCTTACGTATATTAATGTTACATTTATGACTAGAGTTAAAAGAGGCAATGTTGCCCGTAAAAGACGAAAGAAAATTTTAAAATTATCAAAGGGTTTTCAAGGGTCTCACTCAATTTTATTTCGTACAGCTAAACAGCAAGTATTAAAAGCTCTAAAATATTCTTACATAGATAGAAAAAAACGCAAACGTAGTTATAGAAGGCTTTGGATAATTCGTATTAATGCTGCTGTTAGAGGTTATGGTATTACATATAGTGAATTTATACAGTTATTAAAAAAGAGAGATATAGCATTAAATCGGAAAATGTTGTCACAATTAGCTATTTTAGATAAAAGTATGTTTCAAAATATCATAAAATTGTGTGAATTAATTTAAGATGAGGAGTTGTAAATAAATGTATTAAATATAATTTTTAAAATTAAAAGCAAAAATAGTTATATATTTGAGTATTAGAAATGATTATTTGTATGCTTTATAATGATTGATTTCATCTTTTAATTTTAAATTAAAGCATTTATCTATATATAGATATATAGTTTTTTTATTTATTATTAGTGAACTTTAAGCAAAGTGTAAATCATATTTCTCTAAAATTTAATACTATATCTTATAACTCTTGATTCTGATTTTATCAGATTTTCTATTATTAGAATATTTTTGATCTTAGTAAAATAATATAAATCTATTGATTTATAGTACAGTATTTATCATAATTTTATTTATTAATTTAATCTTTTTATGACGTAATTACTAATATGAGATAAGCTTTCTTGAGCTAAGTTATTATTTATTTTATTGACAGCTTGCATGGATGCTTGTATATGTTCTTGAGCCAAATCATATGATTTTTGTATACTATTACTATTTTTGATTATTTCTATAGTTTTAGCAATGTCGTTATTTTGCTCAAATTCTCTTTCAATGAAAGTGTAAAGTGCTGAATTTTCTTGTAAAGCAAAAATAAGCGGAGCTGTTAAATTTCCGTTTTTGAGATCTGATCCAGCTGGTTTTCCAAGAGAAACTTGAGAGCCAATTATATCTAAAATATCATCTACAATTTGGAAAGCTAGCCCTAAGTGTTTTCCGTACAAGTAAAATTGATTTTGTATATTTGGACTAGTTTCGCTAAGTATAGCTGCTGCTTTACAGCTTGATGCTATTAATGATGCAGTTTTATAAAAAGATTTTTCTATATAGTTATCCATAGATATATCTGCGTCAAAACATGTTAAACTTTGTCTTACTTCACCTTCTGCAAAATCAGTAATTACTTTAGAAATAGCTTTAACTACTTCTAAATTATTTAAATTAGCTAAATACCAAGAAGATTGAGCAAATAGAAAATCACCTGCTAATACAGCTACTTTAGTGCTAAATGCATTATGTACTGTATTTACTCCTCTTCTTGTTGCACATTCATCAATTACATCATCATGTACGAGGCTAGCTGTGTGTATTATTTCTGTTATTTCAGCTAATCGTTTATGTTCTGGTAATATGTTTAATCTTTTTGTTGTTGCAAATGCTATTAGCAATATTATAGTTGGTCGTATTCTTTTGCCTCCAGCGCTGAAAAGATGTTCAGCTGCTGCGTATAATATGGGATGTTTAGCGCTAACCATTTTTTGTAAGTTTTTTTCTAGAATCAGTAAATCTTTTTGGATACTTGGTAAAATTTTAGGTACTATAGTCATAGTTATCTTAATTATATAATTTTTATAAAATACATATTCAAATAACTTATTATAACTATATTATTTACTAATAAGTAAGTATTTAGAGTTATTTTTTAATTGATATATAAAAATTCCTAATGTATGATTATTTGTATATTTCTATATGTGGTATTTAAATTTATGATTTTTAATATTTGAATTAACTATTAGCATTTAAACAAATGAACAATAAAATTACTTTACCCTCAAGTTCAAGTGTATTCAGTGAATATGAAATAAATTCTCAGGTTGTTTTGTCTCTTTACAAGGATATGTTACTTGGTCGTTATTTTGAAGATATGTGTGCTCAGATGTATTATAGAGGTAAGATGTTTGGTTTTGTTCATTTATATAATGGACAAGAAGCCGTATCAACCGGAGTTATAAAGTCCTTGCAAAAATATGATTATGTTTGTAGTACATATCGTGATCATGTTCATGCTTTGAGTAAGGGTGTTCCAGCAAATCTAGTAATGGCAGAACTGTTTGGTAAAGAGACAGGTTGTAGTCGTGGACGTGGTGGCTCGATGCATATCTTTTCGGCTCCACATAATTTTTTAGGTGGTTTTGCATTTATTGGTGAAGGTATTCCAGTTGCTATAGGTGCTGCATTTCAAAGTGTGTATAGGAAACAAGTTTTAAATGATCAACAACCAATGCGGGTAACAGCTTGTTTTTTTGGTGATGGGACAAGTAATAATGGGCAATTCTTTGAATGTTTGAATATGGCTGTTTTATGGAAATTACCTATTATTTTTGTAGTGGAAAATAATCAATGGGCAATCGGTATGGCTCATCATAGATCTACTTCATTTCCTGAAATACATAAGAAAGCAGAAGCCTTTGGTTTACCTGGAGTAGAAGTAGATGGTATGGATGTTTTAGCTGTCCGACAAGTTGCTATAGAAGCTATTAATAGAGCAAGATTTGGTCATGGACCTACTTTAATAGAAGCTTTAACCTATCGTTTTCGTGGACATTCTTTGGCTGATCCAGATGAGCTAAGATCAGTTACTGAAAAAGAAGCATGGTTAGCACGTGATCCTATCAAGCGTTTAAAAAATTATATTTTGGATAATTCTTTATTTTTAGAACAACAAATTAATGATGTAAATTCAGCGGTAAAAATAGAAATAGATCAAGCTGTTGAATTTGCTATGTCCAGTCCTGAGCCAAATATTAAAGATCTAAAAAAATATTTGTTTTCAGATTAATATATTCTCTTTTTATATTTCAATTTAGGATAGTTGTATTATGAATTCAGTTTTTATGTTTGATGCTTTAAGAGAGGCTACTAATGAAGAAATGCAGAAAGATTCTTCTGTATTTGTTTTAGGGGAAGATGTAGGTCATTATGGTGGTTCTTATAAAGTGACTAAAGATTTGCATTCTAAATATGGTGATTTACGAGTTTTAGATACTCCTATTGCTGAAAATAGTTTTATGGGTATGGCTATTGGAGCAGCAATTACAGGCTTAAGGCCTATAGTTGAAGGTATGAATATGAGTTTTTTATTGTTGGCTTTTAATCAAATTTCTAATAATGCTGGTATGTTACGTTATACTTCAGGAGGTAATTTCCAAATTCCTTTAGTTATACGTGGACCAGGTGGTGTTGGTAGACAATTAGGTGCAGAGCATTCACAAAGATTAGAAGCTTATTTTCAGGCTATACCAGGACTGAAAATCGTAGCTTGTTCAACTCCTTATAATGCTAAAGGTTTATTAAAATCTGCCATTAGAGACAATAATCCTGTGATTTTCTTCGAACACGTTTTATTATATAATTTAAAAGATCAGCTTCCTAGTTACGAGTATTTTCTTCCTTTAGATAAAGCTGAAATAGTTAGGCCTGGATCAGATGTTACTATTTTAACTTATTCTAGAATGCGTCACCATGTTATGCAGGCTGTTCAAGAACTTGTAAATTATGGTTATAATCCAGAAGTGATAGATCTAATTTCGTTAAAACCTCTGGATATAAAATCCATTGCACAATCTTTAATGAAAACACATAAGCTCATTATAGTAGAAGAGTGTATGAAAACAGGAGGTATAGCTGCTGAGATAATCGCACAAATTAATGACAGTTATTTTGATTTTTTAGATGCTCCTGTAATAAGATTATCTTCTCAAGATATACCTACACCGTACAATGGTAAATTAGAAGAAGCTACAGTTATTTATCCTAAACAAATTATTGAAGCTGTTAAAAGTATAGTCTAGTTTTTCTATATTTGTTATCCATGAATTATGTTACTTAATACTTAATCAATAAGTAAGTTAATACATCCTTACTTATTGAATCTTAATTAATTTTTATATTTTAAAAGTTGATTTCTGCTGCTTGTACTTTTTCCCACTGTTTTTTCTTTAACACAAAAAAGATTTGAGCTATTGTGACGCTAAAGAAAAATACTATCATACCTTTAATTCTAGAAGGGCTTTGTAAAACTATTTCTGTTTCAGTTTGTCCAAATCCTCCTACATTTGGATCAGCAGTTAAGTTTTGATTGACAAGTACTTGATTTCCTTTAGAAATTGTTAAATCTAATCCCGGCGGTATATTTTCTGTATAATTTTCTCCATTTTGCTTTTCAATATTAATTTTATAACCACCTTTTTCCATTGAGATAATATTGGTAACTTTTCCATTTTGTGAAGATACTACTGGATTATTATTAGATTTATCCCCTGTTGGATATACTTGCCCTCTTCCTCTATTAGCGCCTATATATATCGGATATTTCAAAAAATGAATATTTTTATCTTTGCTTGGATCCGGCGATAGAATAGGGAAAATGATCTCTTGATTTTTATCTCCTGGCAAAGGTCCTACTAATAAAATATTATCTTTTGTTGTACTATATGGTTGTATGTAAATGTTTTTAGTCTTTTCTTTTAATTCTTCAGATAATAAATTTTTGGGAGCTAATTTAAAACCTTCGGGTAAAATTATTACTGCTCCAGTATTTATTGGTCCTTTAAGACCATTGCCAAGGATTTGTTTACTATTTGTTTCATAAGGTACTTTTACAATTGCTTCAAATACGCTATTTGGTAGTACGGCTTTAGGCGTTTCAATTTCAACAGGTTTTTGTGCTAGATGACAGTTTGCACATACTATTCTCCCAGTAGCTTCTCTCGGGTTATCATATCCTTGCTGAGCATATACAGGAAATGCTAGAGTTTTTATGGGTTGAATTGTAATTAAGTTTAGAATGCTAACTAAAACTAATAATGTAAGTTTAATATTCATATGAATTTATGATAATTGTAAGTAATATTACATAAAATTGGATTTTTAATAATTATATATCTTATTTATTTATAATAACATTCTATATTTACTATTTTTTCATAAATCTGAGTTCTTATGGTTTTAATTACATATTATATGTTGAATAATTTTTACTTAAATATTTTTTCGTATACTTAATTCATTTATTTAAAATTTTTAGTATAATAATTCCGCTGCTATATAAAATTAAAATAGCTAAAGACATAATAATTTGTGTTATTGGATCTGTCGATGGTGTAATAATAGCTGCAATTATCGTTGTTATTAGAACGATGTACTTCCAATATGCATACATTTCTGTAGAAGAAAAAATTTTTAATATGCCTAAAATTATTTGAATAACAGGAATTTGAAATGCAATACCTGTGCTAAACAAAAGAAGTAATATAAAATTGAAATATTGCTCAAATGACCATATTGGTTCTACAATTTCATTTCCATAATTAATTAAAAACTGCAAAGCTGCAGGAGCTAAAATTGTATAAGCAAATATAATGCCACTAAAAAATAGAATAATAGATGTAAAAAGTATGGGTATTATAAATGCACTTTCTTTTTTAGTTAGTCCTGGTAAAATAAATAAAGTTATTTGATAAATAATAAAAGGGCTACTTAATAAAAATCCTGTATATAAAGATACTTTAACAGATGTAAAAAAATATTCACCCGGCGCTAGTTGTAAAAATTTTATCCCTATTGCTGGTTGTTGTAATATATATGCAATATTTTTCATATATACAAAGCATGTCATTGTGATCATCAAAAAAGCAATAGAAGCAATAAATATACGTTGTCTGAGTTCTTCTAAGTGTTCAAAAATAGACATTTCTTTATTTGGATTTGTTTTTTTAGTCATATTATGCGTTTAAGTTATAAAGAATTTGATCTTGTTTAGTTGTAGTATATTTGAATTTAGCAGATAAACAGTATAGTTACTCTTTATATATAACTTATTTCTAATAAGTATTACAAAGTTTATATTTATTCAAGGTAGATATATATTTTAAATATATTATAAGTATAGATTTATATAGTCAGTATATATACTGCTAAAATATATTAAGTTTAAATTTTATTAATAAATAAATAATGAAATAAATGTATAAAATTTGTTTTTTCAGCAGTTCTGTTTTTGAATTAAATTATTTAGCTTAAGATTATTATGGTCCAGAAAAAAATATAGTATTTAGATTTAGGAGATTAATATTTTATGAATATTAAAGCAATTAGTGGGAGTCCTTCAGTATATCCGCAGCTTTTTCGTACAGCTTCAATATCTGCTATAACACAAGCAGAACAACAAGATCGTTTTTTGCAGTTAGGCGAACTTGATGAACTTGTTACATTTTTAAATTCAGGCAATAAGCGTTTAGAAGTAGCTGATATATTGACGAAAAATGCTAATATCTTAGTTTCTAAAGCTGCCGATAAAATATTCGTAGGAGGATCACCGATCTCTTATTTAGAAAAACCACAAGCATCATTTTTATCGATAGATAAATTAAATAATCAAATAAACTCACAAAGTTTATCAGGCAATATTCAAAATAATTTAGCAGAAACAGTTGTATCGACTTTTAGTACAAGTGATTCATTGCCAGCCGGTTTCAAGCCTATTAGTATAGTACGTTATGGAACCAGCCGTATGAAAAAATCCCTGCGAGATCTAGATTGGTTTTTAAGATATTTGACTTATGCTATTGTTGCAGGGGATCCAAATATTTTATCTGTTAATATTAGAGGTTTGAGGGATTTAATTGATAATGCATGTTCTAGTGCTGCAGCAATAGTTGCATTGCGAGAAATGCGTAAAATTGCATTAAGTATTTTTAATGAAGATATTAAAGGACAAGAGCTATTAAAAGAATATTTTGATATTATTATTTCAGAGTTTGACCAATCTTCTTTAACTGACAAGTTACGCAGAAGGACTTCTGGTGATTTACAAGGTTTACGATTACCTCAAATATATAATAAATCTAGTATTCTGAAACAGCGATTTGTCATGAAGACAAGCTTATCTTCAGAAGAAAAAAATATTGTTATTAAAGCCTGTTATAGGCAAATTTTTCAAAGAGATATTTCGAGAGCATATGGATTAGATTTTAAAAACTTGGAATCTCAAGTTAAGAATGGCGCTTTATCCATTAAGGAATTTGTCCGTTGTCTAGGAAAATCCTATATTTATCGTAAGCAATTTGTACAGCCTTTTGTTAATAGTCGTGTTGTTGAGTTAGCATTTAGACATTTTTTAGGTAGAGGTATAAGTTCCTTAGAAGAATTTCAGAAATACTTTGCTATTTTATCTTCTCGAGGTCTAGATGGTCTAATAGATAATATGATTAATAGTACTGAATACGCAGATTATTTTGGTGAAGAAACAGTTCCTTATTTACGCAGCTTAGGAGAAGAAGCACAAGAAGCGCGTAATTGGGGTGCTCAGATTGATTTATTGAACTACAGCACAGCTTTTCGAAAAATACCGCAGTTTGTAACTTTATTTAGTGATTATAAATCTAATCTTCCAGATCAACATCCTTATGGTTTGAGTAATGATCCATTACTAATACAATTTGGCGCAATTTTTGCAAAAAATCGTGTTAACTTGCGTAAAAAGTCATCTCCTTTTGGAAAAGATACAAGAAGAATTCTGCCAAGAATTGGTCCTGGTATTTACAGCCAAATTAGCAGCCCGAATTTACGTTCTAAATTTTCAGGTTCATTAGGACCTAAAATATTTCAATTAAATTCAGCTCCATTAGATGATAATACTCAACAAGTTATAAAAGCTGTATATTTAAGGGTTTTTGGGCGTTTTATTTATCAAGCTGAGCAAATTGTAATCAAAAAGTTTGAAGATTTGTTTCAAGATCGTCAAATTTCTGTTCGTGAATTTATTAGTGAATTAATTAAATCTTCTGTATTTAGGTCATTATATTGGGATAATTTATACATATGTAAAGCTATAGAGTATATACATAATCGATTAATAGGTAGACCCACTTATGGTAGGCAAGAAATTAATAAATACTTTGATATAGCCTATAAGCAAGGTTATTATAAAATGATAGATGCTTTAATGAATAGTCTTGAATATATAGAAACTTTTGGTGATAATATTGTTCCGTATGAGCGTTATATAACACCTTCTGAATTAGCTGCCAGAAATTTAAGGTTAAGTAATCAAAGGTATAATATTATTACATCTACCCAAGTATCTCAACAAATACGATTGAATTTTCAGCTTACTCAACAAGGTAGCATTATGAAAAAAATTCAGCAAGGTGTTAATATAAAGAGAGATCAAACTGTAATTTTTAAAGTTGATTCTTCAATGAATGATAATATTTTTCAAGTTTTAAGGGCTATCTATCGTCAAATTTTTGAAAGAGATTTAAATTCTTTTATTGTAGGCGATGAGTTTTTTAATTTAGAAAAAGCATTTATTAACCGACAAATAACAGTACAGCAGTTAGTAGAAAAATTGGGATCTTCCTCTTTATATGCTAAAGAATTTTATCAGCCATATCCTAATACAAAAGTTATTGAATTAGGAACAAAGCACTTTTTAGGTAGAGCACCTAATAATCAAGCTGAAATAAGATATTATAATCAAATTTTAGCATCTCAAGGATTGGCTTATTTTGTATCTGCTTTAGTTAATAGTAAAGAATATGAGATTATTTTTGGTGTGAATATTGTTCCATATCGTCGTTTTCCAACATTACCAGCTGCTAATTTTCCAAATACCGAGAAGTTGTATAATAGTTTAACTAAGCAAAACAGGTCAATTATTATACCTAGTTTCATATCTAGTAGTGGTAATCAGTAAATTCTTATTTCTAATATATTATAGAACTTTCTTGCTTTAGTACTTCTTAAGTATGTTTTTTTTGTACTTATAGAAAAAAGTGTAAAAGTGATTAATATTGAACTTTAAGTTGTAGTTTAAAGTATATTTTATTGTATAAATGTTGTAGGTCATAGTATTATTGGAGTTTTATTAATGAGTATTATTACTAAATCAATTGTTAATGCAGATGCAGAAGCTAGGTATTTAAGTCCTGGAGAGTTAGATCGAATAAAGAGCTTTGTTCTATCTGGTCAAAGGCGCTTACGAATAGCACAAATTTTGACAGATAATCGTGAATTAATTGTAAAGCAAGGTGGTCAACAGTTATTTCAAAAACGTCCAGATGTAGTATCTCCTGGCGGGAATGCTTATGGTGAAGAAATGACAGCTACATGCTTGCGAGATTTAGATTATTATTTAAGATTAGTAACTTATGGTATAGTAGCTGGTGATGTAACTCCTATAGAAGAAATCGGTTTAGTAGGAGTTAAAGAGATGTATAATTCTTTAGGAACACCTATTTCTGGAGTTGCTGAAGGAGTACGTTCAATGAAAAATATTGCTTGTTCCCTTCTATCTGGTGAGGATTCGGCTGAGGCGGGATTTTATTTTGATTATACATTAGGTGCAATGCAATAAAGAATAAAAATTTGTATTAAAAAATATATAATTAAAAATTAAGAGAAATAACTTAAGGACAACTAAAAATTATGCAAGATGCTATTACTTCTGTAATTAATGCAGCTGATGTACAAGGTAAATATTTGGATGATAATTCATTGGATAAATTGAGAGGCTATTTTCAGACAGGTGAGTTAAGAGTTAGAGCTTCAGCTACAATAGCAGCTAATGCAGCAACAATTATTAAAGATTCTGTTGCTAAAGCTTTATTATATTCTGATATTACTAGACCTGGTGGTAATATGTATACAACTAGAAGATACGCAGCTTGTATACGTGATTTAGATTATTATCTTCGTTATGCGACTTATGGTATGCTAGCAGGTGATGCTTCTATTTTAGATGAGCGTGTATTGAATGGTTTAAAAGAAACATATAATTCATTAGGTGTACCTATTGGTGCAACTATACAAGCTGTACAAGCTATGAAAGAAGTAACTTCTAGCTTAGTAGGACCAGATGCAGGTAAAGAGATGGGAGTATATTTTGATTACATTTGTTCTGGTTTAAGTTAGTAAGATGATAAAAATCAATAAGTAATAATGGTAATTAAAATTATCATCATTACTTATTGATTTTTTAATAAATTTTTTAGTTATTTAATACGTTTGCTGCTTGTATACGAGCACGTGCTTTTCTTAGATTTTGTGTAGCCTCAATTTTATCTTTATCATTTTTAGCTTCATTTAAAATTTTAGTAGCTTTGTCTAAATTTTCTTGTGCTATTTTTATGTCTATTTCTGATACTTGCTCTGCTCCATTTACCAAAATAGTGATTTTATTTTCTTTAACCTCAGCAAATCCTCCAAGGAGTATAATAGGCTGCCATTCTTTTTCAATCCGTACACGCATAACTCCTATATCTATTGCTGTTAGTAAAGGAATATGTCCTTTTAAGATGCCTACTTGTCCAGTACTACTAGGTAAAATCACTTCTTCTGCATTTGCATCCCATACAGTTCTATCTGGTGCAATAACTCGTATATTTAATGTCATTTTTATAATTGTATTATTTTAACTTTTCTGCTTTACTTATAGCTTCCTCTATGTTTCCTACTAAGTAAAAAGCTTGTTCAGGTAAGTCATCTAATTCTCCACCTAATATCATATTAAACCCTTTTATAGATTCCTCCAATGATACATATTTTCCTGGAGATCCTGTAAATACTTCTGCAACAAAAAATGGTTGTGATAAAAATCTTTCTATTTTTCTTGCTCTAGCAACAGTTAGTCTGTCATCTTCTGATAATTCGTCAAGACCTAATATAGCTATAATATCTTGCAATTCTTTATATCTTTGTAAAGTTGACTTGATTTGTTGTGCTGTAGAATAGTGCTTTTGTCCTACTATCGATGGCTGTAACATGGTTGATGTAGACCCTAATGGATCTACTGCAGGGTATATTCCTTTAGCGGCTAAATTTCGTGATAATACAGTTGTTGCATCTAAATGTGCAAATGTTGTTGCTGGGGCTGGATCAGTTAAGTCGTCTGCAGGAACGTATACAGCTTGTATCGATGTAATAGATCCGTCTGTTGTGGATGTAATACGCTCTTGCAAAGTGCCCATTTCTGTTGCTAACGTTGGTTGGTAACCAACAGCAGACGGCATACGCCCTAATAAGGCAGAGACCTCTGAGCCGGCTTGTACAAATCGAAAAATATTGTCTATAAACAATAATACATCTTGTTTGTTAATATCCCTAAAATATTCTGCCATAGTTAATGCTGTTAAACCTACACGCATTCTTGCTCCTGGTGGTTCATTCATTTGACCATATACTAGAGCTACTTTTGATTCTTTTAAGTCATCTGCATTAATAACTTTTGATTCTTTCATTTCTTCATATAAGTCGTTACCTTCTCTTGTTCTTTCACCAACTCCTCCAAATACTGATACACCACCATGTGCTTTTGCTATATTATTAATTAATTCCATGATTAGTACAGTTTTGCCAACACCAGCTCCACCAAATAGGCCGATTTTACCTCCTTTCCTATAAGGTGCAAGCAAATCTACAACTTTAATACCTGTTTCGAATATAGATGGTTTTGTTTCTAATTGAGTAAATGAAGGAGCTGCTCTATGTATTGGTAGTGAGTCTTCAGATGTAATGTTTCCTAAGTTATCAACAGGCTCACCAAGTACATTAAAGATTCTACCTAGTGTTGGTATACCAACAGGGACTGTAATAGGCGCTCCTGTATCGGTCACCTCTATACCTCTTTTTAGACCTTCAGTAGAGCTCATAGCTACAGCTCTAACTCTATTGTCTCCTAACAATTGTTGTACTTCACATGTTATTGTATTTTCTGGACCTTTAACTTTTAATGCGTTAAATACTTTTGGTAGTTGTCCGTTGGGAAATTCTATATCTAGTACGGGTCCTATAATTTGTGTTACGCATCCTTGATTATTTATACTGACCATTTGAGATTGAATGTAATTTAATTATAGTAAATAAACGTAATTTCTTTAAAGATATAGTGCAGTATACTGACTATAATCTAATTATAGATTGAAAAAAGATTTTTTAACAACAATTATTAAATACTAATAATAAGTATATTTTAATTTTCATTTAGTCTACCTGTTGTTTTTAACCAATTTTGAGCTTCTATATAATTATTAGGTGCTAAATATATAGCTTGTTTCCAATATTCTGCTGCCTTATCAAACATAGACTTTGAAATATTATCATCTTGTTTACTAGTTGCTTTCAATCCTTGGTAATGATATATAATGGCTATATTATTAAATGCTTGTGGTAATCTAGGGTTTAATTCTAAAGCTTGATGATAGTATTCTAGGGCTTTTGTATGTTCGCCATTACTTGCATAAATTAGTCCAATATTATATATTATGTATGATCTATCATATGGATCTTCTTCTAACCTCAGTGCCTCATAGTAATTTTCTAACGCTTCTGCATATTCTCCTTCTGATTGCGCTGACATACCATCGCGATAATAACAAAAAGCCTGTTTTTCTTCCTTTGTGGTAGGTAATATTTTTAAGATTATATCTGCTAACACAGTAAAAGTTTTATCTATAAAATTATCATTTTTTTGTAAACGAGACATAGTTATCCTTATATTTGATTCTAATTACATATTATTATAATAATTTATAAATATGTATTTTATTATGGTCATTATTATATAGGTTATAAATTATGTTTTAAATGTTTTTAAAGAAAAATATTTATGTAATATATATTAATATTAGAATAATAGTATTTATTTATTATTAGCATTAGGAGGCAATATATTGTTAAATTATAATTATTTTGTTGATTTTGGTTTATGTGTATCTATAAAAAATGAAAATGCTTTCTTATTAGAAAATCCTAAATTTATTAGTAATTTTAAGATCTTAGAAATTCAGTCGGATCAAGATTTTAAGTCTTCATTAGAAATTAAAACCTCTGTTAAAAACTCAGACTTTAATTTAAAATTCGACAAGAAGACAAAAAATGTATTTAAGCAAAGTATTGATAATAAAGTTAAATTAAAGAACAATAAGTCTGATAGTTTTGATTTATATCACGATCATATCTTTAAGAAAAAAAATAAAAGTAAGGTAATAGTTCATACTAAAGATGATTTACATAATGTAGTTTCAGAGTCTATAAAATCTAATAAGCAAAAAAAGAAAGAAAAAATTAAAAAAAAGTTACATCTTCATGTTGATAATTCTCATATAAAAACTCAACAATCAACAGATTTTAATTCACGTACTGATAATGAGAATAAATCTGTAATAATAGACAGTCCATTGAGTATTGAAGAATTATCGATAAAACTTCAAATACCACCGGAAGAAATTATTACAGGTCTATTTTTACAAGGTATTCCTGTAACAGTTAATAAAATAGTTGATATATCTATTGCTACTCAAGTAGCTCAAAAATACAACTTTACAGTTTTTAATCAAAATCATGAATTCAAATTAGATCATCAAAATAAATTACAACAAATTAATTCGTCTAGAAGTATTAACAGAGCTCCTATAATTACAATTTTAGGTCATGTAGATCATGGTAAAACAACTTTATTAGATGCTATCCGCAATACTCATTTTGCTAGCGAAGAAGTAGGAGGAATAACACAATCAATAAGCGCTTACGAAGTAAATTGGACATATAATTCATTGGATAAACAATTGATTTTTATTGATACACCAGGTCATGAAGCTTTTTCTAGTATGAGATTGCGTTGTGCTCAAATTACTGATGTAGTAATTTTAATTGTTGCTGCAGATGACGGTTTAAAGCCTCAAACGATTGAAGCAATTGATTATATCCTATCCAAAAAACTGCCTTGTATTGTTGCTATTAATAAAATAGATAAAGCAGATGTTAATATTACTAGAGTCAGTGATCAATTAGCTAATTACAATATTTTAAGTACAGATTGGGGAGGTGAAATTTTATTTGTTGAAATTAGTGCATTAAAGAAAATAAATATAGATAAATTATTAGCAGCTATTTGTACTTTAGTGGAATCCATTAATTTAAAAGCTGACCCTTCCCAATTAGCTCAAGGTATTATTTTAGAAGCATATTTAAATAAAACTAAAGGTACAATAGTGAATATGGTTATTTTAAATGGTACTTTAAAAGTTGGAGATATTATAGTATCCGGTAATGCTTATGGGCGTGTAAAAAAAATTATAAATAGCGTTGGTTATGGTTTAGCCATAGCTGGGCCTTCATGTATTTTACAAGTTTTAGGTTTTCATTCTATTCCACAAGAAGGAAAATATTTTCATGTAGTACCAAATGAAAAAGAAGCAAAGAGGTTAATTGCAGAAAATTATTCGTCTAATGTAATGTATAATACGAAAAATTTATTAAATTCGAATGCTAAGTTATATAACTATAAGAATAAAACAAATGTTAAAAATCTAAATTTAATTATCAAGGCAGATACGCAAGGAACTATTGATGCTGTAATTGATTCATTGATTCAAATTCCTCAAAGTAAAATTAAATTAAATATTTTGACTTCTAGTTTAGGGGTGGTTTCTAATACAGATGTAAATTTAGCTTATAGTGCTCAGGCCTTAATTATTGCTTTTAATATCAATATTTCTAATAATATATTAAACGCAGCAGAAAAATTAAATGTTTGTTTATATAAATTTTTTATTATTTACGACTTAATTGATTATATTCGTAATTATATGTTAAATCTAATAGATCCTGAGTATGATAAATCTTTAATTGGTCAAGCTAAAGTTGAAACCACATTTTCTATAAATAAAGGAGTCGTAGCAGGCTGTATCGTAGAGTCAGGTAAATTGAAAAAAAATGCTTTGATCAATGTCTATCGTAGTGATCAATTGGTGTATGAAGGTATTATTAGCTCATTAAAGCAAATTAAAAATGATGTAGATGAGGTAATTATAGGCAATGAATGCGGTATAATGTGCAAAGATTATAATTTATGGCAATCGCAAGATTTAATAGAAGTTTATGAATTATATGAAAAACCTAAAGCTTTGTAAGCCTGAAGGTTTAATACAAAATATTAAAATAATATATATTTTAATATTTAGTGATATTTTTTGTCAGTCTTTATTTACAAAAGGTAGTAATGCTAAAATACGTGCTCTTTTTATTGATTTGGCTATTTTTTTTTGTTGCTTAACTGTTAAACCATTTGAACGTCTAGAAACAATTTTACTTTGGTCTGTAATAAATTTACGTAATAAGTCTATATCTTTGTAATCAATTTGTTCGTTTGGTTTAATATCTAAATTTTTTTGTTTGTATAATATCATTTAATTTCTTTAAATTTTTCATGCTTATTGCAGGCAGGACAAAATTTCATTAATTCTATCCTACTAGGGGTATTTTTTCTATTTTTTGTACTAGTGTAGCGGAAAATACCTTTTCTTCTTTTATTCGTATTCATTAAATTTCGGCAGGAACATTCTAGCGTTATTACTATACGAGCTCCTTTATTTTTACTCATGATTATTTCTTTTTCAATAATTAAAATTTAAAATTATTATGTCATAATTATTTCTATTTTATCAAGTTTGATTTATTATTTTTATAGATTCTATAACTAATATTTTTTATGCAATGATTTAATTGTTATTTTGATTTTCAGATTATTAATGTATGCTGAGATATTCTTGTTTATTTATCTTTATTAGTGCTATAATTCAATTAGAATATAATTGGTTTTCGACTATTGGTATACTTTTAATTAAAAAATAAGATAAAATAAACAATGTCCAAGAATGCGTCTGCGGTTAAAAAATTTCAAGTATCTTTGCGTAATAAACGTAGAAATAAAAACTATAAGTCTACTATTAAAACTTTAACCAAAAAGCTAACTTCTGGTTTAAATGAAAAATTAAAGATGGATAAGAGTTATGATTATATATTAGAGTTATCAGCACTTTATAAAAAAATAGATAAAGCTGTAAGTAAAGGGATTTTACATAAAAATAATGGTGCTCGTAAAAAATCTCTTCTTGCAAAAACTGTGAAAAGTTTAGTATCTCAAAATATGTAGTATATATAAACAATTTAAGTATCTAAATTCTTATTAATTTTGATTTAAACAGATGTGCTATTATTTTTTTCAGTAAATTCCTAGTACGATTCTTATATACTGAATATGATACTATTGTAAGTATTATATTTATATTGGTTAGAAATTATTGTATATTTTTTTAGCCTTTATAAGCAGTAAATTTTTAAATTGTGAGGTTATTAATGTCACAAGAAATGATGTTTCAACATGTATTTCCAGACTTGGCAGCTATTCAGAAAGAAAGTTTTAAGTTTTTTTTATTAGAGGGATTGTCTGAGGTATTAGATTCTTTTCCTCTTATAGTTGATCCAACAGGCAAATTAGAGTTACAATTTTTTGGCAAAGATTATAAATTAAAATTTCCAAGATATAGTGTAAGAAAAGCAAAAAGCAGGGATAGAACTTATAGTGCTCAAATATATATACCTGCAAAATTAACTAGAAAAGATACAGAATTAATTAGAGGAAGTGTATCAACTACTAAAAATTTTTCTTATTTAGTTAATTCTCAATATCTAAATAAAAAATATAGAAAAAGACCTGTTTTTATAGGTGATCTTCCATTGATGACAAATAGGGGTACTTTTGTTATATCTGGTACAGAACGAATAATTATTAATCAGATAGTTAGAAGTCCAGGAGTATACTATAAAAAAGAGTTAGATAAGAACAATAAACAAATATATAGTTGTAGTCTGATTTCAAATCGTGGTTCTTGGCTAAAGTTTGAAATAGATTCTAAAGCTCAAATTTGGGCTAAAATTGATAAAAACCATAAAGTCAATGCATATATTTTTTTAAGATCTATAGGTTTAACAAATGAAGATATTCAAAAAAGATTAACAAAATATAATTATCTTATTAATTCTTCATTAATTTCTTATAAGAAAGAATTTAATAAAGATATAAATAATATTCCTATTGAACAATTAACAGAAGAAGAAGCTTTAGTAATTGTATATAGTAAATTACGTCCTAATGAACCAGCTACTTTAAATGTTGCTAAGCATATGTTATATACACGTTTTTTTGATCCTAAAAGGTATGATTTAGGTGAAGTGGGTAGACATAAGATTAATCAAAAATTAAATTTAAAAGTCCCTAATCATTTTCGTGTTTTATCTCCAGAAGATATTTTAGTTTCTTTAGATTATTTATTGAATATAAAAGAACAAAATATTGGAACTTTTGATGACATAGATCATTTAGGAAATAGAAGAGTACGCTCAGTAGGAGAATTACTTCAAAATCAAGTACGCATAGGTTTGAATCGATTAGAAAGAATTATACGTGAACGTATGATGATTTGTGATGTTGATTCTTTAAGTTTATCTAATTTAGTTAACCCCAAGCCTTTAATGGCTGCAGTTAGAGAATTTTTCAGTTCTAGTCAATTGTCTCAATTTATGGATCAAACAAATCCACTATCTGAGTTAACTCATAAAAGGAGAATTAGTGCTTTAGGTCCTGGGGGGCTTAATAAAGATAGAGCAGGTTTTGCTGTTAGAGATTTACATCCCAGTCATTATGGACGTATATGTCCAATAGAAACACCAGAGGGGCCTAATGCAGGTTTGATAGGCTCTTTAAGCATATATGCTAGAGTGAATCGATATGGTTTTATAGAGACTCCATGCTATAAAGTTGTTAATGGTCAAGTATTGAAAAGCAACAAATTTTATTATATAACTGCTGATCAGGAAGACTATTTACGTATAGCCCCGGCTGATATAACATTAGATATTAATAATACAATAAAAGATAAAGTAATTGCAGTAAGATATAAGCAAGAGTTTATAACGGCTAGTATTAATCAGGTAGACTATATGGCTGTTTCTCCTATCCAATTTATATCTGCTGCTACTTCTTTGATTCCTTTTTTAGAGCATGATGATGCAAACAGGGCTTTGATGGGCTCAAATATGCAGAGACAAGCAGTACCTTTACTATTTCCAGAAAAGTCTATTGTTGGCACGGGTTTAGAAGCTAAGATAGCTAAGGATTCAGGCATGATTATAACTAGTCGTACTAATGGCATTGTTAGTTATGTATCTGGAACAAAAATTGGTATACAAAATAAAGAAGGTTATACGATTCATTATAGATTAAAAAAATATTATCGTTCTAATCAAGATACTTGTATTAATCAAAGACCAATTATCTGGCCAGGAGAAAATATTGATGTAGGGCAAACTATTGCAGATGGTGCATCTACAGACGGAGGTGAAGTGGCTTTAGGAAGAAATATTATAGTTGCTTATATGCCATGGGAAGGCTATAATTATGAGGATGCTTTTTTAATTAGTGAACGTCTTGTTTATGATGATTTGTACACTTCTATACATATTGAAAGATATGAATTAGAGTGTAGACAAACAAAGTTAGGTGCTGAAGAAATTACACGAGATATTCCTAATGTAAGCGAATCATCAATTAGTTTATTGGATAAAAATGGTATAATTGCTATTGGCTCTTGGGTAGATGCAGGAGATATATTAGTAGGTAAAGTTACGCCAAAAGGAGAGTCTGACCAGTTGCCAGAAGGTAAGTTGTTAAGAGCTATATTTGGCGAAAAAGCAAGGGATGTACGCGATACTTCTTTGAGGTTACCTAATGCTACTAAAGGTAGAGTTGTTAATATAAAAATTTTTAAGCGTCAAAAGGGAGATGAGCTGCCACCAGGAACAAATGAAATAATAAGAGTTTATGTAGCACAAAAAAGAAAAATTCAAGTAGGTGATAAGATGGCTGGTCGTCATGGTAATAAAGGTATTATTTCACGTATTTTATCTGTACAAGATATGCCTTTTTTACCAGATGGAACTCCTGTAGATATCATTTTAAATCCCCTAGGTGTTCCTTCAAGAATGAATGTAGGACAGCTTTTTGAGTGTCTACTTGGTTTGGCTGGAGCGTATTTAGGTAAACGCTTTAAAATTATTCCATTTGATGAAATGTATGGTCCAGAAGCTTCTCGTGCACTAGTAAATAATAAGCTGAAACAAGCTAGTCTGATGACTGATAAATCTTGGTTATTTAGTTCTTTGCATCCTGGTAAAGTCATGTTAGTTGATGGTAGGACAGGAGAATTTTTTGATAATCCTATAACGGTTGGTAAAGCATATATTTTGAAGCTTGTCCATTTAGTTGATGATAAAATTCATGCACGTTCCACCGGTCCTTATTCTTTAGTAACACAACAGCCTTTAGGAGGACGTGCTCAACATGGAGGACAAAGATTAGGTGAGATGGAAGTGTGGGCATTAGAGGCATTTGGAGCGGCTTATACTTTGCAAGAGCTATTAACAGTTAAGTCAGATGACATGCAGGGTAGAAATGATGCTTTAAATGCAATAGTTAAAGGTAAGCCTATACCTAAGCCTGGAACTCCTGAATCTTTCAAAGTTCTTATGAGAGAATTACAGTCTTTAGCGCTTGATATTGCTGTACATAAGTTGGAATCGCTTGATAATGGAAATAAAACTAGTATAGAAATTGATTTAATGTCTGATGAACAAGTAGAACAAATGAGTTCTATTTAAAATATTAATTAAATGTATTGAAGTTCTCTTGATTTGCAAATTTTTTTAGTATCATTGTAATAAATGTAGATATTAGTTGCAATTTTGAGAATAAGAATATAGTCACTAAATTATAACTTATTTTATTTATTCTTAACTCATGACTAAATTTGATCATCATTTTGATTATGTAAAAATCAGTCTAGCTTCTCCTAGCAAAATACGCAGTTGGGGTGAAAGAGTTCTTCCAAACGGCCAAATTGTTGGAGAAGTGACTAAGCCTGAAACGATTAATTATAGAACTTTGAAACCTGAGATGGACGGTCTATTTTGCGAAAGAATTTTTGGCCCTGTAAAAGACTGGGAATGTCATTGTGGTAAATATAAAAGATTTCGTTATAAAGGTGTTGTATGTGAACGATGTGGTGTAGAAGTAACAGAGTCAAAAGTTAGAAGACATCGTATGGCTTATATTGAGTTAGCTGCTCCAGTAACTCACGTTTGGTATCTAAAAGGAAGTACTAGTTATATTGCATTAGCTTTAGATTTGACTATTAAAGAGTTAGAGAAGATTGTATATTTTCATTCCTATGTTGTTATTGATCCGGGTAATTACCATAAATTAAATTATAAACAACTTTTAGAAGGTTATGAATGGAGAAATTTAGAAGAAAAATTGTCTTCCTACTCTTCTAATCTTTTGAATATTGAAGTAGGTATAGGAGCAGAAGCAGTTTATAAATTATTAGATAATATAGATCTCAAAAATGCTGTAGAACTTTTGAGAGAACAGTCGTTAAGGCCACCTAAATTATTCAAAAATCCATCTACAAAGTTTAATAAAAAAATGAAGAGATTGCGTTTACTAGAAAATTTTCTTTCTACAGGAGTAAGTCCTTCGTGGATGGTTTTATCTGTAATCCCTGTGATACCACCGGATTTAAGACCTATGGTTCAGTTGGATGGGGGGAGATTTGCAACTGCTGATTTAAATGAGTTTTATAGAAGAATTATTAATCGTAATAATCGTTTAGCACGGCTTAAGGCTATATTAGCTCCTGAAATAATTATTAGAAATGAAAAAAGAATGTTACAAGAAGCTGTGGATTCTTTGATGGATAATGGGCGTCGTGGTCGAACAGTAATTGGAGCTAATAATCGTCCTTTAAAATCTCTTTCTGATATAATTGAGGGTAAGCAAGGTAGGTTTAGACAGAATTTGTTAGGAAAACGGGTCGATTATTCTGGTAGATCAGTTATTGTGGTTGGTCCTAATTTAAAATTGCATCAATGTGGTTTACCAAAAGAAATGGCATTAGAGTTATTTCAACCTTTTGTAATTCATAGACTGATTTTACAAGGTTTAGTAAATAATATTAAAGCTGCTAAAAAGATTATTCAAAAAAACGAGCCAATTGTTTGGACTGTCTTAGAAGAAGTAATATATGGTCATCCTGTTTTATTAAATAGAGCTCCAACTTTACATAGGTTAGGTATACAAGCTTTTGAGCCTATTTTAGTAGAAGGCAGGGCTATTAAATTACATCCATTAGTGTGTCCCGCATTTAATGCTGATTTTGACGGTGATCAGATGGCTGTACATGTGCCTCTATCTTTGGAAGCACAAGCAGAAGCACGCTTACTAATGTTAGCACCACATAATTTTTTGTCTCCAGCCACAGGTCAACCTATTTTGATGCCAAGTCAGGATATGGTATTAGGTTGTTATTATTTAACAAATTATAATCCAACTGTCGTTCATAATTTTAATCAATATTTTTCTAATTTAGATGATGCATTAATGGCATACCAGCAGGATAGTATCAGTTTGCATGCTTTAATTTGGGTTCGTTTTAATGGCATAGTAGATGATTTTTCTCACCAAGTTATCATTTCGTCAAAAATAAATTTTGATGGTACTATAACTAAAATATTTTCTGATAAAATAGTTAAGTATAATGTTAATGGCCAAATGCTCGTTCAATATATTCGTACAACGGTTGGACGTATTTTGTTTAATAAAGCTATTAAAGAATCTTTGATTTGAGCCTGATAATCTATTGTTTTTATTTTATAATTATGACACAAAAAAAATTTATAGAACCATTATTTTTAAATAAAGTTGTAGATAAATCACAATTAAGACAGCTAATTATTTGGGCTTTTAGAAATTATGGTATAGCCCGCGCTTCTAACATGGCAGATACTTTGAAGGATTTAGGGTTTTTATATGCAACTAAAGCGGGAATATCTTTAAGTTTAGAAGATTTACGTATTCCCCCTATTAAAAATAATCTTCTTGATACTACTCTAAAAATAATCGGTGATACAGATAATAAATATAAGAGGGGAGAAATAACAGCTGTTGAGCGTTTTCAAAAAGTGATTGATACATGGAATAATGCAAGTGATACTTTGAAAAGACAAGTCATTAAGTATTTTATAGAAAAAGATCCTTTAAACTCTATCTATATGATGGCTTTTTCTGGGGCAAGAGCTAATATTTCACAAGTAAGACAATTAGTAGGCATGAGAGGCTTAATGGCAGATCCGCAAGGTCAAATTATTGATTTACCTATATCAAGTAATTTTAGAGAAGGATTGACAGTGACAGATTATTTCATTTCTTCTTATGGAGCGCGGAAAGGTCTAGTCGATACGGCTTTACGTACGGCAGATTCAGGTTACTTGACTCGAAGACTAGTAGATGTTGCGCAAGATGTAATTATAAGAGAGTCAGATTGTAATACTTCTAAAGGTATTTTGTTGGAAGCCATGATAGATAATAGAAAAACTTTAATCTCTTTGAATCAGGCTTTAATAGGTCGTGTACTAGCAGAGGATATCTTTGATTCATTAAATGGAAGATTAATTGCTAAAGCAAATAAAGAAATATCTCCTGAACTTGCTAATGAGATTGTTAGTTCAAGAATATCTAGTGTATTAGTTAGGTCACCTATTACATGTGATGCTGTAAAATCAGTGTGTCAGTTATGCTATGGATGGAATTTAGCTCATGGGAAAATTGTGGATTTAGGGGAAGCTGTTGGTATTATTGCAGCTCAGTCTATTGGTGAACCTGGTACTCAATTAACGATGAGGACTTTTCATACAGGTGGAGTTTTTACAGGTGAATTAGCTCAAACGGTAATTAGTTGTTCTGAATTTCAAGTTAAATATCCAGCCAATATTATTTTAAGTGATACTCGAACTCGTCATGGTGATCATGCATTTTTAGTAGAAAAAGATAGTAAATTAAAATTAGTAGATAGTCATAAGAGGCATTCAAGCCTACATTTAATTAAAGGCTCATTGTTATTTGTGAAAAATTTAGAATTTATTAAATCTGGGCAAGTAATAGCGGAATATCCTACGGCTAATAGGATTATTACAGAAAAAGCACAAAAAGCTGTTTTAGCAGATTTTTCTGGTAGTATTTATTTAAAGGATTTATACTTAAATGAAGTACACAATGAACAAAAGACTTTCAAAAATGTTGTGCAGGGAGGAGTTTTATGGATCCTTGCTGGACATGTTTTTACTGTACCATACGGTGCTCAATTGATGATTTCTGAAAATGATTTTATATATGAAAATAATTTAATTGGAAAAACTGAATTTATCAGTCGTTATAATGGCAAAATTCGTATTTTAAAAAAGAAACAAAATTTTATAAAAGACATAGTTATTATTACATCTTGTAAAATATATATTAATATAGATGTTTTGACAAAATTTTATAATGGATATCAACATTATTTTTTAGTAACAGAAGAACAAGATCAGTTTGTTTTAAAAACTTTACCCAATCAATATATTGTTGATAAGCAATTAATAGCAGAGCTGATTACTAATGTTTATCGTACAAATACTGGAGGAATTATTAAATATTTGGATTTATCTGTGTCAGATAAACAAATAGATGTTAATAATAAAAAAGATTACTACGATATTATAAATGGTGGTTATGTGTTATGGATAGCAGAAGAAACTCATGAAATAAATAAGGACATATCTCTACTTTTGGTTAGGCATGGTCAGTTTATAGACGAAGGTACAGAGATTATAAAAAATATTTTTACTAATAGCAGTGGAATCATTGATATTGTACAAAAAGAAGGTATTGTTAGAGAAATTATAATTAAGCCAGGAATATTATATCCATATTCTAAGCATCATGATAGTAAATCTAAATCTAGAGGTTTTTTAAGACCAGGCGAAACGATTACTAATAATCTGAAAACAGATAAGTTAGTTTATTGGGAACACTTTTATATTAAAAATGAACAATTTAATTTGATTAGACCAGTAATAGTTTATTCAATTCCCAGCAAAACTATAGATTTTAGATATTCTGATGACTCTTTTAATACTACTATATGCAATTTGAAATTAGTAAAACGGATTTATTTTAGAGATGGTGAGAGGATAAAGTCAGTATCAGGTATCGATATTGTTAAAACTTATTTAATAGCTGATTTACATAAAGAATGTTCAAATTTAACCTGTAAATTACAGTTAAATGCTAATTCAAGAAATAACTCTATATTTAGAATGAAGATGGTGACGATGGATCAATTGTCTTTGAAAGATAAAAATGATACAACTGATATCAAAAATTTATACACAAGAACACGTTTATTAGTTAAAAATAATCAACATGTTAAAAGTGGTACTATATTAGCTACAACTGAAATGTTTTCTTGTCATCAAGGACAAGTAGTTTCTATTCAGCAAAATAAAGCTTCCAATCCAAGAATTTTAGTAGTTACCTCACTAGATACAAAAGTTTTTTCTGTTAAAAATAATCAAAATATCAAAGTAAATGTAAATGACTGGGTATATGCAGGAGATGAAATTGCTACTAATCTTATTTCATATATTTCAGGAAAAGTTATTTCTATTATGGATAATCAAGTTACTGTTCGTTTGGGACAACCATATTTAATATCTAGAGGCTCTTTTGTTCATGTTAATAATAAAGATTTAGTGCAAAGAGGTGAAAACATTGCTACATTGATTTTTGAAAGAGCTAAAACAGGAGATATTGTACAAGGTTTACCAAGAATAGAAGAGATTTTAGAAGCGCGCAAAAAAGCTGATACAATTTTTAATCCACATATGGTTTTAGAGTCTCAATTTCGTAAATATGTTAATCAAGGTTTAGGTTTATATGATGCAACAAGACTTAGTTTATTAATATTACAGCTCTATTTAGTTAAAGAGTTGCAATTGGTTTATCAATCTCAAGGAGTAGAAATTTCAGATAAGCACATTGAAGTGATTGTAAGGCAGATGACATCTAAGGTGAAAATTGAAAATGGAGGTGATAGTGATTGTTTACCAGGAGAAATTATAGAGCTACAAAAAATAGAATTAGTTAACCAGTCTTTACGTTTATCAGGTAAAGAAGAAGCGTTGTATTATCCAATTTTATTAGGTATTACTAAAGCATCACTCAATACAGAAAGTTTTATATCTGCAGCAAGCTTTCAAGAAACGACAAAAGTATTAACAGATGCGGCTATTTCAGGTAAATTAGATTGGTTAAGAGGTTTAAAAGAAAATGTAATTATAGGACGTTTGATACCTGCTGGTACTGGATTTAACCTGTATAATAATTCTCAATTTAATTGTCAAAATGTACAAAACTTGCATCGAAAAAATTTATTGTCATTTAATCAAGAATCTAAAGAATTAAGTTTTGAAGATATCATTGTTGATGATAGAAATGCCCATATTTATTCTACAAATCATAATCTATAATTTTCTTTTTAATGTAAAGATCGCTATATTTTAGGTTTGATTTAGATCATTGTGTTATTATGGTTTACATATTAATATAAAATCTATTTTATTTTTTCTTGATTATTATCTATATTATTTTTATATAATTATTTCATAAGTTATGTCAATTGTTTCATTAAGTGAATTGCTGGAAGCTGGTGCTCATTTTGGACATCAGTCTAGGAGATGGAATCCAAAAATGTTTCCATATATTTATACCGAAAGAAACGGTATACATATTATAGATTTAGTGCAAACAGCTCAGTTATTAACAGAAGCATGCCAATTTATTCGTGATGCTTCTCAAGAAGGTAAAAAGTTTTTATTTTTAGGTACAAAAAGGCAAGCTGCAGGAGTAATTGCAGAGCAGGCTATACGTTCTAATTCCTACTATGTTAATCAAAGATGGTTAGGTGGTATGTTAACTAATTGGATGACAATTAAATCGAGAGTTGATCGTTTGCAAAAATTAGAAATAGAAGAAGATTCTGGTATAATTGATATATTGCCGAAGAAAGAAGCGTCAATTTACCGTAGGGAACTGGAAAAACTAAGAAAAAATTTAAATGGCATTAAAAATATGACTAAATTGCCTGATTTTGTTATAGTTGTGGATCAAAAACGTGAAACAACGGCTATTCAAGAATGTATTAAGTTAGGTATACCTACTATTTGTATATTAGATACAAATTGTAATCCGGAGATTATAGACATCCCAATACCAGCAAATGATGATGCTATTAGATCTATTAAGTTAATTATTAGCAAAATAGCTGATTCTATAATAGAAGGTGCAGGTCATCATACAGAAAATTAGATAGCTAGCCGGCATGAAAGCAATGATTGACTAATTGATTAAGGATAAATATGCAATGAAAATACAAATTTCTCCACATTCTGTTAAAGAATTACGTATTAAAACAGGCGCTGGTATGATGGACTGTAAAAAGGCTCTTCAAGCAGCGGATGGAAATATGGAAATAGCTTTAGAAACTTTACGTAAAAAAGGATTAGCATCAGCTGATAAAAAATCAACCAGATTAGCAGCCGAAGGTATAATAGATAGCTATATTCATATAGGCTCAAGAATAGGTGTATTAATTGAATTAAATTGTGAAACAGATTTTGTTGCTAGACGTGTTGAATTTCAAAAGCTAGCTAAAAATTTAGCTATGCAAGTTGCTGCTTGTCAAAGCGTTTTTTATTTATCTTTAAATGATATACCTCAATATATTATTGATAATGAAATTAGGATTGAGTCGGGAAAAGAAGATATTGTTAATAAACCTCCTAAAATAAGAGATCAAATTATTAAGGCAAGAGTAGATAAGAGGTTAAAAGAAATGTGTTTAATGCACCAAACTTTTATAAAAGATCAAAACATTTTAATTGAAGATTTGATTAAAGAACATATAGTTTTACTTGGAGAAAATATAAAAATAAGGCGTTTTCAAAGATTCTTACTAGGTGAAAAAATAGATTCAAAATAAATTATATATATTTTATTGATATACTAAAAACTATTGAAAATTTAAAAATAAAGTTAAATAATTACTATATCAATATATAATTAATTGTAATAGTATTTTTATTTTAATTAAAAAGATATTTAAAGTAAAAATCTAATATATTCAAATTATGTATACTACTTATTTAAATCATAATTTTTATGGATTATACAAAATTAGCAGAAATTTTTTCATTTACTCCAGTATCTGCAGTTGAAGTAGGCAAGCATTTATATTGGACAATAGGTAGTTATAAATTACATGGACAAGTTTTCATAGTTTCATGGTTTGTAATAGCTATATTAATCACTATTGCATTTATAGGAACTAGAAAATTAGATAAAGTACCTGGAAAATGGCAAAATTTTATGGAATTTATACTCGAATTTTTGCAAGATATAGCAAAAAATCAAATAGGAGAGCATGAATATCGCTCATGGGTTCCATATATTGCAACTATTTTTTTATTCATTTTAGGTAGTAATTGGGCAGGTGCTTTAATTCCTTGGAAATTAATTCATTTGCAAGAAGGTGAATTAGCAGCGCCTACTAACGATATAAATACTACAGTTGCTCTATCTTTATTAACTTCAATGGCATATTTTTATGCTGGTTTAAGTAAAAATGGTTTAGGTTACTTTATGCGTTACATTGAACCAACACCTGTATTGTTGCCAATTAATATTTTGGAAGATTTTACAAAACCCTTGTCTCTTAGCTTTAGATTGTTTGGTAATATCTTGGCTGATGAACTCGTTGTTTCAGTATTTACGTTACTAGTTCCCATTTTAATACCATTACCTGTTATGATTTTAGGACTATTTGCTAGTTCTATTCAGGCATTAATTTTCTCTACTTTATCTGCTGCTTATATAGGTGAAGCTATGGAAGGACATGGTGATCACTAAAATCAATATATTAATTTAATATATTGAATAGTTAATTGAATTTGTATTATGTGAATTTGAAATCTGTTAATTTTCTATATATTCTAATTATATAATGCTATTTATGGATTCTATTATTTCTGCTGCTTCGGTTATAGCTGCTGGTCTTGCTGTAGGTCTTGCTGCCATTGGACCTGGTATTGGTCAAGGTAGCGCTGCAGCTAATGCTGTCGAAGGCATTGCTAGACAACCAGAGGTTGAAGGCAAAATTCGAGGTACACTTCTACTAAGTTTAGCTTTTATGGAGTCTTTAACAATATATGGTTTAGTAGTTGCATTATCACTTTTATTTGCAAATCCTTATACGGGTTAAATTAGTTATTTACGCTTAGTTTTTATATTTCTATTATTAATTCTAGAATTATAAGCTAAGCGTTTTATAAGATTGTAATTATGAAATTTGTATCTAAAATATAAATCTAACATTAATATATACAGATAAATGATTGACTTTTCGTTTCTATTATTTCAGATGTTAAGTGCAGAGACAGAAGGAGGGCTATTTGATTTTAATGCAACCTTGCCGCTAATGGCATTGCAATTTTTTGCTTTAACTATTGTATTAAATTTTATTTTTTATAAGCCTGTTATTAATGCACTCGATGAACGAGATGAATATATTCGCAATAGTTTAACTACAGCCTCTGCTTCTTTAGTAAGAGCTGATGAGTTGACAAAACAATATGAACATCAGTTAGCAGAATCAAGAAAAAAAGCTCAAGATATTATTAAAGCGGCCCAAGAGCAAGCTCAACAAATAGTATCTGTAAAAATAAAAGAGGCTCAGCTGGATGCAGAAAGATTAGTCTCTGAAGCATACGATCAGCTAAATATTCAAAAAGAGAACGCTTTAAAGACTTTAGAAACACAAGTTGACACCTTAAGTGATATGATTAAAGTAAAGTTATTAAATGATTAATGAATATGATAACTATAAAATTTTGTTGTTATTTTAAATAATTTGTAATATTTGGGATATATAAACAGAATGGAAAACTATATGCAAGTTTTTAATATAATTGCAAATTTAGACACGAATGTTAATCAAGCTATTAGCTTTAATACAGATTTTTTAGAAGCTAATGTAATTAATATTCTATTGTTATTATCAGGTCTTATATATGTATTAAAAGAGTTCTTAGGATCTATTCTTGTTACTAGACAAGAGAAAGTTTTACTGGCTATACAAGAATCAGAGGAACGTTTACGGCAAGCTAATTTAAGATTGAGTGAGTCAGAGAAGCAGCTTGCTCAAACACAAATAGTTATTACACAAATAGTAAAAGAAGCGGAAGTAACTGCACAAAAAGTGAGGCAATCTATATTAGATCAAGGAAAGGCAGATGTGGATAAATTAATATCCGCTAGTAAGGCAAGTATTGCAACAGCTGAAATTCAAATTAAACAACAAATTCAGCTTCAAATTACGTCTTTAGCTATAAAAAGAGTTACTATACAGTTGCAAAATCAAATCACTCCTGTTCTTCAGACTAAAATTATTGATAATAATATTGCTCAATTGGGAGGTAATTTATGAGCAGTCAAGGATTTATGTCTAAGGTTGCTCTTCCTTATGCGGAAGCCCTTGTAGAATCAGCTAATAATGCTTCTGCATTAAATGAGGTAAACCAGGATTTATCTTTAATATCTGAAATACTAGAAGAATCAAAAGAGCTCAAAACATTTTTTTTTAATCCTTTAATTGCAACGGAAGTGAAAAAAAATGTTGTAAATAAGCTATTTGCTGATCAAGTTCATAGCCTTGTTATTAGGTTTTTGCTTGTTCTTATAGATAGGCGTAGAATTACATTATTGGATATTATTATTAGCAAGTATTTAGAATTAGTGTATCAGTTACAATCAATTGTAGTGGCAGAAATACTTACGCCAATTATTTTAACAGATATCCAGCAAAATGAATTGATAAGTAAGATAAAAGATATAACTAACAGTACAACAGTAAAACTTGTAATTACAATAGAGCCAACATTAATAGCTGGTTTTATTGTAAAGATAGGATCTAAGACCATTGATACTAGTTTATATGGAAGATTAAAGCATATAGGCGCTTATTTGAATTCAGCTTCAAATATAAGTATTTAAAATAAGATATATAATAAATAATAATTTATAACTTTAATATGTTAAATATCAGACCAGACGAAATAAGCAATGTTATACGTCAACAAATTGATAAGTATGAACAAGAGGTTCAAGTAGCTAATATAGGCACTGTTTTGCAGGTTGGAGATGGTATTTCAAGAGTATATGGCCTAGATGAAGTTATGGCTGGAGAGTTATTAGAGTTTGAAGATCGAACAATTGGTATAGCTCTAAATTTGGAGAGTGATAATGTTGGAGTAGTTTTAATGGGTGATGGCAGAAATATATTGGAAGGTAGTTCTGTGAAAGCTACAGGTAAAATTGCTCAGATACCAGTTGGGGATTCTTTTTTGGGTAGAGTTGTAGATCCATTAGCACGACCAATTGATGCAAAGGGTTTACCAAGTTCTTCAGAAACGAGATTAATTGAATCTTATGCTCCAGGTATTATTGGTAGACAATCAGTTTGCGAACCTTTACAAACCGGTATTACAGCAATTGATTCAATGATCCCTATAGGAAGAGGTCAAAGAGAGCTAATTATTGGTGACAGACAAACAGGCAAAACCGCAGTAGCTTTAGATACTATTATCAATCAAAAAGGCCAAGATGTTATTTGTATTTATGTTGCTATTGGTCAAAAAGCTTCATCAGTTGCTCAGGTTGTATCTACTTTACAAGAAAAAGGTGCTTTAGAATATACAATAGTTGTAGCATCTAATGCTGATGATCCAGCTACATTACAGTATATTGCTCCTTATACAGGTGCTGCATTAGCAGAGTATTTCATGTATAAAGGTAGAGCAACTTTAGTAGTATATGATGATTTAACTAAACAAGCACAAGCTTATCGTCAAATGTCTTTATTACTACGTAGACCTCCTGGACGAGAAGCTTATCCAGGAGATGTGTTTTATTTGCATTCTCGACTATTAGAAAGAGCTGCAAAACTTAATAGTGAGTTGGGAGGAGGTAGTATGACTGCTTTGCCTATTATTGAAACACAAGCGGGAGATGTTTCTGCTTATATTCCTACAAATGTTATATCTATTACGGATGGTCAGATTTTTCTATCTGGAGATTTATTCAACTCAGGTATTCGACCAGCTATTAATGTTGGAATTTCTGTTTCTCGTGTAGGATCAGCAGCTCAAATTAAAGCTATGAAACAAGTCGCAGGTAAATTGAAATTAGAGTTAGCTCAATTTGCAGAATTAGAAGCTTTTTCTCAGTTTGCTTCTGATTTAGATAAAGCAACACAAAATCAGTTATCTCGTGGCCAGCGCTTAAGAGAAATTTTAAAGCAAGCACAGAATTCACCTATTCCTGTTGAAGAGCAAACAGCTATTATTTATACAGGCATTAATGGTTATTTAGATGATATTGATTTACTTCAAGTTAAGGATTTTGTTAAAGCTTTAAGGGAAGATTTACGTAACTCGAAACCTGAATTTGGAGAGAGTATACGTACTACAAAAAAATTAAACGAAGAAGCAGAAGAATTATTAAAACAATCAATTGAAGATGTTAAGCAAGCCTTTTCAATTTAGCTTTAATTAAAATTATTAGGATATTTTAATATGCTTATAATTATCAAATATCCTAATTTAATTATTATATATAGCATAAAATAGTTAATAATATAAGTTTAATATTAGCAAGCTTATACTTGATTTATGTTATGAATATACTCATAACCATGTTTTTCTAATTTATGTCCTATATCTGAGTTGCCTGTATATATTATATTTCCTTCATCCATTATATGTATATAATCAGGAATAATATAATCTAACAATCTTTGATAATGTGTAATTATAAGAATTGCATTATATTTGTTTTTAAAATCATTAATTTGTTTGGCGATAGTTTTAAGTGCATCTATATCAAGTCCTGAATCAATTTCATCTAAAATTGCTAGCTTACTGTTTAATAATTCCATCTGTAAAATTTCATTTTTTTTCTTCTCTCCACCAGAAAAGCCTTCATTGACATTCCTGGTTAAAAAGTTTGATTGCATATTAATAGTTTTACTTCTTGTACTTACTAATTCAAAAAAAGATAACGGATCCAATTCTGTATTTTGATTAGCTCTTCTATTAGAATTGTATGCCAATCTTAAAAAATCTATGTTATTTACTCCAGGTATTTCTACTGGATATTGAAATGCAAGAAAAATACCTTTGTGAGATCTAGCTGTTGCTTCTTCATAAGTAATATCTTGTTGATTTAATAAAATTTTACCTTCTATTATATGATATTTAGGATGTCCAGCAATTACTTTTGCTAAAGTGCTTTTGCCAGAACCATTTTTACCCATTATTGCATGTATTTCACCTTTATTTATAGATAAATCGATACCTTTTAAAAGCTTATCTTTTTTATTGATTGTGACCTGTAAATTCTCAATTTTTAATATATTTTGGTTTTTCATTTTATATATTTTATCCAACAGTTCCTTCTAACTTAAGGTTTAATAATTTATCTGCTTCCATAGCAAACTCCATCGGTAATTCTTCTAATACTTCTTTACAAAATCCACTAATCATTAAACTAATCGCTTCTTCAATATCAATTCCTCGCTGTGAAAAATAAAATATTTGTTCTTCTCCAATTCTTGAAGTTGAAGCTTCATGCTCTATTTTTGCTAAAGGATTTCTTACTTGAATATAAGGAAATGTATTAGCTTGACATAGTTTTCCCAATAGTAAAGAGTCACACTGAGAATAATTACGTGCATGGTTAGCCTTAGGACCGATTTTTACTAAACCTCTATAACTATTAACAGAGAAGCCTGCGGAAATGCCTTTTGATATAATTTTACTTTTTGTATTAATTCCAATATGGATCATTTTACTTCCAGTATCTGCCTGTTGATAGTTGTTAGTTAAAGCTACAGAAGAAAATTCTCCAATAGTATTTTTACCTGTTAAAACACAACTAGGATATTTCCAGGTAATAGCAGAACCTGTTTCTATTTGTGTCCATGAAATTTTTGCATTATCTCCTGAGCATAATCCTCGTTTAGTTACAAAGTTATAAATTCCTCCTTCTCCTTTTGAATTTCCAGAATACCAATTTTGTACAGTTGAATATTTTATGGTAGCATTTTCAAGAGCTATTAACTCTACAACAGCTGCATGCAATTGATTATTACTAAATTGTGGTGCTGTGCATCCTTCAAGATAACTTACATAACTGTTTTTATCAGCTACGATAAGGGTTCTTTCAAATTGTCCAGCTTCTTTATTATTAATTCTAAAATAAGTGGAAAGTTCTAGTGGACAATGTGTATTAGGAGGAATATAACAAAAAGAACCATCACTAAATACAGCAGAATTTAATGCAGCGAAATAATTGTCACCAATAGGAACAACAGATCCTAAATATTTCTTGATTAAATTCGGATATTTATATATAGCTTCAGTAATAGAGCAAAAAATAACGCCAACTTCAGCAAGTTCTTTTTGGAAAGTTGTAGCTATAGATGTACTGTCAAATACGGCATCAACAGCAACATTCGTTAATTTTTTTTGTTCTGTTAAAGGAATTCCTAGTTTGTTAAATGTATCTAATATTTCTGGATCAACTTCATCTAAATTTTGAAGTTTCTTTTTATATTTAGGTGTAGAATAATAAGTAATTTTATTGTATTCTATCTTTTTATATTTTAATTTTCCCCATACTGGTTCATTCATTTTCGTCCATTTTTTATAAGCATTGAGCCGAAAATTTTTGAGATACGTAGGTTCATTTTTTTTTGCTGATATACTTTCAACAATATTTTTATTTAAACCAGGCGGTAAGCTATCAGATTCAATATTCGTATAAAACCCATATTTATATGGCTGATTTATAAAATTATCTATAGTCATATGATTTTTTATGTTGGTTATTTGAAATATTCATATTTAGTATGAATCTTAATATTTATTTTATAAAATTACATGATACTTAAGTCAAATTTTACGGATTTATTCATAAATAAAAGTAATATATATCAAATTATCATTTAATTCTCTGGTATATAATGTTGTAGATATTCTATAAATATCATTATATATTTCTTGAATCAATTTTGATATTAAATATATATAATACTTAAATTTAAATAATTTAGTAATTTTTTTTATTCTTATAGTCAGCAGCATATATCGAATTTTTTTAGTAATATTTGCTAAAGCCTGTGAAGCAAAAGTGGAAATAAAAATAATTTTATTTGCTTTATTATTTTGATATTTTTTCAACAATTCAAAAAAAGAAAATGTTACATCTTCATATGTTGTTGCCAAAAATATTATATTAATAGTAAAAAAATAATGCACAATAATTAAAAGTATTCTTAATTGTAGTATATATTTATTAAATATATATATAAGACAATAGTAAACATATGATAATTGTATTATATAAATATTAGATAATAATTCAATTAATATAATAATTATATAAATTAAGATACATACTATATATGAAATATGGAATAAAAAATTTTTATAGTTATTATTTATGTTTTGAAAGTATAAAAAAAACATCAGATATAAACATATATTGCTTGCAATATTTTTTTCATCAGTGTATAAAATAACATATAAATATATAAACATAAAATATGTTTTATAGCGTGATTTTACTTTGTGTAACCAAGTTTTAGGCGAATGAATATATTTGTCAAGTAAAAAGTTTTGCATTAAGTTCATATAAGTTTATATTAATGTATATAAATGATGTTTGATTTTATAATCTATAGTATTATTGTTATGTGGATATATAATACTAAGGTAGATGGCGAAATTGGTATACGCATCATATTCAAAATGTGACAACTTATAGTTATGAGGGTTCAAGTCCCTTTCTACCTATATAGATAATATTAAATATAGAAGAATTATATGAGTTTATTAGTTTTAGGTGCAACAGGTACTTTAGGAAGACAAATTGTTAGACGAGCTTTAGATGAAGGTTTTCAAGTTAAATGTTTTGTTAGAAGTTTTCGAAAGGCTGCATTTTTAAAAGAATGGGGTGCAGAGTTGGTTTATGGAGATTTAAAACTACCAGAAACAATACCACCGACATTATTAGGTATTACAGCAATTATAGATGCTTCTACTGCTAGAACTTCTGATTTATATAATGCTGCCAAGATAGATCTTTATGGTAAATATATTTTAATAGAAGCAGCTAAAAAAGCTTATATTAAAAGATATATATTTTTTTCTATTCTTAATGCGAATAGATATTCTGAGATACCTTTAATTAATATGAAAATAATTATAGAAGATCATCTAATAAATTCAGGAATTAATTATACAATCTTTAATTTAGCTGGTTTTTTTCAAGGTTTAATTGCACAATACGCTTTACCTATTTTAGATAATCAGACAGTCTGGATTGCAGATGATGTTAAGTCAGTAGCTTATATGGATACTCAGGATATAGCTAAACTAACAATTAGAAGTTTATCGATAGCAAAAACTGAAAACAAAATTTTACCTTTGGTTGGTTGTAGATCTTGGAATTCAATGGAGATTGTTGAATTATGTGAAAAACTATCTGGGCAAAGGTCAAAGATTTCTCGAATTCCTGTCTTCATTTTAACCTTGATTCGTAAGCTAACATATTTTTTTCAATGGAGTTGGAATATATCTGATAGATTAGCTTTCACTGCAGTTTTAGCAAGTAGTGATAGTTTTAATACATCAATGAGTGAAGTTTATAGTCTTTTACAAATTAATGAAAAAGAAACAGAAAGATTAGAAGACTACTTTAAAGAATATTTTAGCAAAGTTATGAAAAAACTAAAAGAAATAAACTATCAATCAATTAATCAACAAATCAATAAAAGTAATTTTTAATTTTATTGTACTAAAAATTATATTATGAATACTTTTGTTTTTACAGCTTATTTATTAAGTCAACCTAAATTAACAAAAATAAAACATCAAAATTTTTGTTATTTGTTAGTGTCTTTAAATAATTTTATGGATAATATAGCAAATATTAAAATTAAAGTATTTACGAAAGGAAAAATAGCTAGGCAAGTTTTTGACTTATATAAAGAGAAAAATAATGTGATTATTGAAAGTTCTATTTATATTAAAAAAACAAGATTTTTAAACAAAAATCAAAAAAAATCAAAAATAATTTTTGTCAAAATTCATAAAATACAAAATATATACTTAAATCTATAACTAAGTTATTGAGTTTTTTTTAGTATTTTACTTATTTAGTACAATTTTCATATACAATATTATTGACTTGTTTTAAAATTTTATAATTATTAAAGAGGATATTAATTATGTTTACTTTAAAAATCTTTGTTTATACAACGGTTATTTTTTTTGTATCTCTTTTCTTTTTTGGTTTTTTATCTAACGATCCTTCTAGAAATCCAAATAGAAAAGACTTAGAATAATATATTCTATGGCATTCTTGGCATAATTAATTAGAGACTTTAATTTCGGAGATAAAAGATGCAGCTAAATACTTTTGATTTTCTTTCAATACGCAAATAATTATTTTGAATTTGGGGTTAATTAAATAAATATACTCATTATATAATACATTTTTTTTTACAGATTCAATTTTAATACAGTTATTTGTATGAATTGTAAATCTGTAATATTTAATTTGGTCATTTGTAATCTTATGTAATTCCCCAAGATGAGATTGCTCTTGTTTCAAAAATAAGTAGTATGTTCTTTCATGATTTTTTTTATTATATAATTGGTAATTATATATTATATATTTTTCTTTTTCTGGCATGTATATATTATTTGTTTGTTTGAGACTTATTTCTTGTTTATTATAAGTTACTTTTTTATTGTGTATAAAATAATTGGTTCTTTGGCATAACCATTTTCCTTCTAATTTATTTAAAATATTTTCGTATTTCATGTTATTTTAAAATGTAATTTAACTAAAGTTTGTACCTATATATAAAAAATTTTCATATTTATTGTTTGTAAAATACTCTATAAACACGATAGGTATTTGTCTAAATGGACTGTATAAATTTACCCCAATACCTATTTGATAGTAATCTTGATATATTAATTTTGATTTATATATGTCAGATAGATATAAAATTTGATACGATATATTCTTTGTGTAGCTAATCAATAAATATATAGCAACATATTTGATGGGATATATTTTATATTTTATATTAAACCAATAATTAGTTTTATTAATTAATTTAGAATTATATGAATTTCTTCTATTATTATATTCATCATATGTGTTGCTAAATGATTTTATAGCCATTAAATTCTTAGTAATATCGAATATATAGGCTTTTATATTTAATTGTATAGTATTTTTATATATATTAGGTAAAAACAATGGTAAATTAAATACTTTATTATAACTTAAAAATATATAAGGATATAAGTTAATGATATAACTCATATATTTAATAATTTGAGTATCATAGTGAAATAACAAATTTATATATATCGCAGAATTTTTTACAAAGTTAGAATGCTTAAATGCAGGATATTTTAATATGAATAATAAATATAATTCTTTCGATCTTATTAGTTTAGAGATATTGTATAAATAATGATTATTATTATTATTTATCTGGATATTTATATAAGAATAATTATAAATTGAGATAAAGTGTTTTTCTTCATATTGCATAATTAATTTTTGAATCATATTTATTTTATCGTCTAAGCGGTATTGTAATTTCACCTTTAAATTTTCGGTTTTTATTCTTAAATTTGATATATATTTAATGCAAGGATTGGAATTAATAATTTGTATATAATTATAATTATATGTAAATTTATAGTAATAAATAATATAGTAAATATATGAAAAATAAATATCTATGCAATCACTCATGATTTTTAGAAGCGATAACTTTATACTTATATGAGGTAAAGTTACAGAGGTTTTTAGCTTAATTTGTAAGGTTCTGATAAAATTCAATTTATATTTAAATTCTAATATATAAGATTTTTGAGGTTTGAATAATACAAGTTTATTTAGTAAATTTCTTAAAAACATTAAAGTGTTATTTTCGAATATACCAGTATTTTCTTGTATATAAATATATTTTACTTGGTTGTTATGCAAGCTATATTTTATGTTTACAATTAATCCTTCTGGTAAATTACTGATATTATAACTACAGCTTCTTATTATTTTTTCTTTCTTTAAAAATAAAATATTAGATTCTAATGCGTATAAATTTAATATTTTATTAGGTAAAAGATCAAGATTTTTTACCATAAAATTATTTAATTCATCAAAAGTGTGTTTTTTTTTATTTGTTTACTTTTACATTTTATATACACGGAATGAATTTTACCTTCATTAATTGTTAAATGAATTTTATTTATTTGGGACGTGTTTTTTATATTAATACTTGACCATTTATAGCCACGTGATAGATACCATAAATGTATTTTATGAAGAATGGAATTAATTAACAAATAATTCTTGGGCAATCCTAATTGATGTATAAAAATTTTTTGTAAAAATTTAGTACATATTTTTAACTTTTTATATTTTGTAATATTAATTTGATTTATAACAGGATATATATCTACGTTAAAAATATCTTGTTTATATTTTATATACAATATTGTATATTTATTAATAGAACTAATACAGCCAGAATTTTTTAATATATGTACATATTGTTTTAAACTTATATTATTAAAGTGAAAGTTTCTAATTTTAATGTATTTATTTTTATTTTGTTTACAGTTCATTATTTTTTGTAACAAGTGCTTATTACATCTATTTATTTTTACTTGTGTACGATTAAACTCAGTAGATTTTAATGTTTGTTTAAAGTAAACGTTGGAAACCATTGCATAATAATTTAGATAATGTATCTTTTTAGAATTATAATGCAAGAAAGAGAAAATAATAAAAAGTAAATGAAAGAGAATAAATGGCATTTAATATGTAATCCTAATTAAATGAAAAATTATATTGATTATGTTTTTAAATTGATGTAACAATATTTGATTTTGAGGATTTATGCAATTTAATTATATATCAATTTCTTGTTAATTTATATTCTTTATATAGTTAATTATGAAATATTGGAATTTAAAGAAAATTAACCAGTCATCTTTAGATAAAACTGGTGTTATACCTAGGTCAATTAGCAAACTATTTGAAAAATTTAAAAAAGAGTTAGATCCAAATGCGGAAGTCGAAGCTATAGAAGAATTTAAGGTAGCCAGATACCAAACTGTTGCATCAGTTAAATATCTTGTTTTATTATTTATCATGCCTATTATTATTAATCAAATCTCTAAAAGTTTCCTTTTCGGGCCTTTTATTAACTATTTATGGAATAAGGACGAGCATATTATTTTTCTTAATCAATCACAAGAAGAACGAGCATTTGCAGAATTGCAAAGATTTGAAGAAAAGTTACATTTTGAAGTTCTTATTGGTAAAATAGATCATCCTTCTTCAAATTTAATTAATTATAAAATGACAGAAAAAGCTTTAGAAATTGCTGTAGATTATGCTCATGAAAGCTCTTGTGCTATTAAAAATATTCTAGCAGATTTGTTATCAATCGCTATTTTTATTTCCGTTATTATATCCAGTAAAAGACAGTTTTCCATATTGAGATCATTTTTAAATGAGTTAATATACAGTTTAAGTGATACAGCTAAAGCTTTTCTTATCATATTATTTACAGATATGTTTGTTGGTTTTCATTCTCCTCATGGTTGGGAAGTGATTATAGAAATGATTTTAAGACATTTAGGTTTGCCTGAAAGTAGAGATTTTATTTTTGTCTTTATTTCTACATTTCCTGTTGTTTTAGATACTATATTTAAATATTGGATTTTTAGGTATCTAAATAAAATTTCTCCATCAGCTGTTGCAACTTATCATAATATGAATGAATAAAATACTTGCTTTTTTATATATTTAAGTTTAATATTGTTTCTTAAGCATCTGTGGCCGAGAGGCCGAAGGCAGCGGACTCATGTGTGACCCGTTTTTAGGTGTTAACCGATCTATAATTATCGATTTTAGGTTAGCTAACTAAAGATCAAATCTTAACAAATTAAGATTTAGATAAACTGTACTTTTTTTGTTGGTTCGAATCCATCTATTCTGAATCATGGATATAATTGATGAGTTAATTTATTTATATATTAGCCTTAATTATAAATAAATAAAGCAAACTCATTCACAAATTAATATGGTTAGGAAAACAAACCCTTGCAAAAAGTACTAATTATTAAAATATATTTTAATGATGATTTTAAGATATATATATTGCCCTTAAGCTATATTATTATGAGTTAATATAAGCATGATTCTTATCAGTGGCAGTTAGTATATAGAGAGGAACCTAAGTTAATAAAGGCTATGAAAAGTATGGAACGGAGAAACTGGTAAGTGTAAAATACTATATAAAATATATAACAAATTATTAGTTACATTTAAGGCAAATATAAAATATTTATCAGTAAGAAGTAATAGTAAAGTTGTTGATCAATTAGTTAAATTATAAACTATACTCAAAGCAAACTTATTACGTCTATTAATTCACATAATACCTAGTTATACGAAATTTATATATAATAATGACTAGCTACGTACTTGACGAAAAAACTAAATGGAAATATTTACCATGGGATCAAATAAACCAAAGGGTTGCTTTATTAAAGTATAAAATATACAAAGCTTCGAAAATATGTGACAAAAATTTAATATACAAAGCACAAAATAATTTGGTAAATTCTAATGAAGCTAAAATTATGGCAATTCAGTATATATGTAAATCTATAAAAGACTCTTATATAAACTGGCATAAAGAAAACTATCGTATATCAGATATCCATAAAACACATATTTTTCGCCTTTTATTTGATGATCAAAGGTCATATAAAATATATCCATCTTTTCAATGTACAATAGAAAAGATTGAACAATATATAATCTATTTATGTTTGCAATCAGAATGGAGCGTAAAATTTAACTCTAACTTTAATACAAGTATATATAATCATGTATCATCTAGACTAGAAGAAAGAAATGTTATTTCGTACAATCATACTTATAGTTTAAAACATACTTGCTTAATTAATTTTAATTACTATATACCCAGTCAATACATTAATATTGAATATATAAAAAAAAAATACAAACATTTCCATATTTTTTTCATAATATAATTAAATGGTTAAGAACACAAAGTTTGAATGAACAATGTATAATATCTAGTTATTCATCCTTTTTAAAGCCAGGTGAATTTATATCTTCTAACTATAAGATATATACTTTAATATGTAATATGTATTTACATGGGATTGAATGGTTTAATTTTAAATTTATGCATATAGCAAGAAAAATATATAGTATGAAAAGAAAACAAATCTTCAGTCACTATATATCAATTAAATACAGTTTATTTAATTCAAATAATTTATATTATAGTAATTTTATTAGAAATTTATATATTGTGTCTAAATCTATATATAGTCATATTAGCTTATGTATTAATAAGCATAAAATATATTTAAAAAGTCAAATTTATTGTTTTTATTGGACATTAAAAGAAACTTGTAAATTATTGGTTTATGATTTATATTGGAATTTGAAATTAAGTAAAAATGCATATAATTATTTAATATATTATTGCAAACATTTACTATACGGTAAAGATTCATTAAAACGCTTGCGTACGAATAAACATATACAATTAAAGAAATGTATACAACAATTATTCAATTTACTAGCATTTTTTTTTGAATCCTACAATATGTTAATATCTTTTGTTATAGTTAAAAAATTATATAAATTGTTTTCTGATATCTTATATTTTTGGTACAAAAAAAAATATAAGAGAATTTTAAAATTTGAATTAAGTAAATTGCATAATTACTGGAATAGTAAAGTATTTATGAATTTTATAATTAAAATTAGATTAAATTTATTATATATGACATTTTTACAACAAATTAATAGATAGTAGCCGTATGAAATGAAAATTTCAAGTACGGTTTTGTAGGAGAGATTTTTAAAGAAATCGACTCTAATAATCCGCCATCTTATTAAGGACGTCGCTGGTTCGAATCCAGCCAGATGCATTTTAAACGTATTTTATATAAGCGGGTAGCGGGAATCGAACCCGCATCATTAGCTTGGAAGGCTAAGGTTTTACCACTAAACTATACCCGCTAGTAATCTAATACTATCATATATTTTAGTATTGTGGTAAAAAGTTTTTTTACTGTTATTGCTTAATATTATTTAATTTATACCTTCAAGTACAACTCCCAAAAATTTTGCTAAAGATGCTGCTCTTTCTTCTATTTCTGATAGAAGCATAGGTTGCCCGACTTGTGTTAAAGGTATTTCTCTCTTATCTTTTGTTTTTAAATAAATTTCTCTTTTAGGTGTTAAGCCTTCTTGTATACTAACTTTAATAGAATAAATCTCATTTATTTGATATTCTAGTTGTAAAACGCGATTTTTACCTGGAAAACCTAAACGAAATATGGTAATTAATCCACGATCTCGATTAAATTCATTATAACCAGAGCCTACATTCCATATAATAGTTAACCATAAAAATAAACTAATAAGTATAGCAGTTGTTCCATAAAATGTCATAATTATACCTTGAGGTAAAAACAATAAATCAGTAGATTTTGTGAAAGGTAATAATTCTATTTTAAAATAACTAGATAAACCAACTAAAAAAAAACTTAATCCACCTATAAAAATTATTGTAGCCCAACAGTAATTACTAATTCGTCGAGATCCTAATATCTTATCTATCTTAATTTGAGACATAGTATAAAAATTTAGTTTTTAAATGTAAAGATTTAATTAAAAAAATACTTGAGTATCAAAAGTCAATCTTTTGATACATTTATTCATTTTTTTTGATAATTAATTTACTTATATTAATTTAATTGACTGTAGACCAAAATATAAGCTTAGCGCTAATCCAGTAAATATAATTGTAAATAATATATAGCTAATAAAAATATACATATTGTGATTCCTTTGATAATTGATTGGTTGAGATATATAGATTTATTAATATAATTAGAGTCATATATAATAATAAGATTATTATAAAATATAATTAGTTATTATTGATATTAAAATGATACTAATTATTAATAGAAATATGAATATAAAGAATTTAATATAATGAAATCCAGTCTATAGTTTATTGTATAAATTCAAGAAATTACAATATAATTACTTATATATTATTTATTACTTCTGGAGAACAGAATTATGTCAGATTTCATTCAATCATATAATAATGATCCTTTTGTAGGTAATTTATCAACTCCTGTTAGCACTTCAACATTTACTAAAGGCTTATTAAGTAACTTGCCTGCTTATAGAAGAGGTCTTTCTCCCCTTTTAAGAGGCTTAGAAATTGGCATGGCTCATGGTTATTTTTTGGTTGGCCCTTTTGATAAGTTAGGGCCTTTAAGAAATACAGATGTAGCTTTATTATCAGGTTTCTTATCTGCTGTAGGATTAATTATTATTTTAACTGTATGTTTATCAATGTATGGTAACGTTTCATTTGATAAAAATGATTCAAAAGATATACTACAGACATCAGAAGGATGGGGACAATTTACAGCCGGTTTTTTGGTTGGAGCTGTAGGTGGATCCGGTTTTGCTTATTTACTCTTAGCTAATATACCTGTTTTACAAAACCTTGGATTAAGCTAAATTTTAAAAGATACGTAATAAGATAACAAGTATTCAAGTATTTCAATAAATGCAGTACTTATATCTATTATAATAAGCTAGTAAGGGGACTTGAACCCATAACCTGCTGATTACAAATCAGCTGCTCTACCATTTGAGCTATACTAGCATTTTAGAGATTTAAGATGGTAATACAAAAAGTAAAGTAGTACCATCTTATTTTTTAATACGAATTAATTAACTGTATTTCCATCTTGATTTTTAATTTCTAATGAATTTGAATTGCAGTCTATATAATAATGAATTGTTTCATCAAAACATGTTGAAGACCAGCCTATAGGCGTTTCTAATGATAGATCATCTATATTCGAATCATCTTTTATGTTTATATTATTAATATATTGTAGTGATTCCATAAATTTTTCTCCCATTGCTCTCTGATTAAATAGCTTTATATATTATAAATATTATCATACAATATTTAAATTGTCACTACTTATAGTTAGTTTTTAATAAAAAATATAGACTTATATTTTAAATTTATATAAAGATTTTATTGCTTTTGTACATATTTTTATTTTAATCCATCGTTTTTGTTTATATGACCATATTTTCTTAGTTTGTAGGTTAATATTTTGTATTTTTTTAGTTCTTATATGTGAGTGTGAAATTTTATAACCATTATTTGATTTTTTGCACGTTAGCATACATTTTCTTACCATATTATTATTTTTCAATCCTTAACTTTTTATCAATTGTATTTATATTAAATTTCATGATTAACTATTTTTACTTAATATATTTCTTCAAAGTGATTGCAAGAGTTGATTTAGGAATAGCTCCAATCACAGTGTCAACTCGTTGACCTTCTACAAAAATCATTAGTGTAGGTATGCTTCTTATTCCGTATTCACTAGCTGTGCTAGGATTTTCATCTGTATTAAGTGTAACAACTTTAAGTTTATCTTGATATTCATTAGCTATTTGATCTATTATTGGTGCAACCATACGACATGGACCACACCAAGGAGCCCAAAAATCTACTAACACTGGACAACTTGATTTTATTACTTCTTCATGAAATGAAGCATCAATAACTTGTGGTACAGACAATGTATTTATCTCCTTTATTTCTTACTTGAAAAATATTAGCATAAAAAATAGCACATTTACCAATATTGGTATTTGATTATATATATTCTTTATGCTATGTATTTTTGATATTAATAAAAATTATCATTACTATAAATAATTTTGCAATTACTTGATTCATATATAATGGTAAATTTATATATAAGGTTAATTAAACATAATATACTAAGAATAATAATATTATGAAGCTAAGTTAATGTTAAAGATACAGTTTGTATTCTAATATTAACTAGTCGACCAACAACCTAATGATACTGCCTTAAATTCAAGGAGGAATAAATGTCTCAATCTGTAGAAGAACGGACAAGAATTAAGAATGAACGTTACGAATCTGGTGTAATTCCATATGCAAAAATGGGATACTGGGATCCTAATTACGTAGTTAAAGATACAGACGTCCTAGCTTTATTTCGTGTTAGTCCACAACCAGGTGTTGATCCAGTAGAAGCATCTGCTGCAGTTGCAGGTGAATCATCTACAGCTACTTGGACTGTTGTATGGACAGATTTATTAACAGCTTGTGACCTATATAGAGCTAAAGCCTATAAAGTAGATGCTGTTCCAAATACTACAGATCAGTATTTTGCTTTTATTGCATATGATATAGACTTGTTTGAAGAAGGTTCTATTGCTAATTTAACAGCTTCAATTATTGGTAATGTGTTCGGTTTTAAAGCAGTAAAAGCTCTAAGATTAGAAGATATGCGCATACCAGTCGCTTACTTAAAAACTTTCCAAGGCCCTGCTACTGGACTAGTAGTAGAACGTGAGCGTATGGATAAATTCGGTCGTCCATTTTTAGGTGCTACAGTGAAACCTAAGTTAGGTCTTTCTGGTAAAAATTATGGTAGAGTTGTATACGAAGGTCTTAAGGGTGGTTTAGACTTCTTAAAAGACGATGAAAATATTAACTCTCAGCCTTTCATGCGTTGGAAAGAAAGATTTTTATATTCAATGGAAGGTGTAAATAGAGCAATTGCAGCAACTGGTGAGGTTAAAGGGCATTATATGAATGTTACAGCTGCTACAATGGAAGATATGTATGAAAGAGCTGAGTTTGCTAAGCAATTAGGGACTGTCATTATTATGATTGATCTTGTTATTGGTTACACAGCAATTCAAACTATGGCTATATGGGCACGTAAAAATGATATGATTTTACATTTACATCGTGCTGGTAATTCAACTTATTCTCGTCAAAAAATTCATGGAATGAATTTCCGTGTTATTTGTAAATGGATGCGCATGGCTGGTGTAGACCATATTCATGCTGGAACTGTAGTTGGTAAGTTAGAAGGTGATCCTTTGATGATCAGAGGATTCTATAATACTTTACTACAGACACATCTAGCAGTGAATTTACCTCAAGGTATATTTTTTGAACAAGATTGGGCTTCTTTACGTAAAGTTACACCTGTTGCTTCTGGTGGTATTCACTGCGGACAGATGCATCAACTCCTAGATTATTTAGGTAACGATGTTGTTCTTCAATTTGGAGGTGGTACAATAGGTCATCCAGATGGTATACAGGCTGGTGCAACAGCAAATCGTGTAGCATTAGAAGCTATGGTACTAGCTCGTAATGAAAGTCGTGATTATGTTGCAGAAGGACCACAAATTTTACGTGATGCTGCTAAAACATGCGGACCTTTACAAACTGCTCTAGACCTATGGAAAGATATTAGCTTTAATTATACTTCTACAGATACAGCTGATTTTGTCGAAACTCCAACAGCTAATGTATAATATATATCTATTCTTTATCTTGTGATCATATTTATTTTCATTAGATCTAATGAAAATAAAATGTTAATTATTTTTAACAGATACAAAAATATTATAAGGAGTATTTAATAGTGAGATTAACACAAGGAACTTTCTCTTTCCTTCCAGATATGACAGATGATCAAATTACTAAACAGATTCAATATGCTATTTTACAAAATTGGTCTGTTAGTATTGAATATACCGAAGACCCACATCCACGTAATAATTATTGGGAATTATGGGGACTACCATTATTTGATATCAAGGATCCTGCGACTGTACTATTCGAAGTGAACAGCTGTCGTAAACAGTATCCAAATTTATATATCAAACTTAATGCATTTGATAATACTAGAGGAACAGAGAGTTGTGTACTATCTTTTATCGTTAATAGACCAGCTTATGAACCAGGTTTTGAATTGGTTAGAACAGAAGATAACGGTAGAAATCAAAGATATAGTTTCCGTAGTTATGCAACAGCTAAACCGGAAGGTTCTAGATATTAATTTAAGTTAATAGTATAAAAAGAGATTAATTAAATTAATCTCTTTTTATACTATTACAGTTAAAAATTAAATAATTTATAAAGAAATAAAAATATGATTGACAATACTTTAGTAAATTTACAAGAAGAATATAATAAAACTCAAATACAAGAAGTTTTAGATGAGTTACAACAAGAATTAGTAGGTCTTCAGCCAGTAAAAACAAGAATTAAAGAAATAGCTGCTTTATTACTAGTTGATAGATTAAGAAATAACTTAGGTTTAGTATCCGGAAGTCCTGGATTACATATGTCATTTACTGGTAGTCCTGGTACAGGTAAAACGACAGTAGCTATGAAGATGGCTGATATCTTGAATAGACTAGGTTATATTAGAAGAGGACATCTATTGACTGTAACTAGAGATGATCTTGTAGGTCAGTATATTGGTCATACAGCTCCAAAAACAAAAGAAGTATTAAAGCAAGCTATGGGAGGGGTTCTATTTATAGATGAAGCATATTATCTATATAAACCAGATAATGAAAGAGATTATGGAGCAGAAGCTATAGAAATTTTATTACAAGTCATGGAAAATCAACGAGATGATTTAGTAGTCATTTTTGCTGGATATAAAGACAGAATGGATAAGTTTTATGAATCTAACCCAGGTTTATCATCAAGAGTAACTAATCATGTAGATTTCCCAGATTATACAGCTGAAGAATTATTAGCTATAGCTAAGCTAATGTTGGAAGAACAACAATATCGTTTTGCACCAGATGCTGATAAAGTTCTTTTAGAATATGCTGGAAGACGAATGAAACAACCTCATTTTGCAAATGCTCGCAGTATACGTAATGCAATTGATAGAGCTAGAATGAGACAGGCAAATAGGATTTTTATTAGTGGAGACAAAATTTTAACTAAAAGTGACTTAGTTACTATTAAAGCAGAAGATATATTAAAAAGTCGTTTATTTAACCAATAAATAATATTTTTATATATATTATGTTTTATTGACAAAGTATAATTTTTCATATACCATTAACCTTAATAGAAATTGTGGCGATATAGCCAAGTGGTAAGGCAGAGGATTGCAAATCCTTTATCCCCAGTTCGAATCTGGGTATCGCCTAATAAATTTTTATTATGTATTATAAAGTACATTCGGGGATGTGGTGGAATGGTAGACACAACAGACTTAAAATCTGTTGATTTTCAATAATCGTGAGGGTTCAAGTCCCTCCATCCCCAATATAACAATCATTTAATTTACCCAGTTGTAAAAATTTAAAGTGCTTATTATGTGTATATGTGTAAATTGTAGACATGTTCATAATTGTGTTACTTACCAGCTAATTCAAAAACAACATAATTATAAATGTCATATTAAAGCTATTAATAATTCTTTTATACCTAAAAAAGCATTAATTAATATTAGCATTAGTTACGTTAACCGAAATATATATTATGACTGGGATCTGATAGAATGCTTGTCATTTGTTGAAATGCCTGGTCAATGGATATTCCATAGGTAAATCTTATATGTTTTACTAGTCTTATTTTTACAACTATGATAATGAATAAGTCTTCAATTGTGTTTTTAATATTTCTGTATTTACATTTGATGTTCTAACCAATGCAATTCTTCCTGTGCGTGCAATCTCAATAATTCCATATTGTTTTAATAAATTTTCAATGGCAACCATTTTGCCAGGATCACCTGTAACCTCTAAAATTAAATATTCATTGGCCATATCTACAACTTTTGCTCTAAAGATATTTGCAATTTCCAGTATAGCAGATCTATTTTCTAATAAAGCATGAATCTTTATCAACACTAATTCTCTTTCTACAGAAGGTATATCAGTAATATTTTGAACCTTTAATATATTAACTAACTTATATAGCTGCTTTGTCAGTTGTTCTATTGTTCTGTTATCACCGTTTACTATCATGGTAATTCTAGAAATACCTGTTTTTTCGGCTGGGCCAACCGCAAGGCTCTCAATATTAAATCCACGCCTAGCAAATAATCCTGAAATTCTAGACAAAACTCCTGCTTCATCTTCAACAAGAACAGACAAAGTATGTTTCATAAAGTATCTCCTCATATTTAATAATAACTCAAATTTATTTGTATTTCTAATTATTTATGTAATGTTATAATAATTTGCATATATTTAACAACATTATTTATAAACCTAAAAACAGGCAACTCAATATCTGTGTTAGAGAAATCGAAAAAAGAAAGAAGAAGAAATGATATAGAACCATTGATGAATGCACAAATTAAGTACAATCAAGTACGCGTAATTGATGTTTCTGGATCTCAGTTAGGTATATACTCATCTGACGAAGCTTTACGTATGGCATTAAATGTGGGTTTAGATTTAGTATTAATTAGTGAAAAATCCAATCCTCCTGTATGTCGTATAATTAACTATGGAAAATATAAATTTGCTCAAGAAAAAAAAGCTAAAGAAGCTAGGAAAAAACAACATAATGTTATAATAAAAGAAGTAAAGATGAGATATAAAATAGATGTACATGATTATAATGTACGTATTAATCAGGCATTACGTTTTTTACAAGCTGGTGATAAAGTTAAAGCTAATGTAATATTCAGAGGTAGAGAGATTCAACATGCTAAATTAGCTATTGAATTATTAAATAAAATGGCACAAGATTTAAGCCACATAGCAGAAATTCAACAGTCTCCTGTAAAGGATGGAAAAAATATGATTATGATTTTATCACCTAAAAAGCTATAATAATCATAAATTTGATATTTCTTACAATATAAACTATATTATGTTGATATTTTGTATTACATATTATAATAATAAGGACAAATAAATGTCTCGCTATAGAGGACCTAAACTAAAAATATCTAGGAGATTAGGTGATTTACCCGGTTTAACAAGAAAAGCATCAAAAAAGCTTGCTCAAGCAGGTGAGCATGGCCAGCAATCACGTAAACCTTCAGAATATTCTTTAAGACTGGAAGAAAAACAAAAGTTAAGATTTAATTATGGGTTGAGTGAAAGACAACTTTCCAAATATATTAAAGCAGCTAAAAAAGTTCCAGGTTCAACTGGTCTCATACTATTACAAATTCTAGAAATGAGATTAGACAATATAATATTTCGTTTAGGACTTTCACCAACTATTCCAGCTGCCAGACAACTAGTAAACCATGGCCACATTCTTATTAATAAAAAAAGAGTATCCATATGCAGCTATCAATGTAAACCAGGTGATACTATTCAAATAAAAAATAAAAATTCATCACAAAATTTAGCAAAAAACCATTTAAGTTTTCCTACTTTAGCAAGTATACCTAATCACTTAGAATTGGATACAAAAATTTTAAATGGAAAAGTCAATGCTATAGTTGAGCGTGAATGGGTTGCTTTACAAATAAATGAACTTTTAGTTGTAGAATATTACTCAAGAAAGTAATGTTTAATCATATAATTAAATATAGTGAATAATATTATTAAATAGTATTTAATCTATATTTAACAGAAACACAAAAAAATTTTACCAATTTACAGGCTGCCTACTTGTTAATGACCAAAAAATTCTCTGAGTAAGTATTTTGAAACTTAAAAGCTTATTGGAGAATATTCGTCTTATCTTATTTTGATTATTAATAAATTTATAATGTTTTATAAATTGATAAGATTCTTGGGAAGGAATAAATAAAACATTTTTTTCTTTGATTTCATCATTATATTCATTTGATTTAATAAAATCTTCAAGATTATATATAATAACTTTAGGCTTATCTGGTATTTTATAATTTATTTGTTTTTGTTTAAATTCATGCCAAGCCTTTAATAAAGTTGCATAATTAGTAAATATAGCTTTATATTCAATAATCTTATTATTTATATTAGATTTACGATTATAATAATACCTTAATAAACTTATTTTATTGTTTTTTCTGTTATATGCAAAAAAAGGTTCAATCATATATATAGGTTGTCCCTGAAAAAAATTTTTACTATACTTTTGATATTTATGAAACTTTAAATTTCTATAATATCTATATTTATAAAGAATTCTCGATATTTCTTTAAGATCCGGTATTAATCTAAATTGTAAATTTTTTAAATTCATTCGAGTTACTTTATAATAAGTACACAAATGACTTGAGAAAATATTCAATTGTTTTTCTTTACCTGAACTAATATTTTTACTTGCTATATAATTTGCGTATTCTACAGCATCTATTGGATGTATAAAAAATAACCCATAATAAATAGGCAATATTTTATCATTAAGTATTAGTTTATCATAATACCACTTGTATATTTTATCTATCGAATTAAGATTACCCGTATTTTCTTCAGAAGAATCGGCTAATATCATTTGATTCATATTATTCACTATCGTGAACAAAGGCAGAGGTTGATGTTGTAATTGGTTGATAAATATCAATTGATCTTTATTAAATGACAAACTATTTTCATCAAAGAATAAAGATATCCATTTTTTAGGTAAAGAGAAATTAAAACCTTTTTTCCAAATATAAGAAATATATTGATTATTATTTAAATTTGCTGTATCAAAATTTAATGATGTTTCAATCCTACCTGAAAGTAAAGCTCTGCTGAAATCAAGCAAAAATTTTTTTTGTTCATTTTTATAGATCAAAACACCTTCTAACTTTAACTGATTTATATATTTTTCTGTATGTACGCTTGTATTAGATAAAAAAATTTTTTCTTGCCAATATTGATTAATTAATTTCCCTATAAATTGACGAGAAACCAGCGATTTACTCATTGGAGAAATACGAAAATCATAATTAGATGAAACTACATTTTTTGCAAATAACAAAGAAGATAAATAGTTATTAATATAATACATAATTGAAATTTGAATTAGATATAAAAATTATATACTAAGTTACAGAATAAAAATGAAATTTACGTCATAATTATATAAGCATTTAATTAAAAATATAATAAAAATAATTATGGAACTGGTGGGAATTGAACCCACGTCCATAATAATACACTATATAGAATCTGACTAAATGACTTATATACAAAATAAGCCATTTAATTCAATATAATTTGAGTAAAGATATGGTTTGATGTTATAGCGCAATTTATTACTTATCTTAGTAGTGATTTCTTGATTAAGATCGACTGAAGAGCAACCAATTTCAATATATCAAACAAATGTATAGGTTGACACTATTTGAATTCTAGTAAAAGTATGTGATCATTAGATTTTCATTTAATAAAAAATGTCAAAAACTTAAGCACAGACTAATTGTCTAGATAAAATTAATATGTTATTTTTAGCATTTATTATTAATACTCACAAATCTTATATTTATGACATAATATATAGTATATTACATGTAGAAACCTTACAGTCCCTCTTTTTATTCTTTGTTCAGTGAATATAGATAAAAGCTGATATTTCATATTATACAATAATAACGTAAAAATTCTTTTATTCTTCCACTGTAAATAATAATTTCGATCTTTATTTAATTACTAAATTTGATCTAATTTAAAAAATTTATAAAATATAATTGCTATTTTCATATATTTGAGACTTGTAATTCAAATGAGCATGGAAGGAATTGAACCCTCGACTTTCAGAATCGGAATCTGACACTCTATCCTCTGAGTTACATGCTCTATTTTTTTTACTTAATCTGAAATATAAAAAAATATATTAGATTTTAGACTATAAAATTAACACAAATTTTATCATAAAACATGAATTATATCTATATAAATAAAAATAATTAATATGATTTATTAAGTTTTTTTAGACTATACATGAATTATCATACATTAATTTAAAATTTAATTAAATTAACTTTGAATATAAATTTGATTTAAAAGTAAACATAAGTTCGCTTTATATAATTCTTTAGATATATACTGTATATGCAATATAGACAATAAATTTATATAATCATGCTGATTAATTAATTGATTAACTGACTCATAGTTATAAGCTGTGAAACAAATAGGATATTCATGAATACCCGAATTTTTTTTTAATAAGCAAACAATTTTATAATGACGTATCACTTTAATTAAAGAATAATAAGAATCCATTAAATATACAAGTATTGTTTATTTTTGCTAAATTTCTATTTTATTATATATTTTAAGTTTCTAATTTATAAATGATGATAAGATATATAAAAATCATCAAAATCAATTATAATATCTATGTTAGTTTAACTTGATAGGAGATATAAGTAATGCAAGATGCTATTACTACAGTTTTAAATCGATACGATTTAATAGGAAAATATTTAGATAGAATAGCCATAGAAGAATTAAATAATTATTTTGTAACAGCTTTAAACAGAATTAAAGCTACAGAGATTATTAACTGTCAGGCTGCTAAAATAGTTAAAGAAGCTGCTGCACGTTTATACGAAGAACAACCAGAACTTTTAAGACCTGGCGGTAATTCTTATACAACTAGAAGATATGCTGCATGCTTACGCGATATTGAATACTATTTAAGATATGCAAGCTATGCAATAGTTGCTGCAAATAGCAATATTTTAAAAGAAAGAGTATTAGACGGCTTACGAGATGTATATAACTCATTGAGCGTGCCTATTGCACCTACTGTTCGAAGTATTAAACTCTTACAAGAAGTTACAGAAGAAGAAATAAAATTGCAGGATATCAATGCAATAAATTGTGTTGTCGAACCATTCCAATATATGATTAGAAATTTGAGTGAACAGGATATATAAATTGTGCTACTAATTAAAATATTGTGAATACAATTAATTAAGCAAAGTATTTGATCTGTAGATATGGTTAAATTTTAGACAGATCAAATATATTATAAATATATATATTTTATGAGATAAGTTACATATCTTTTTAAAAAATGCTAAAACAAAATTTTAATATTGTAATAATTCAATTAATGGCTTTATTTTTAGGTTTTTTTTGTCTACAGTTTTTTCAACAATTCCTTCACAATCAGGTGATTGGGGAATAATAGCAGGATCTATAATAGTAACTTTGAATGAAATAATTAGCAAACATACATATAAATATATCAAAGGCAATAATCAATTTTTGATTCTACACACATTTAATTATATTCGAATAGGTATCATTTATGGATTATTTGTAGATGCTTTTAAATTAGGCAGTTGAAATCAAATATAAATATACTCTGATTATGATTAATAGTAATTTCTTTCAACTAAATTATCAAAATATTATTAAATATATAACAAATATAAATTTGTTATACGTTAATTTTTGCTTTCTTTTTCTTTTATCATTAGAAATTCATAATAGATGGAAGTTCTATACTTTTTTTTATAACTTTGGATAAAAAACGCCATTTTAGTAAATTTTAACAATCTAGGAAAACAAAAAGACTTGAATAAATTCATCTAATAAACTGAATTTTATATTTTAAATAAGTATGAACTTATAAAATTATTTATATTGCGACTATTATTATATGTAAAATTAAGTTACTACTTAGAATTCAAAAAATTTATATTATATATGTTACATAAAATTATATTGACCAAATATATATATTTAAGAGCTATTGTAAATTTAAAGACAATTAATATCTAAAATTACAGCATTAATTATAGTATTTACCTGGTTGAATAAAATAAAAACACAAAAATAATCAAAAAAAGTACCATAATAAAGAATAAAAGCTGTTCAGAGCACTATTAAGAGCTTCTAAAGAAGATTTTTTATATGAAGACTGATCTTGTAAATAAACTTTATATAATTTCACTAATGACTTAATATATTTAGAGCCATCACAAATATCATCAAATAATATACAACTAATAGTAGAAAAGCTTATATCTAATGTATTCTTAGAAAAAGAATTTATAATTTATTTACAGGCATACAAAATACAAAGAAGTATTACTAAATCGAAATAGTCAAGTAAACCAAAAGGTACAGAAATTTTTAGAAAGTTATTAGAGTCAGAACTATAATTAAATTTATGATTAAGAAAAAAACTATTATAAGAAATTTTATCTAAAGAGAAGATAGTAAAGAAAATTAGAGATTTTTAGTATATCTTCAATCCTGCAGCTGGCTACAAAACAATTACTATCAAAATCTTCAAACTTAGACCGAGGAGTCTGATCTAAATATTTATAATATAAACAGCCAAGTATTTCAGACTGACTAGAGGTAATTATTACTTTTGCAATGGTAGTATGCAAATAACTAAAAAGCTGATCAAATTTATTTCGATATTTATCTAATCTTAAAAAAAATTCTAAAATATTACTAATAGTTTTAATATTATCTTTAGCATTGACAAACTTTAAAATAAGTAAAATATAATCCAAATCATATTCTGAGTATAACATTAGCAATAATTTATTTTTAGATTTATCTAAAAAGTATTGCTTATAATATATAAATACTCATTTATAATGTCTGTAATTCTTCTAATTTCGTTTTGTTATTAAATATGTTGTATTATTTTTTGATTAGTTTTTTTACAAACAAAACAGAGCACTTATGTTGTTTGTATTTTTTACTTAACTGTTTTGACTATCTGTTTTCTAGTTCTTACAGCCTAATTACTTTATCCCAATAAAGATAAAATATATACTTGAAAAGTATTCCTCCAAACATTAGAATTATTTAAGATGTAAATAATGTATAGAAGACAAACAAAGAAAGAGTTTTTAGATTATATACAGCTTATATGAAAAATATATTTCATTAAAAATTTATTATTGAAACAAAACTTTTATATTTATACAAAATTAAAATAATTGAAAATTTTACCAACATTGTAAATACAAGAAATCGATTACAATCAAGTTGCATTTTGTAATTTTAATAATAGATATAATATCTTAGAGGATATTTACAATTAGATGAAAGCAAAATTATAAGTAAATGTTTGTATTTCAGAAAAAATTACAACATTTTTCTGACTTCTTGCGAAAAAAATAAGTATTATAAAGAAAATGTAATCTTTAAGACAATTCTAAAATATAGAAACCCAGAATTGTCTAAAATACTTAAAAAGTATTTTTTTATCTTTTACAAAGATTAAAGATCCTTAACCATACTTAGAAACAGAGCTGGATCTCCTGCTTTTGGCTGTTGTTCTTGAGGTCTAAATTTTCTTACTGGCCCAGCCCAAAGTAATTGCGGCATCCCTTGTTTAGCCAAAAAATCTTTACCCATGCGAGGAGTTTTTAAATTAAAAGGCACTTCACCTTTACTCCTTTGTGCAATTATTCTTCTTCTTTGATATGGAACTGTATTATCTCCAAAATTTTCTACATATTCATCACTATCTAATAGAATATTAAAAAAAGTTTTCAAGCCTTTAGAAGCAATTATAATTGAAAAAGCTAGTTTTTCTCTTTGATTATATACATCTCTTCCTAACACTCTCTGTATGCACATTTCTACAAAACGGTAATTATTATTAGCATTATAGTTAAACGTATAAAATGATTCAGATACTAATAAACCCTTGATAAAATCTTTAACTTTAATTTGATTAAATCTTAATTGTGATTCTAAAAATGGTTGAGTTGTTCTACTTAAAATTTGATGTTCACTAAAGATTTGACGATAAGCAGCCCAAATTATTTCGTCCATTTCTATTGCTGTTGGAACGTCATCTGTAGTATATATTTTAGGTTGCTCTTCACCAGGCAAGTATTCAAAACCATCTACTCTTTGATTTTGGGTAGATAATGAATAATTTAGTAAAGGTATAGACATAAAAACCTCCTAATTGATCTTATAAATAGCATAGTAACTTTAACTAATATAAAGCATGTAAATACTATAAAAATACTATACTTATAATAATTTTCGGCTTATAGTATTATATACACATTTATAATATAATATTATACTAGAATTAATAAATGAAATGATTCTCAATCAATGTATGGTAGTAAAATTTCCTTAATTATATAAAGTTTAAGATTTATGTTATTCATTACATTAGTTAAGTATTAAATCATACTATGGACACTAAAAACTCTTTAACTCTTGAACAAGAATTTAAGTTAACTATTTATCGCCAAAAAGTTAATAAACTGAATGATAAGCAAATCAAAAAACATTTAATATTAACTCTAAAACAAATGATTATAAAAGATAATATAATTAAATATTTCATCAAAAATTCTCTATCTTAAATTTAATTAATAAAGAAAAACGTTAAATAATATTAATTTGTTATACATATAATTATCTTAATATTTTATATTATATTGATGATACTAATACATCAGCTGACAAAAATATAACAGCTGAAACAGCAGTCCTTTATATTAAAATTTAAGGAGAGCTCTATGCTTGATGCATTTTCTAGAGTTGTAATGAATTCAGACGCTAAAGCTGCTTACGTTGGTGGTAGCGATTTACAAGCTCTTAAAACTTTTATTTCAGAAGGTAACAAAAGATTAGACGCTGTTAACTCAATTGTTGGTAATGCCAGCTGTATCGTTTCAGATGCTGTATCAGGAATGATCTGTGAAAACCCAGGACTTATAGCTCCTGGTGGTAATTGCTATACTAATCGTAGAATGGCAGCTTGCTTACGCGACGGAGAAATTATTCTAAGATACATTTCTTACGCTCTTCTTGCAGGCGATGCTTCTGTTCTAGAAGATCGCTGCTTAAATGGCTTAAAAGAAACTTATATCGCTCTTGGAGTACCTACCAATTCTTCTGTAAGAGCTGTAAGCATAATGAAAGCTGCAGCAGTTGCATTTATTTCTAACACAGCATCTAAAAGAAAAGTTGATATATCTAGTGGAGATTGTTCTGCATTATCTTCAGAAGTTTCTAGCTATTGTGATAGAGTATGTTCTGCTATTAGCTAAATACTATTGAGTATCTACATAAGTACGCATAACTTACCCATATCTTAATTTATAGGAGACCAATTATGAAATCAGTTATTACTACTGTAATTAGTGCAGCTGACGCTGCTGGACGTTTTCCATCTAGTTCAGACCTTGAATCTATACAAGGTAATATTCAACGTGCTTCGGCAAGATTAGAAGCAGCAGAAAAACTAGCTGACAACCATGATGCAGTTGTAAAAGAAGCAGGTGATGCTTGCTTTGGCAAATATTCTTACTTGAAAAATGCAGGTGAGGCTGGAGAAAATCAAGAAAAAGTTAATAAGTGCTATAGAGATTTAGATCACTACATGAGACTAGTTAACTATTCATTAGTAGTAGGCGGTACTGGTCCTCTTGATGAATGGGCTATAGCAGGTGCTCGTGAAGTATATCGCACATTAAATCTTCCGACTGCATCTTACGTTGCAGCTTTTGTATTTACTCGTGATAGGCTATGTGTTCCTAGAGATATGTCTGCACAAGCAGGAGTAGAATACACAACTGCACTAGACTATATAATTAATTCTTTATCATAAATCCATAAATAAGCTTTATTAAAAGATATTTAAAATATGATTGTATAAAAATAATTATCTAATTTAAGATAATTTAGTCAATATCAAAAACAACCAAAATTAAAAAGTTTTAATTTTGGTTGTTTTTTTGTATTAGTTTATTAAATATATTAATTTAATTATAATAATATTAAATTAATATATGATATATTTATGATTAATCTGAATAAATACATGGATAAGATATTAATGGAAAACAATTGTATCAATATATCTTTCGCACTATTTCTCATCAACCTAATGATCTATTGGACTAACATAGCATTCAAAAGATCAAAAATCTTGTACAATTTAGGTACTATCATCACTATTAGTATTAACTTATTAATCAGTATTTCCCTAATTCTAAGATGGACATATAATGGCTATTTTCCTTTAAGTAATTTATATGAATCATTAATTTTTCTCACATGGGGATTAAGTTTTTTACAATTAATACTGGAACAGCAAAATAAAAGCCCATTTATAGGCGCTATTACTACTCCAATAGGTTTGTTTACTATAGGATTTGCAAGCATTTCATTGCCTGAAAACATGAGACAAGCTGCTCCACTAGTACCAGCACTAAGGTCTAATTGGTTAATGATGCATGTAAGTATAATGATGATTAGCTACGCAACATTAATATTAGGTTCCTTATTATCCATTCTATTTCTTGTATTATTTAAAATAAGAAATACAATACAAACTAATATGACCTCAAATTACGCAACACAACAATTAAGCAGAATAACTCTTTTGCAAAGTATAGATAATTTAAGTTATCGAATAATTGGACTTGGTTTTCCATTATTAACTATTGGAATTATAGCCGGGGCTGTATGGGCTAATGAAGCTTGGGGTTCTTATTGGAGTTGGGATCCTAAAGAAACTTGGGCTTTAATAACTTGGTTAGTATTTGCAGCATATTTGCATTCTAGATTAAATAAGGCATGGCAAGGCGAAAAACCTGCTATATTAGCTTCTGTTGGATTTATAGTAGTATGGATTTGCTATTTAGGAGTTAATTTTTTGGGTCAAGGTTTACATAGTTATGGCTGGTTTTTATAAACAGAAATATATTATGTTAATTCTTATCTAATTTTTACAGAAATATATAAGACCAACTTATAATATATAATATACTATTTATTAAAATAATATCTAATCTACAAATGAACATACAAACTTTAATTAGCATTATTCCACATACATCTTCTTGGTCTATATCAAACGCAATTGTTATGATTATTTGTAATCTCCTATGTATAGGACTAGGTAGATATGCTATAAAAGTTAGAGGATTAGGTCCCTCTATACCAGCTTTGGGCTTGCAAGGCTTTGGTCTTCCTGAACTATTAGCAACAACAAGCTTAGGACATATTGTTGGAGCTGGTGCAATTATTGGGTTAAGTAGTATAGGAATAGTGAACTAAAGATAAAAAGAAAAAATTAATATAATAAACTCTAGATAAAAATATCTTTAATAATTATATTACTTAAAAAGTATATTAAGATCCTTCATAAAATGTACCCATTCTTCGAAACTTATTATATCTTAGTTCTTTTCTACTAGCTGGTGAAAGTTTTGAAAGAATTTGCAACTCAACTATTAAAGACTCTTTTAATATATATGCTGCTTGAGAAGGATTAGCCTGAGATCCACCGATAGGTTCTTTTACTACTTTATCAATTATACCTAAAATCTTTAAATCAGCAGAAGTTATTTTTAAAGCCTCTGCTGCTTCTAACGAACGCTTACTATCTTTCCATAAAATAGCAGCACACGCTTCAGGAGTTGCTACAGTATATACTGCGTATTCGAGCATTAAAATTATATCACCTATTCCTATACCTAAAGCACCTCCTGAACCACCTTCTCCTAGAATTGTACAAATAATAGGAACATCTAAAGAAAACATTTCCCTAAGATTAACAGCAATAGCTTCACCTTGCCCTAATTTTTCTGCATCTATACCCGCCCAAGCACCAGGAGTATCAATAAAAGTTAAGATAGGAAAATTGAATTGATTTGCATGCTGCATTAAACGCAAAGCCTTACGATAACCTCCTGGAGAAGCCATGCCAAAATTTCTTAATACATTATCTTTAGTATCCTTGCCTCTTTGGTGACCAATAAAAATAACTGTAATGTTATTTAATTTACCTATACCTCCAACTAAAGCAGGATCATCTGTTCCCCCTCTATCTCCATGTAATTCAAGCCATTCATTCATAATATAAGGTATATAATCTAAAGTTGTTGGCCTATCAGCTTGACGTACTAAATGTAATCTCTGTAAAGGAGTCAAAGATTGAAATACATTATATTTTAAAATAGACAACTGTTCTTCAAAAAAAACTAACTCATGGTCTAAGGAAACTTGTCTATAAGCAGATATTTTACTTAACTGCTGTATCTGGTATTCTAATTCTAATATAGGTTTTAAAAAATCTAAAGATAAAGCTTTACGAGTTGTCATAACAAATAGAATAATAAGTTAAAAATACTGATTTATATTTTGTATAGATCAATCTAAGACTGATTAGAAAACAGTTGATATAAATAATCATAAATTAAAATAGTTATATTAGATATATTATCTGTAAGTTCCACAAATTCATTTGAAATATCAATAGTATTTTGCAACAATATATTTGCCAGTTGAAATAAGATAGGATCATCAAAACGCTGAGAAATTCTTGTTGCAGCCCTTACTAAATCATCATAGTTTAATCCTCTTTCTCCTTTTATATAATCATAATGACATAAAAACAAAGATTTTATACAAGATTTAGTAAATACATTAAATTTTTCTATATCTTGACTTTTTAAGGTCTGTAAAGGAGTTATATCAATTACTGTGTCATTCAATAATCCTGTTTGAGTAGTTTCTACTAGAGAATTTTTTGGAATTAATATAGAAGATAAATGAATATCAACTTTAATAAGTACATAATTATGTTTAACTTGAATTTTATTTACGTAACCTATATTAATACCTCTCATCAAAACTTCAGATCCTTCTTTTAAACCATATGCATTATGGAGTAAGATAAAAAAAGAATAGCTAGGTTTTTTTTTATATTTAAACTTAAAAGGGTAATAACAAACGTAAATACAAAAATACAAAATATAACTACATTACTTAAATATTTCCATGTTTGATCTAATTTTGCTTTAATCATAAAAATTTAAACTATATTTTGTAAATATAAAATATCAAGTATACTGTAATAATATAAATTAAAAAGTCGTATAATCATTACAGTTGAGGAACTATTATGGTTTTATTAGAAAAAGCCGTAATAGAACATATTATTTCATAAATATACATAAACATATCATAATTAGGTACTATCAGAACAGATAAACAATGTATACTAGAAGCTACAATAATAAATATATTAACAAAACGAGCAAGAACATAAATCAGAGAAATTACAGAAGAAGCATTAGTAATAGATTTGAACGAATAGACTAAAGTTTATAGAATTTATTTTATCTTTCGTTGAATAGCCTTTTGTCTGTATTATAGACACATCATTTTTTTCAATAAGAATTGCAATTCTGATTTGTTCTGATAATAAAAATGTATGGGGCATAATAACTCATATAAGAATATTAGATATTAAACCTCTTGTTTCTTTAGCCAAATTTAATACTTTTTCAGAAGAAACAAAAAATTTTTATCATAAAAAATATCAAAACTGCCTATTTCTACAATATAAGCATCTGTCATAAAACAATCTAAAAATTCTAAAGGCTCTGTTGAAAAAATGTATAATGTCAAGCTAATTATAGATTTAACTTCAAGTAATGCTTTAGGATTAGTAACTACATCAATGTAACTAGCTTGACTAAGTTCTTCTGGCTTTATTATCTTAATTGTAGAATGAATAGAAAAATTATTTAATACATTTATAATTTTAACTGCTTTTGCTTTGAAATTTTTTGTTGTAATTCAAATAGTAATAAATTTTTCATATTTGAAAAAAATTAATAATTTATAACCTTAATAAAAATCTTATATATTAAAAGATTTACAAAATAAATCTATTGTTCTATAAAAATTATATATAGTAACTTATAGACTCATTTCATAAATTAATATAATTATTTAATATTGTAAACTCTAATATGCTAAGCCCATACTACGTGTTGTCTCAGCACCTAAATAAACTCGTACACTTAAAAAATCTGTTGGGCATGCAGTTTCACAACGTTTACAGCCTATACAATCTTCTGTTCTAGGAGCAGATGCAATTTGTCCAGCTTTACAACCATCCCAAGGAACCATCTCTAGTACATCACACGGACAAGCTCGTACACACTGAGTACAACCTATACAAGTATCATAAACCTTAACATTATGCGCCATAGGGATTAACTTTACCTTAATAATTCAAAATTTAATAATATGAATATTCTATACAATCAACATATCTAATTGTTTACTATATATAGCAACATCTTAATTTATAGTATGCATGAATAAAGATTAAAAAATTCAAAACTTCATAAAACGTCAAATGTTATACTGATTAAAGTATTGAAATTTTAAGATTACTGAAGTTAATACATGGTTGCATGATAAGACGAATAAGAAATATCAGTCAAAGCTGTATTAGATTCTGAAGGGGGAACAATTTGCCAAAACATAGGTAAAAATTTGGACCAATTTTGCAAAATATGTTTAGCTTTTAAGCTTTTAGTTTTTATTTCATAAAGCTCTATAAGATTTTTTAATTGTTTTTCCCCTTCATAAGTTTTCACTCTTTGATACTTAACGATTTGATTATTAATCTTGGAAACCAAATCATTGTTCTCATCTAAAAAATAAGCTAAGCCACCTGTCATACCAGCGCCAATATTCCTACCAGCTGAGCCTAATACAATTACGATACCTCCTGTCATATATTCACAAGCATGGTCACCTACTCCTTCAATTACAGACTGAGCTAATGAATTTCTCACTGCAAATCTTTCACCAGCTTGACCACTAACAAATAAATAACCACCTGTTGCTCCATATAGGCATGTATTACCAATAATAACTGGTTTCATCTCGTCAATTGGTGTATTAAATTCTGGCATAACAATTATTTCGCCTCCATTCATACCTTTACCTACATAATCATTTGCTTCACCTATTAAGCTTAAATGCATACCTTTTAAAATAAAAGCACCAAAACTTTGTCCTGCTACACCTATAAAATCTAATTGCAAATTACCTTTAAATCTATCATTACCATATCTTTTCGCTATGAAGCCAGATATTCTAGCACCTACAGTTCTATCTGTATTAACAATATTCACTTTTTTAATTACATCTTCTTGATTCTCAATAGCTTGTAATATAGCTGGATCAGACAATAAAGTATCATCTAAAACTTTACCATTATCATGTGTTGCAGTATGTGAAGAAAGATGATAATTATATCCAGGAGAGGTTAATAATGGAGCCAAACTTAAATGATTTGTTTTGTTTAAGCTTCGATATTGATATTTAATTAAGTTAGTATTCCCTATAATATCCGATAGAGATGAATAACCTAAAGTAGATAAAATTTCCCTAACCTCTCTAGCAATAAAAGTAAAAAAATTGACTAAATCAGCAGGTATACCTGGATAACGTTTACGCAAGTCTTCACGTTGAGTTGCTACACCTACAGGACAATTATTCGTATGACATATTCTTGCCATCACGCAGCCAGTTGCTATCATAGCAACTGTTCCAAAACCAAATTCTTCTGCGCCCATCAAAGCTGCTAAAACTATATCCTTACCTGTTCTCAAACCTCCATCTACACGTAAAATTACTCTGTCTCTCAACTGATTATGAACCAAAGTTTTATGGACTTCTGACAAACCTAATTCCCAAGGACATCCTGCATGTTTAATTGAACTTAATGGAGATGCACCAGTTCCACCATCATGACCAGAAATCTGAATAATATCGGCATTAGCTTTTGCAACACCTGCAGCAATAGTACCAATTCCAACCTCTGCTACTAATTTTACAGAAACTTGTGCTTTTGGATTAATTTGATGCAAATCAAAAATAAGCTGTGCTAAATCCTCAATAGAATAAATATCATGATGAGGAGGAGGAGAAATTAGAGTAACACCTGGTTTACAATTACGTAATTTAGCAATATAAGAGCTTACTTTCTTACCTGGTAATTGCCCCCCTTCTCCTGGTTTTGCTCCCTGAGCAATTTTAATTTCTAACTGTTGAGCATTCATTAAATACTCAGGTGTAACTCCAAAACGTCCAGATGCAATTTGCTTAATAGCTGAACTAGCAATATCATCACTTTTCAAACCCTTTAAGTGAGAAAAACTGGTAGAAATACCTGAAGCATCTATATCTTTAATAGCTGAAAAACGAGTATGATCTTCTCCCCCTTCCCCCGAATTAGACTTTCCTCCAAGTCTATTCATAGCTATGGCTAAAGTTTCATGTGTTTCACGAGATAAGGCCCCTAAAGACATTCCTCCTGTACAAAATCTTTTGACAATAGACTCAATTGAGTCTACTTCATCAAGTGATATAGACTGTTTATCACTTGTAAAGCCCAATAAATCTCGTAAATTAGTAGGTGGACGATCTTGTAATAAATTTTTGTACTTGTTATACAGATGAAAATCTTGATTACGAACAGCTTTATGTAGTGTTTTAGACATTTCTGGATTATTTACATGATATTCAGCGCTCGGCCTATACTGGACATATCCTAGATTAGGTAATTTTTTAGCTGTCCGTAAATTTGTTATATTCTTGTATGAACTAATTGTACTTACCGCTAATTCTTTTAAATTAATACCATCCAAAGATGAAGTTGTACCCTTAAAAGCTAAATTAACTATATCTTTACCTAAACCTAATATTTCGAATATTTGAGCTCCATGATAGCTAGACAATAAAGAAATTCCCATTTTAGATAGAATTTTTAGCAAACCTGTTTCTATTGCAGAACGATAATTATGTTGTGCTTCTTTTAATGTGATTTTACGTAATTTACCGCTAGACATTAATTTTTGAGTCCTTGAATTATGCCACCATTGTCTAACAGTTAAAAATGCCATATATGGACATATTGCACTGGCTCCATAACCTATTAAGCACGCAAAATGATGAGTACTCCAACATTGAGCAGTCTCAACGACTATGGAAACTTTATGCCTTAGATTTTGTGATATTAAATAGTGATGAACAGCCCCAACTATTAGTAATGATGGTAAAAACGCTTTCGTTTCATCTATTACATCTATACGATCACTTAATATAATAATTTCAGAGCCTTGATTTATACGTTCAACTGTTTGTTTACAAATTTCAGTGATTCTGTTAATAAAATTAATATGATCAGAATCTTTTATAAAAGATATACTAATTATAGAAATAGTTAAACCATAACAGCTTAATCTTTGCATCTCAATTTCATTCAAAATAGGAGAATCTAACTTAATAGACTTAGCCATGTAGTCACTTGGTTCTAAAAAATTGCCTTTAGCTCCTAAATAAGTTGTTAAAGACATAACTAAACTTTCTCTTAAAGGATCAATAGCTGGATTAGTTACCTGAGCAAAACGTTGTTTAAAAAAATCATATAATAAGTGAGGCTTTTCTGATAATATAGCTAAAGGAATATCGTCACCCATACAAAAAGTTGGCTCTTTAGCTGAACTAGCCATATGCTCTATTACTAATTCTACATCTTCATTGGTATAACCAAATTTTGTATGTAAGTGCATCATTGAAAAAGAATCAAGAAGAGAATCTTCAATATAATTTTCTGGTCGCATATATTTTTGGTATGTATCAAGCCATTTTTTATAAGGAAATTTATTAGCAACTGATTGTTTAACAGTCCAATTGTCTAAAATTAAATTATTAACCATATCAACACATATCATTTGACCTGGACCTAACCTACCTTTTTGAGTAAATTCACCTAAATTTTTATCTAAAACACCAACTTCTGAAGATAAACTAATAAAGCCATTTTTAGTAATTACATAACGGGCAGGACGTAATCCATTTCTATCTAGAGTTGCACCAATAACCTTGCCATCACTAAAAACAACTAAAGCAGGTCCATCCCATGGTTCTTGAAGACTATTGTAATACTCATAAAAATTTATAATTTCTGGAAAATTTTCTAAAGCTGGTTGATTTTTATAAGCTTCTGGAATTAAAATCATTAAAGATTCCTGAGGGCTCTTACCTGATTGTATTAATAACTCTAATACAGCATCTAAATTTGCTGAATCACTATTGTCAAAATTAGTAATAGGTTTTAAAGCATCAAAATCTTCTGAAACATAACTTTGTTCAAATAAAGACTCTTTTGATTGCATCCAATTAAGATTTCCCAACAAAGTGTTAATTTCTCCATTATGTGCCATAAATCTCATTGGCTGAGCTAAAGGCCATTTAGGCATCGTATTTGTACTAAACCTTCTATGATACATTGCAAAATTACTTTCGTACTTTATATTACACAAATCCAGATAGTACTTAGACAAAACTTCTGATTGAACCATTCCTTTATAAATAATAATACGAGAAGAAAAAGAACAAAAATAAAACTGTTTATTAAGATTCAAATGAGATTGAGACACTAATTTTTCTATTTTTTTTCTTGTAACAAATAAAGACTTTTCTAATGTATCACCAGATAAATTTTTAGCATGTACAAAAAATTGCATTACTAAAGGCTGATTAACTTTAGCTTGAATACCTAAAACACTATCATCTACAGGAACAATACGCCAATTTAAAAAATCAAAACCATTTAATCCTATAACCCACTGTATTATATTTTTTATAGATTCTATTTTCTCTTTATCTTGTGGCATAAATAACATAGCAACACCAATTTGACTAGTTTTATAACCTGATAAATAGTCTAATAGCATTGTCCATGGAATTTGAGTCATAATTCCGGCACCGTCTCCAGAAACTCTATCAGCACTACAACCACCTCGATGTTCCATACAACAGAGTGAATTTAAAGCTTGTTTAACAATTTCATGGGATGGGACATTTTCAATACGAGTAATAAAACCAACACCACAGCCATCCCTTTCAGAAAAAATAAAAGGATATTTATATAAGTTATTTAATTGATAGTTGTAATATTTTGATGCTTGCATATGTAATTCTTATTTTTTGTTTTATTTTAAGACAATATATATTTTTCATATATTATTAAGACTGCATTGAATTTTTAAAAATTTACAGATATAAAACATATAAACTTTTACAACAATACAGCAAAAATAAAAAATGTACATTTTATTTCATTAAAAATAAAATATGACTATTGCTATAGTATTACATATATTAAAATAAAAGATGCACATATATAACTCAACTCTAATTTTTAATTAAATTACAAATAATTTATCAGTTATTAATTAATTAATTTTTATTTAAGACATATAGAAATACATATGTATAATCAACTAAAATCACATGAAATCATATATAAAACAGAAGAGCTACTAAATATTTCTGATAATAGATATAAAATAACTATTCAAATAGCAAACCGTGCTAAAAGAAAAAAATATGAAGACCTAGACATAATAGATGATCCAACAATTAAACCTATTATTCGTTCTATATTAGAAATGGTGGATGAAGTAAAACAGCCAGAAATTATAGGCGATTAAATTCATTAGTTATTACAGAAGACTTTATTTGTAATATTTTGTAAAAGAAAAATTTACATATATTAGTATAATGATCTAATAAGTACTGATCAACACAAATTATAATTCAGATATTATTATTAATAAAAATCTTAGATTAGTTCTTTATTATAAAATTATTAAAAATACTTTTAGTTCAAGGAGAATATTCATATGTTAGACGCATTTGCTAAAGTTGTAGCTCAAGCTGACGCTAGAGGAGAATTCTTAAGCAATACCCAATTAGATGCTCTAGCAAACATGGTTTCCGAAGGTAACAAAAGGCTTGATATTGTTAATAAAATCAACTCAAATGCATCTGCTATTGTTACAAATTCTGCACGCGCTTTGTTTGCTGAACAACCACAGCTAGTACAACCTGGAGGTAATGCATATACTAGTCGTAGAATGGCAGCTTGTTTAAGAGATATGGAAATTGTTTTGAGATATGTAAGTTATGCCATGATTGCTGGTGATTCAAGTGTATTAGACGATAGATGTTTAAATGGTTTAAGAGAAACATATCAAGCTTTAGGAACTCCTGGAACATCTGTTGCTGTCGCTATACAAAAGATGAAAGAAGCATCTGTAAGCTTAGCAAATGACTCAAGCGGAATAACTATAGGAGATTGTAGTTCTTTGATAGCTGAATTAGGAGTATACTTCGACAGAGCAGCTGTTGCAGTAGTATAAAACCTATATGATCATAGAAAAAATTCATAACTGAACTTAAAATCTTAAATAAAACAAGGAAATTAAAATTATGAAAACACCTATAACAGAAGCAATAGCATCAGCAGATAGTCAAGGAAGATTCTTAAGTAATGGTGAATTACAATCAATTAATGGACGCTACCAAAGAGCATCATCAAGCCTAGAAGCAGCAAGATCATTAACAAGTAATGCTCAAAGGCTCATTACAGGAGCTGCCCAGTCTGTGTATACAAAATTTCCATTTACTACTCAAATGCCAGGACCAACTTACGCATCTAGTGCTATAGGAAAAGCAAAATGCGCACGTGATATAGGGTATTACTTAAGAATGACAACATATTGCCTGGTTGTAGGAGCAACTGGACCTATGGATGAATATCTAATCGCGGGACTTGAAGAAATTAACCGTAGCTTTGAATTATCACCAAGCTGGTATATAGAAGCTCTGCAATATATAAAAAATAGTCATGGTCTTTCAGGACAAGCTGCTAATGAAGCAAATACATATTTGGATTATGCGATTAATACATTAAGTTAAAAATATTTACAATTTAATAAAGATTACTATTAAAAATACAACAATATGCATATATAACTATGTATGTATGTTGTTTATATAAAATCTTGTTTTTATATCAAAATACAATACTGAAAATAGTATACATTATAGCTAGCAATATGCATATTTTTTATAATATACACTTAAATTTACTTAATAAATATAATTAAGATATTTTTGTTTTCAACAACAAATATTTCTATAAATATTCATTCTTATTTATACTATGAAACCTATTATTTTAACTATTCTTGACGGTTGGGGATATTCAGAAGATACAAACGGCAATGCAATTAAATTAGCAGAGACACCTACAATAGATGAATTATGGCAAAACTACCCGCATACTTTATTGCATGCTTCAGGGCAAGATGTAGGATTACCTAAGGGCCAAATGGGTAATTCAGAAGTAGGACATACGACTATTGGAGCTGGAAGAATAATTAACCAAGATTTAGTTCGCATCAGCAAATCTATTGAAGACATGTCATTCTTTGATAATAAGATCATCAAAAATATCTGTGAAAAAATAAAAAGTCAAAATACAAAACTGCACTTAATTGGACTTTGCTCTAATGGAGGCGTACATTCTCATATTAATCATTTAATTGCATTACTTGATACAATACAATCATACAATATTACAATTTGTATACATGTTATTACAGACGGTAGAGATACTTCACCATATAAATCGCAAAGATTTATTAAACAAATTTACAATTATATTAAAGAATTGGAGCATATAAACATTTGTACAATTAGTGGAAGATATTATAGTATGGATAGAGACTGCCGGTGGTCAAGGACAGAAAAAAGTTATAAAACACTACTGAGTAATAAATTGGAATTTACAAGAGATCCTATATCAGTAATCAACGAATATTATAAACAAAATATATCAGATGAATTCATACCTCCTACTCGAATATATAAAGGGAATATTGAAAATAATGATGGTATTATATTTTTTAATTTCAGGCCCGATAGAATGAGACAACTATTGCATGCATTTACTAAATCTACATTTATAGGATTTAATACAAAAAAATTCACAAATTTAGAAATTGTCACATTTACACAATATGATCCTGGTTTAAATATAGAAATCGCATTTCCTTCAACAAAAAATACAAATTTTATTGGACAAATTATTTCTAACTATGGTCTAAAACAATTAAGATTAGCTGAAACAGAAAAGTATGCACATGTTACTTATTTTTTTAATGGCGGTATTGAAGAACCTTTCCCTGGTGAAGATAGACAACTAATACCTAGTCCGCAGGTTGAAACCTATGACTTATATCCTGAAATGTCAGCTGAAGAATTAACTACAGAAGCAATTAATGCTATAAATAAAAATATATACAAATTAATCGTTATAAATTATGCTAATCCAGATATGGTAGGACACACAGGTAACTTAAAAGCTACTATAAAAGCTATTCACAAAATCGATGAATGCATAAACAAAATTTGGATGACATCTCAAAGCATGAATAATACACTTATACTAACAGCAGATCATGGTAATGCAGATTATATGCTAGATGAGTCTAATCAACCGTGTACATCTCATAGCACAAATCCTGTTCCATTCATATTAGTAGAATCATCCAATATTTATAACAATAATTTAAGAAAAAATGGTAATTTAGCAGATATCGCACCAACCATTCTGGACTTATTAAATATAGACATTCCATCTGAAATGAGCGGTAAATCTTTATTAAAAACTAAAACAACCATCAAGAATAATTAATTTTTTATAAATATAAAAGCCAACAATCACATATGAATATATCTAATTCATTTAATTATATAATTAATCTGCCACTTAGCAACCTAAATTCATTTAATGAGCAGACTTATCATTTGATTCCTCCTGAATGGAAGTGTCTACTTATGAGTGATGGATCATTTACTCAAAATTTAAACTCATTAACCGGGCAACAAATTATAACTTGTCCAACATATATAAAACACCAATACATAACAAAAAAAACAAAGATCAGGAGAGTATATTTACAAGATACTGCAAGACGCCATCTTGCATTTGCTCGATCTAACTGGATATTACAAATAAATAACACAATATACAAAGGGTTAAATAAAAATCAACCTATAGGAAAATCATTAATAAAAAAACAAGTAGATATATATAAAGATATACATGAAATATATTATGTATATTCTATATATTTAGAACATATATTTAATAGTAGAGAACCTATTTGGGGCAGAAAATACACTATATATCATGAGTGCAAACCTGTCACAACTATACAAGAATTTTTCTCTCCTCATATAATATCTTTTTTCTAATTTTAATTATTAATATGCTAAATTTTTTAAAAAAAAATAAGTTAAATAAGTTCCAAAGTATAATTAAAGAAATTCATAAAATAGACAATATATTACAAAATTACTCAAACACAGAACTAAAACAACAAACAACTAAACTGAAACAAAAATTATATCATAACCATGACTTAACAGAGATATTACCAGAATCTCTTGCAACAGCAAAAGAAGCTATAAAAAGATCTACAGGGATGACTTTATTTGATGTACAATTAATCGGTAGTATTGTATTGCATCAAGGAAAAATAGCAGAAATGAAAACAGGAGAAGGTAAAACTCTTGTTGCTATTACTACAGCATACCTTAATGCTTTGACTACTCAAGGTGTACATATAATTACAGTTAATGATTATCTTGCTAAACGCGATTCAGAAATGGCCCAAAAAATTTGTTCATATGTAGATTTGACAGTTGGATTAATAACACAATCAATGAGTTATGAAGAAAAAAAACAAGCATATAATTGTGATATTACATATATTACAAATAGTGAACTAGGATTTGATTATCTTAGAGATAATATGGCTGTAGATTTAAATCAAATAGTTCAAAGAGGTTTTAATTTTGCAATTATTGATGAAGTAGACTCTATCTTAATTGATGAAGCAAGAACGCCTCTGATTATATCTGGTCCTTTTGATATAGCAACAAATAAATATAAAAAATGCACTTCTATAGCTAATCTACTATACAAGACTTTAGACTATGAAATAGATGAAAAAACAAAAAATATCATTTTAACAGAAGAAGGTATTAGTAAATGTGAAAATATATTGAATATTGATAACCTGTATGACATCAATAACTCTTGGATACAATACTTGTTGAATGCTCTAAAAGCTAAGGAGCTGTTTTTAAAAAATCAACATTATATTATTAAAAATAGAGAAATTATTATCGTTGATGAATTTACAGGAAGAATTATGCAAGGAAGGAGATGGAGTGATGGATTGCATCAAGCTATCGAATCCAAAGAAAATGTTCCAATTCAACAAGAAAATAGAACCCTCGCATCAATTACATATCAGAATTTATTTCTATTATATAAAAAATTATCTGGTATGACTGGAACAGCCAAAACAGAAGAAACAGAATTAGATAAAATATATAATCTCGAAGTATTGGAAATACCTACAAATAAACCTTGCAGAAGACAAGACTTACCAGACTTAGTGTACAAAACAGAATATCAAAAATGGCAATCTATAGCAAATGAGTGTTCTGATATGTATCATATAGGTCGACCAACACTGATTGGAACAACTAATGTTGAAAAATCTGAATTATTAGCCAAAATATTGACAACATTAAAAGTGCCTTTTAACTTACTAAATGCAAAACCAGAAAACGTTTCAAGAGAAGCAGAAATTATCACACAAGCAGGAAGAAAAAAAACCATAACCATATCGACGAATATGGCTGGTAGAGGAACAGATATTATATTAGGTGGCAACCCAGAAGCTTTATCGAAGCTTACACTAAATCATTATTTACAATATAAGTTAGGATTAAAAGTAAAATATAGATATCTAGTGGATAGAATAGAAACTAAGATTGATACTATAATTAACAATCTTGTATTAAATATAAAAGAATTAGATATTTATAAAGATAATGATATAAATTTAGTGAAAATAAAAAATTACATCGAAAAAATAATTAATGATAAACATGTCAAATACAGTGCAGAAGACAATTTACAAAAAATTTATTTAAATATATTAAATGAGTATAAAAATATATGTTATGAAGAAAGACAAGAAGTTTTACAATTAGGAGGACTTTATGTAATAGGAACAGAAAGACATGAATCAAGAAGAATAGATAATCAATTAAGAGGTAGAGCGGGAAGACAAGGAGATATCGGTGCCTCGCGTTTTTTCCTCAGCTTACAAGATAATTTACTAAGAATTTTTGGTGGAGATAAAATATCTCAACTCATGGAAAACTTAAATATTGATGAAGATACTCCTATAGAATCTATTATCCTAAGCAAAAGTCTAGATTCGGCACAAAAAAAAGTAGAATCCTATTTTTACGATACGAGAAAACAATTATTTGAATATGATGAAGTGATCAATAACCAAAGGCAGGCAATATATGCAGAAAGAAAAAGGATATTACAATCTAACTTTACTAGAGACTGCATAATAGAATATGCTGAAAGCACTATAGATGAAATATTAATGGCATTTTATCAAGAAGATAATATAAAAAACAAAAATAATATTATAAAAAAGATATACAAATTACTAAATCTAACTGAAAACTTCAACTTAAATACTTGTAACAATATGAATTATAAACAAATTAAAGAATTTTTATACGAACAATTACGGATTAGTTATGATCTTAGAGAAAGTTATTTAGAGCAATTGAGACCTGGATTAATTAGGAAACTAGAAAAATACTATTTACTACAACAAATTGATATGGCATGGCAAGATCACTTAGATAAAATGAATATTCTAAGAGAATCTATTGGATGGAGGAGTTATGGTCAACAAGATCCTTTAATAGAATATAAAAACGAAGCTTTTTCGTTATTTATTAACATGGTTACATATATAAGACAAACTGTTACATACTTAACAATGCGCTCACGTTTAATTATTAATATCAATAACTAAAAACTTGACATAAGTGATAAAATTTATTAATGTATGGTATTATACAATAAAAAATATAAAAAAGTAATGACATAAATATGAATTATACCTAAATTAATAAAGCCCCCATCGTCTAGAGGCCTAGGACATCTCCCTTTCACGGAGGTAACGGGGATTCGAATTCCCCTGGGGGTATTTTTCATACTAAAAAAAGATGACACTTATATAATAGAATAAATTATCTTTTTGCAATCTCTTTATTAATAGAAAACTTTAATTCTTGACAAAATTCTCCTAAAGAATATAATATATTTTCTGATAATTTAGCGTCCATTTGATTAATCATAGCACTACCAACAACTATACCATCTATATTCCAATTGACAATTTGAGCTACTTGCTTAGAATTGCTAATACCAAAACCTAGTATAATTAATTTGCTTGTTTTACTCTTAATATCATCAGCTAAATACTTAATTTTAAAATTCATATCGTTCCTAATACCAGTAACCCCACAGCTACTAACTAAATAAATACATCCTGGTGATTTAGATAATATTAATTGAATTCTAGACTCTGAGCTAGTTGGAGAAATAAATAGTATTAACTCTATACTATATAAATCACATAATTCTATTATGTAATCAACTTCTTCTAGTGGTAAATCTGGAATAATTAGTCCTTTTGCACCAGCTTCAGAAATCTCACCAATGAATTTATCAACCCCTCTTACTAAAACAGGATTATAATAAGTGAATATAACTATAGGTGCCTTTAAATCAGGTATTACTGTTTTTAAGATATCTAATACTTGCTCGATATAAACTCCTTGCTTTAAAGCAACTCGAGAAGCTTCTTGAATAATAGGACCATCTGCTAAAGCATCAGAATAAGGCACACCTAATTCAATTATATCTGCTCCTCTTTTATCCAAAACTTTTAAAGCTTGTATACATATATTAATATTTGGATAACCTGCCGTAATAAATGGAACTAAAGCGCAAGACGAGTTTTTGTTACGTAAAAAGTCTGTGATCAGATTCATATTTTGATGGAGAAGAAATAAAAAATTAAAGTTGTAAAAATTGGGTTGCCCGGGATTCGAACCCGGAACTAATCGGTTAAAAGCCGAGTACTCTACCATTGAGTTAGCAACCCTCAATAATCATATATCAAATAAATAACATAGTGTCTGTATAATATCAAGTTTTTACAATCAATTATATAATTTAAAGAAAAAAAATTGTAATTTAATGACAAAAACATACCTACATGATAAATTTCTAAGTATTATACTAAATTGTAAAAGTTTAAGCAAACCTATTTCAATATTAATTGCTGTATCTGGTGGAAAAGATTCTTTATGCTTAATCAAATTAATAGAAGATTTTAATCATATTCATAATTATTTTTGCAATATACAATATATTTATATTGATCATCAATGGAGAGCTGATTCAAAACAAAATATTCAACACTTACTTAATTGTATAGACATAACAAACAATGATATATATATTTATCAAATACTTAAAGTAGATATGTCAGAATCAACTATAAGACAAATAAGATACCAAATCATACTTAAACATGCTATAGAATATAAAACACAACTTATCTTTACAGGACATAATCAAACAGATCAATTAGAAACATTTTTATTAAATTTAATCAGAGGCACAGGATTAGAAGGATTAAGCAGCTTACCATTTATACGACGAATAAAAAATAATATACAAATAATCAGGCCTCTAATTCATATAAGTACAGGAGATATATTGTGGTTTTGTCACAAATTCAATCTACCTGTATGGTCCGATAAAACAAATTATTATTACTCAAATTCCAGAAATCGTATAAGATATGAATTATTACCTTACTTAAAAGAATATTTTAGCCCCAAAATAGAATGTAATATTATCAATTTACTAAAATTATCATCTATAGAAAATGAATATATTAAGCAAAATGCAATAAAATTATATATTACTAGTCGACATTCGTATTATCTTGCTATTCGTTATAAAAATATAAAAAATCAACATTTAGCTTTGCAAAGAAGGGTAATTAATATATTCTTTTACTATAATTTCAATAAGTGTTTAGACAGTAATATTATAAATCAATTAATAGAGTCTATACATGCACAAAATCAAGAAAAAATAATTATAATATGGAAAGATTTAAAAATTAATGTATATAAAAATTGGATGTATGTTCAATAATTGCATTAAATGATATATCAATAAAGTTAATTTATTAAATAAATTAATCTATTTACTATACTTATAAATGAGTTGAATAAGATTTACTTATTAGCTAATACAATCTTTATAAAGGATAGTATAATAAATATAAAAGTTTAACATAATATACAAATTTAAAGGATAATCAAATTATGATTAACTGGCAAGTTATAGGCCAACTAACTTCACTAGCTATTATTGTATTCGTAGGACCAGCTGTAATTGTTTTATTATCATTACGTAAAGGTAACTTATAAAAACATATTGTTAAAACAAAAAATATTAAAATGATATGCAGACTAAGTTGATAATTTGTCTGCATACAAATCTGAAATACACAAACTAATTTAGATAACTTAACAAAATATTATTATTAATTTCTTGATTATTTCCAGCAAATTCACTATCTGGAGATAAAAACAACATACAATGACATTCTTTTCTTTCTCTCATAGGTACACATGGGCAATTCCAATATGAACTTAAAACCTCTTTAGACTTATCTTCATAATGACGGCAAGGACATAATGGAGAACCATAAGAGTCTCTATGCCTAGCTAAACCTTCTATAACTACAGCTGTCACACTAACATCAGAACAAAAAAATGTACCTGTTCTTTTAGCATATGCTTCCGAAAATTTACGCATAGCTTCTAAACTCTCAGGAAAAGATTTAATACCTGTATTTCTCATAAATCAAATTTATATATAGATAATAATTCATAATTCTTTACTATATTATAACAAGCTATTACAATTATATTGTGATCTATATATTAAATATATTAACACAGATAAAATATTAAATTTTGCAATATTTGCATTATAAAGTAAAACAAAAACAGTATTATTAGATTAGTGCAATAATAATTGAATAAACAAATATTATTGTCAATCAGTGATTAAAATCATTCATAATTTTGTTATTATCATATTTATATGACAGCATCTTATTTACCATCTATATTAGTACCTTTAGTTGGAATTATATTTCCTGGGATAAGCATGGCTTTACTTTTTCTGTATATTGAAGAAGAAAACATATCTTAGCTATATAATCAAATTCGATTATAAAATCTATAAGCCACCTTTAAATTTTAATGTAAAGGTGGCTTAACTATATTTATAATTTCAAAATCATAAAATCAATAGATAAACTTTATGTATTTAAAGCTACAATGAAGAACCGATACCAGAATAAGAACCGTAGATAAAAATACCTAAAACTGTAATTACAGCAATACCGCCAACTGTAGCAACCAACCATAAAGGAACCCTACCTGTACCTGCCATTTTTTCTATCCCTAATTATAATAAAATTAACTATACAAATATATTGATTAATTAAAAAAGTAACTTGAAAATAATACTGCAAGCACAAAAATCAATAGTAACCCCCAAAATAGAGAAGTACGATTTAATTCTACAGGTTCTTTATTTGGATTAGGACCACTCATATTATATCTCCCACTTTTATCTTTGAATAAATTGCATAGATGTAATAGCACCTAAAAAAAAGACTGTTGGTATAGCTATTCCATGTATAGCTAACCATCTAAAAGTAAAAATTGGATACGATATTGGTTGATTTGAATTCCCTCGTGTCATATATATTATCTTAATTCCTTATATTTCAATTAAATACCTTTAGTTAAATCTTCTAATTCTTGTTTAGCACTAAAACGATCGTTAACTAATGGAACTTGTTGACGATCTTGAGTAAAATACTCATTAGGCCTTGGAGTACCAAAAACATCATATGCTAAACCAGTACTAACAAATAACCAACCGGCAACAAATAATGATGGTATAGTTATACTATGAATAACCCAATAACGTATACTAGTAATAATATCAGAAAAAGGACGTTCTCCAGTTGATCCTCCTGACATAATAAATACCTCCTATAAATAAAAATACGGAAACTAGAATAATATAAAATAAACACTATCAATTATCAATATTGATATATTAATTAACCACCCAAATCAATTAATAATATACATACAGTATGATATTGTAATTTGTCAGTGCAAATTAAATTAAAAAGAAAATGCTAGTAAAGATAATAGATTTACTACCTAATTTTTTAATAGGTTTTATATTTTCATCGTTATAAATATATATATATTATACTAGCTCAATAAATAAATCCAAACAAAAGATAAAATATTCCTTCAATAAAATTATTATATATTTTTTAGCGCAGGCATTTTAAATTAAACCAAATACTAGTACCAACATTCAACTGACTTTGAACCATTACATCAATTTTGTATTTACCCAGTATATTTTTAACTATAGATAAACCTAAACCAGTTCCTTCCAAAGTATGAACATTATTTTCCACCCTTACAAATCGATCAAAAATAGCTTTCTGATCTTCCTCAGCAATACCAATTCCTTCATCAATAATTTCAACCCTAACTAAATTTTGAGTATTTATATCCAATGAAGAACTACAAGCATATATTAACTTACAAACCCTTAAAACAATTTTACTGTTATAAGGAGAAAACTTCAAAGCATTATTGAATAAGTTGGAAATTACTTGCAATATAGAGCTTTCATGTGCTAAGACGTAGTTAATATTCTTTTCTAATTCAATTATTAATTGAATATTATTTTTACTGGCTATAATTTGAGAAGTATTAACAACATTATTCAAAGTTTGGGTTAAATCTATATAATCTAATTTATAATCGTACTCAGATTCTAAAACAGACAAATCTAAAATATCATTAACTAATGAAGATAAACGCTTAGTCTCATTATTAGCAATAGTCAAAAAATTAATTTTTTCTTTTTCTTCCAAAGTTTGATTATAATCAATTAAAGTCTCAAGAAATGAACCTATGTTACATAAAGGTGTCCTTAATTCATGAGATATATTACCTATAAACTGATTTTTAGCTTCATTTAGTTTTGCTTCCTTACTTATATCTTGTATAATTATAACAACACCTGTTAAAACCTTTAATATTCTGTCCAATAAAGTTGTTAACAAAAAACGGCAAATTCTTCTTGAACTATAATCTAAATTAATATAAACTTCTTCTGTTTGTGACTTATTTGTACTTATATAACTTGATTCAACTAATTTATTTAATATTGGCAAGAGAGCTTCACTAACGTGAATAGGTAAATAATTACAAATATATACACCTGTTAAATCAATATTAAACCAATTAAAAATATCTTGTGCTGTTTTATTAACAAATAATATTCTAAGTTCAGCATCAACTAAAATAGTACCCTCTGCTACTATAGATACAATTGTCTCTAATTTATTTTTTTCAGATATGATTTTATCTACGTTTTTCTTTTCATAAGACTGTAATTTTTCAGCCATTTCATTAAAACTCACAAATAAAACACCTAATGTACCATTAGGAGGTAAATTCAGTTTTTGATGAAAATTCCCTGAAGCAATATTTTGAATCCCTAACAGTAGCTGTTTTTGAGGAACTGCAATTGCTAATGTATTAAATGTAACACCTATGAATAACATTAACCATACTAATACAAAAACAAAAATACTTAAATCTCTTATTAGTTTAGATGGAGAAAGTCTTGTATTTAAATCTATACCCAAATCTAAACTACCTAAAGTATGTCCTGATTTAGTTAAAGGAATAAGAATATCAATAATATCATTATTTAGCAGCTTACTAGAATTAATGAGAGGTATATTAAACAAAAACTCTTTATTTTCTAATTGTAATAAACTTTGATGCAACTGCAATATATTTTGAATTTTCGTATTATATATAGGTAGCCCTAACAATAAATCACCATATTGATCAAAAAATAAAATATATCTAATACTGGCTGTACTCAAATAGACCTTTTCAAGAAAATAAGCTATATCTTTTTGATTATTAATATCAGTTGAATCTATAATATTAGAAGCTAATAATAAACCTAAATCTTTACAAAAACGCCTTCCTGCAATTATTGAATCTTCTTGAAAAATAGTTAAAGACCAAAAAGTTAAACTACTCATAATAACAGAAATCATTAAGGTAACAAGAACTATAAAGCGATTAAAATTAATATCTAAATCAAATTTAGAGAATATTTGAGATATTTTATAATACATATGCTAAACTCATAAATAATATGCACTAATGATCCTATAAAGCCTTAATTGAACTTCCAAGTTTATTAAACATAATATAAGACAATAAAAAATCACAAATGAAAACACTTAGTAAAGATGTAACAACTGATAAAGTGGTAGACTGCCCCACTCCTTTTGCGCCACCAGTTGCGGTTAAACCCCAAAAACAACTAATTAGAGAAATAAGAAAACCAAATATAAACGTTTTAAATAAAGATTTAAATATATCTTGAATAAGTAAAGATGATAAAGAAGACGCAAAAAAAATTTCAGGATGTATATTATATATAGTAAAACAAACAAACGAACTACTAAACAAACTAGTAATAAAAGAAAAAATATTTAGACATGGTAACATTAAAATACAAGCTATAACTCTCGGAAAAACTAAATAAGTTAATGGATTTGCTTCTAGCATATAAAGTGCATTTAATTGTTCTGTTACACTCATAGTTGCTAACTCAGCTGTAAAGAATGATGCTATACGACCAACTATAATAACAGATGTTAATACAGGTGATAGTTCACGTATAAATGCAATAGTTAAAATAGAACCAACCAAACTTATAGCATTAATATACAAGAATTCTTTAACAATTTGTATTGTAAATACCATACCTATAAAAAAGGCTGTAATTAGAACTATATTCAATGAATCAGGACCAACTATTCTCATTTGTTCTAAAATATTGAAGTAACTATTATTGGATAATTGGTGCTTAAGCTTATTACTGATTATATAACACAAATAACTTCTTATATTATTAAACATAATCTAATTCAATTTTCTAAAAATAAGAATAATTTTAACAAAGTTAGCAAAGAATATATTTATTGTTAGAATTACTTTAGTATTTTATATTATTAGTTATATTAGTTGCATTTTTATCAAAAATATATTATGGTTCTTCTGAGAGGGCGGTTAGCTCAGTGGTAGAGCGCCTGCCTTACAAGCAGGTGGTCACTGGTTCAAGTCCAGTACCGCCCATCATTATAAAAGTCACTAAATAAAATTGGGCTCATCGTCTAATGGATTAGGACAGGGACCTTCTAAGTCTCTAATGTAGGTTCAAATCCTACTGAGCCTATTAATTTAATATACTGTTTACAACTTGCTGAACTTTATTACCTGAGTCAATAGTTTCTAAAGGATCTTTTCTTAATCGATGTCTCAAACATAATGTTATCACAGTTTTAATATCATTAATATCAACTTTAGTTCTCTCATTGTAAGCAGCAAAAGCTTTTGCTGCCCTATTTGTAACTATATCACCTCTCAGACCATCAACGTCTAAAGTTCCACAAACTTCTGATATCTTAACTCTTAAATCATAATCAATCGTTACATTTGACAATCTGTTTTGAGCTGCAACAATAGAAGATTTTAATTTATCTTGCTGTTCTTGAAATTCTTGTAAACATGTATAAGGATTACTATCAAATTTACTTCTTTGCTCTACTATTTTAACTCTTAATGATGGCTCTTTAACTGTACGAATCTCTGCATGCATGCCAAAACGATCCAATAACTGAGGCCTTAATTCTCCTTCTTCAGGATTTCCTGATCCCACCAAAACAAACCTAGCTGGATGTCTTATAGATATACCTTCTCTTTCAACTGTATTCCATCCAGAAGCTGCTGCATCTAATAAAATGTCAACTAAATGATCATCTAATAAATTGACCTCATCGACATAAAGAATACCTCTGTTAGCCTTTGCTAATAAACCTGGCTCAAAAGTTTTAATTCCTTCAGTTAAAGCTTTTTCAATATCTATCGTACCACAAACTCTATCTTCAGTTGCGCCTAAAGGTAGGTCTACCATAGGTACATCAATAAACCGAGTAGGCAAGTTATCACCCTTTGCTACTTGAGTTTTTACTATATCAGACATTAAGTCATAATCAGAAGGATGAGAATTAAATACATCATCTTGGACTACTTCAATTTTAGGCAATAAATCTGCTATAGCCCTAATAGTTGTAGATTTACCAGTACCACGATCACCCATAATCATTACTCCACCTATTTTAGGATCAATAACATTCAAAAGTAATGCTAATTTCATTTCTTCTTGACCTACAATAGCAGTAAAAGGAAAAACTGGACGTACTTTGTTTTTTAAAATACTCACAATAATAATATTAAACTCACACAGATATAATAATTAAACAAATATATTCAGCCAATACAAAAAATTAACTGTAAATAATAACTAAAATATTTATTATTGCAGATATACACAATAATAAAAGATGCGATATATACTATCACATCTATAACAATACAATATTAGCGGATATTTATTGATATAAATCTGTACCTAAACGAATTGCTAAAACAGCTGAAACTAATGCAAATAATAATGCAACAAAAATTTGACCGTCGCTAATCATATTAACTATACTCCTGAATTATTTATATTTATAACAATAATAATTTAATCTAATTCATATAATAATTTAATAATTAATATTAAATATAAATTTTGTAAAAAATTGCTATATAAATTCATAGAATTAATAGTAATATTTTGATACAATAAATATATAAATTATAAATACATATAACACATTAAATTTTTATTTGTAAAATAAATATACTGCTATATTTTATCTATCAAATAAATATAAAAATTATGAAGCCATACGTATTCTACCTGATATTGACCAATTTTGAATAGCAGATATATTCACTTGATCTGTAAATGCCAAAGGTACAAAATTATCAATTACATTAATAATATCTTGCGTAGAAAATTCTCGTTTTTCATAAAAAGCATTATACATCGCTTCTATAATAGCTTGCTCTATTTCAGCACCTGAAAATTTATCCGTAAGTTTACTTAAAAATTCAATGTCATACTTCGGCCAAGATAGAGGCCTAAATTTCATTAAATGTATTTTAAAAATTTTCTCCCTTTCTTCTAAATTTGGTAAATCTAAAAAAAATATTTCATCAAAACGTCCCTTCCTTAATAATTCAGAAGGTAAAGATAAGACTTGATTAGCTGTTGCAATAACAAATATTGGTTTATCTTTCTCAGCTAACCATGTTAGCAAAGTACCTAAAACACGACTCGTAGTTCCACTATCCATATAATTATTCAAACGAGTAAAACACTTGTCTATTTCATCTATCCATAGTATACATGGAGAAGACTGCTCCGCTGTTTTTATCATACGACGCATTCTTTCTTCTGACTTTCCAACAATACCAGCAAAAATTTTACCCATATCTAATTTTAATAATGGTAATTTCCACTGACCAGATATAGCCTTAGCTATTAAAGATTTACCCGTTCCTTGTATACCTACTAACAAAACACCTCTAGGCGCTATTAACCCATAATCTTGAGCCTGCTTGGAAAAAGCTATGGAGCGCTTATTTAACCAATCTTTTAATAAAATCAAACCGCCTACATCTTTAAAACTATCATCTACTTGATAAAATTCAAGTATATCTGTTTGCTCAATTAATTGCTGCTTCTCATTTAAGATATTCTTCATTAAATTATTTACGGATGAATTGGAAAACAATAATTTAGCTATAGATATTCTTATCTTATCAATAGAAAAACCTCTATACGCCAATATCAAATCATAAAAATATTCAGAATAAAAAGAAGAGCTAATATTCATAATATTAAATAAACGATGTAACTCTATATTAATTTCATCATCATTAGGCAAAGGAAATTCTAAAACAGTCACAAAATCTTTTAATAAACCAGGAACTTGAATTTCAGAAGCAGAAATGATTATAGATGAATTAGCTTGTTTAAGAAAACGACTTATATTTTTTATTTTGCGAATAATGCTAATATCATTAATAAAAGCATGAAAATCTTTCAGAAAAAAAATTGTAGATGTAGGAAAATTTAATTGTTCAATAAACTCAATAGCCTGAAGAGGATTTCTTAAAGCTCTATTTAAATAATTAGGATTATTATAGTAGCCATCAATAAAATTCCAAGAATATATAGATTTTTTTATATTTTGCTGAATCATAAGATTCATATTATACTCTAAACGTTCTTCTTCAGAACTAAGAATATAAATCAATATATTCTGCGTAGATAATAATAACTTCAAATCATTTTCAAAAGACATATAATATAAAAATTAAATTGTAACATATCAAATTATCAAGTAATTAAAATATATACGCAATTCAACAAAATAGCAACTATATCTGTAACTACAAAGCTATTTTCTTTCTTTTTTTTCTTCTTCTACAATTAAGAATCTTGCGACCGCTGGATTTACTCATACGAGCCCTAAAACCAGATTTTTTAATACGCTTAAGATTAGTACCGTTACTAAAACCTTTACTCATATCCAAAATTTTTATAAGTTAATAATATACTATTATATACATTTATTTAAAGTAATAACATGAATTATACATAAATAATATAAGTATTGTATAGTAAATATTCAATTTTAAAAAGTAATTTTAATTATGTTTGAAGTATACCTTATGCTAATAACCTGTTTTTTATTACCTATTTGCTACTTGATTACAAACAGTCTTAAGTACATATATAATCAAATCGAAATTCTAAAAAGTATACAAAAAACAAAGAACAAAAAAAACATAGATCATAAGAAAATTATATATGCAGCAAATGTGTACATGAATAGAAAACAATGGATTGACTGTATTACAATGTTAGAATTTTATATAAATCAAATTACAGTAAATGAAGTAAAAATTAAAGCACAATATTATAACTACATCGGATTATGCTACCAGTCTGCATACATTTATAAAATAGCGCAAAAATATTACCTCAAAGCCTATAATAAATTACCTTTGGAAAAAGAAATTTTAAAAAATTTAGCTAATATTTATAAAATTTCTGGAGATATAGAAAACGCCCAGAAAATAGATCAGAAACTGATTTTATTAAACAAACATCAAAACGTCTAAAAACAATAAGATGGAAAAGTAGAGACTAAAATAATCGGGATAGCAGGACTTGAACCTGCGACATCCTGCTCCCAAAGCAGGCGCGCTACCAAACTGCGCTATATCCCGCTTAGTAGTAATTTATATTTTATCACTGGTTGTATAATCTTGTCTAATAGAATTTATAAAAATTGCCATTTTTACACTCAATCATAACAAGAAATATATTATATAATTTATAATGGGTACCAAAACATGCCTTTAACACCATCTGGGTCAGTAATAAAACCTAAGTGTTTATAAAAACTTACTACCTGTGGATCTGCAAACAAAGTAATGGTACTAATATCATTATATCTCAACTGCTTAATTATTTGATCCATTAAAATTTTACCCAAACCTTGACCTTGAAATTCAGGATGTATTACAACATCCCAAATAGTTGCATTAAAAGATGTATCTGACGTGGCTCTTGCAAAACCTATTAAAAATTTTTTTCTATTCTTTTCATAAAATAAAGAGGCAGTTAAAAAGCTATTATCTATAGCTGTCTTTACTTTTTGCAATGGTCTACGCACCCATCCAACTGAATCACATAATTTTTCTAAATCATATAAATTTACATAACTATTTAAACTCAAATAAACATTTATAATTGTACCTCTAGTCTCTAAATGTTTAACTAATAGAACCCTCTCTATTGACTCATGTTTTTTAAGCTGATTATTTAAATTAGATAAATTAGAAGCAAGAATATTATGATGTTTAAAAAAAAATTTCCAAAAAGCCATTGATTTACTACTATTAATAAGATCCTATATTAACTAATATATATAAAAGAGTTTGATACTTTCAATAAATGTTACTACATAAACAAAAAAATGATAATATCTATTATTCTTATATAATATAACTAATTTCATCTTTTTAATTAGCTTGTAACTTTTTGTCATATTCAAATATTCAATTAATACATTGAAAGGAGATAGTTTGTGAAAAAAATATTTACTCTTTTTTGCATGATCATACTTTGTATATACATGAATCCTATAAACTCATTAGCAGACACAGCTGGACTAATTAAATGTGGAGAATCAACTGCATTTACAAAAAGACTCAATAATAGTGTTAAAAAACTAGAAGCACGCTTAGCAAAATATGATTCAAATACTCCACCTGCCATAGCCTTACAAAAACAAATAGAAAAAACAAAATTAAGATTTGATAAGTATGCCAAATCAGGGATTTTATGTGGAACAGATGGATTACCACACTTAATCACAGATGGTAGATGGAATCATGCAGGCGAATTCATGATTCCAGGAATTGTATTTCTATACATTACAGGATGGATCGGATGGGTTGGAAGAGGATACTTGCAAGATATATCACAAACTACTAAGCCAACAGAAAAAGAGATTATTTTAGATGTACCACTAGCACTTAAATATTGTTTATCAGGCTTTATTTGGCCTTTAGCAGCTATAAAAGAACTGACAAGTGGCGAGTTGATTGCACAAAATCAAGACATACCTATTTCACCACGCTAAAATTAATAATCTATATAAATAATAAGGTGTAAAAATTTATATGAATGATAATTTATTAAAGTATTTATCAACTATTCCTGTAGTAGGTGCTATTTGGTTAACATTTACTGCGGGTTTTATAATAGAAATTAATCGTTTTTTTCCTGACATATTATCATTATCATTGTAAATTATAATATATTATATAAAACTAAACTTAGTTATATGCTAGTTAAAAAACAACAAGCTTTATATTCTATAAGCTTGTTTTTTTTTAAAAAAAAACATCTGTTGATATAATTAATATAAAAAACATTAACTTTAAATTTTATATTAATTAAATATGAGTTTAGTTAGCCAAATTATTTTAAATGCAGACAATGAATTAAGATATCCTACTATTGGAGAATTACAGTCAATTAATAATTATTTAAAAACGGGAGAAATACGTATTTGTATTAGTATTAAAATAAGAGATAAAGAAAAAGAAATTATACAACAAGCCAGTAAATCCATTTTTCAGATTCATCCAGAATACATAGCTCCTGGAGGTAACGCAGAAGGATCTAGAAAAAGATCCTTATGCTTGCGAGACTACGGATGGTATTTACGTCTAGTAACCTATGGTGTTCTAACTGGAGATAAAAACTCAATTGAAAAAATAGGATTAATTGGAGTAAGAGAAATGTATAGCTCATTAGGCGTACCTATCATAGGTATGATAGATGCGATAAATTGCTTAAAAGAAGCAACTATTAAAACTTTACAAGAAGATGAGGTAATGATTATAGAACCTTACTTTAATTTCATCATACAAGGTATGTCATAAAACTTACTAAAATTACACTAATATAGTAAATATAATGTAACAGTTGCTTGCTTATTCGTGTAATGTTATAATCTTAATTATACTCGGAAAATACATTATTAATAGCTCAAACTTGTCAGGACTGGAAAGTAGCAGCAATTCAGCTCAATTACATAAGGTGTTTTCCGGGTTTTATTGTTTTATAGTAATATCAAAGTTCATATAATACACTTACCAATCATTAATAAATAAACAGATAATATCTATAATATTCAATATTTCAATATCGATATTAATCATTATAATTCAATAGAATTTGAAAACGACATGAAATCATCAATCATGCAAGGAGCCCGAATTATTTCTGTAGGCTCTGCTGTTCCAGATCTATGTATCAACAATAAAGATATTAGCAAAATCGTCGAAACTTCAGATGAATGGATAGTAACTAGAACAGGTATCAAAGAAAGACGAGTGTTAACAGGTTCAAATAAATCAGTAGTGGATCTTGCTTACTGTGCTGGAATGAAAGCATTAAATAAAATTCATATGGACCCTTTAGAAATAGATCTCATTATATTAGCAACATCAAGTCCTAATGATCTTTTTGGTAGTGCAAGTCAAGTGCAAGCAAAAATTGGAGCTAAAAAAGCAGTCGCATTTGACCTAACTGCAGCATGTTCAGGATTTGTATTAGCTATTGTAACAGCTACACAATTCATACAAAATGGTAGTTACAAAAATATTCTTATAATTGGAGCAGATGTTTTATCAAAATGGATCGATTGGTCAGACCGTAAAACCTGTATACTATTTGGTGATGGAGCTGGAGCAGCTATTATACAAGCATGCTCTGAAGAGGATAATGCCATTTTAGGGTTTCAACTAAACACAGATGGAAAGCAGTCTGACGAACTATCAATTATATACAAAGAAGATATTTCTCCTCTCAATACTTTTAAACTTTTTCAAGGTCAATTTCAATATATTTCAATGAATGGCAAAGAAGTGTATAAATTTGCTGTATCAAAAGTTCCGGCTAGTATTACCAAATGTCTTAATTCTCTACATCTCTCAACAAGAGACATTAATTGGCTTTTATTGCACCAAGCCAACAAAAGAATTTTAAAAGCTGTAGCAGATAGATTATCTATTGATACCTCTAAAATAATTTCAAATCTAAGCAAGTACGGCAATACTTCAGCTGCATCAATACCATTAGCGCTTGATGAAGCATTACAAAATAATAAAATTACGAAAGATGATATTATAGTGATTTCTGGTTTCGGCGCAGGACTAACTTGGGGTACAGTTGTAATTAAATGGAAATGTTAATAGAAAACACAAAAAGTTAAATATTTGAATAACCTATATTACAATATAGGAACAATCTACAAGATTCCAATTAAATAATAAAATAACTCCATATTTTATTTATTTAATTTATAAATTCATTTTTCAGACATTATTAATAAAGGATAATTCGTAATGACATCATCATTATCTAGTTTTTTCAACAGTTTAATCTTAGGTGCTCTAATTGTTGTATTACCTATTACACTAGCACTTTTATTTGTTAGTCAGAAAGATAAAACCTTAAGAAGTTAAGTATTTGATCTTATCTTAATCAATTCATTTATTAAATAGGAAAAACAAATTTATTCAGATTACTACTATCTATAATTATGTTTTTTCTTATAGTATTAAATATCATATATTAATAACTAATCTAATTATAAAAATTTCTAAATCATTTTATTTCATATGTCTTTATCAGAATGGTTAAATATTAAACGTAACACATCTCTAAAAACCAATACAAAAGAAACAAATTTACAAGTTCCCGAAGGTTTATGGATTAAATGTAATAAATGCAGTTTACTTATGTATTATAAAGCTTTAGAAAAAAATTTTAAAACATGTCCTAAATGTGAACATCATTTTCCAACTACAAGTCAAGATAGAATACAAAAACTTATTGACAAAAACACATGGAAACCTATTAATAAACACTTAACTTCAACAGATCCGCTTGGTTTTTCTGATAGAAAATTATATAGTAAACGATTACTAGACATGAAAATACAGACTGGCTTGTTTGACGCTGTACAAACAGGTTTAGGTAATGTTTTTGGTATACCTATTGCTCTAGGAATCATGGATTTTCGATTTATGGGAGGAAGTATGGGATCTGTAGTAGGGGAAAAACTTACTAGATTAATTGAAAAAGCAACAAACAAGAAAATAGCTGTTGTAATTGTGTGCGCTTCAGGAGGAGCAAGAATGCAAGAGGGTATGCTAAGTCTAATGCAAATGGCAAAGATTTCTTCAGCTTTACAAAAACACAAGCAGCAAAAGCTCCCTTACTTTCCAATTCTCACCTCTCCAACTACAGGAGGTGTAACAGCCAGTTTTGCTATGTTAGGGGATTTAATTATTGCAGAACCAAATGCATTAATAGCCTTTGCTGGAAGAAGAGTTATAGAGCAAACAATAAAAGAAGATCTACCAGATAACTTCCAAACATCGGAATATTTATTCAAACATGGATTTATAGACTTAATAATATCAAGAAAAGAATTAAAAAATAAACTTTATCAGATTTTATCTTTCTATTATAGTTTCTAAAAAGGGTTTTATAATTTACTATATTTGAAACTCATCATAAAAGTTGAAAAATCAAATTAGTATTGCATTATATTGTAATTAGGTCATTTATTTTATAAAGTAAAATTACTAATTACAGTAAAATAAAATTTAATAAATTAATAAATAGTAATTAAAGTATTATATAATATATAAACTATTTGTTTAATTCAAGGATAATATAAATCTTATGATATCAAACACTAAAATTCAGCTAAGTTTATTTGCTGTTATAATTATTTTTGAGACTTTGCTAAATCAGGTTTATGCTATAGAGCTAGATGAAGCTACAAGAACAGTAACTTTAGAAGAGTCCGGAAAAACTATTATATTAACTCCAGAACAAGTCAAAAGAGGTAAGCGCCTTTTCAACAATTCATGCGCCCAGTGTCATAATGGTGGAATTACAAAGACAAACCCTAATATAGGCTTAGATCCTGAATCATTAAGTGGAGCCACGCCTGTAAGAGATAATATTCGTAACTTAATAGATTATATGAAGGAACCAACAAGTTACGATGGAGTTAGTTCTATTGCTGAATTACATCCAAGTATAAAAAGTGCAGAAATTTTTCCAAAGATGCGCAACTTAACAGATGAAGATCTTTTTGCAATTGCGGGTCATATTCTAATTCAGCCTAAAATTGCAGCAGAAAAATGGGGAGGAGGAAAAATATATTATTAAGAAATCAGATAAAAATGAAATTAAAATAAAAATTAAAGTATTATTTATCTTATATACGCTTACATCATAAAAAATCAAATATAATGTATAGTAAGATTTCATTTACTTTATCATTCTAAGGATATATAATTTATGAGATGGCTATTCACTTTTTTTATTATTTGGAATATTTTTACAAGTAATCTTCAAACAACTTTTGCAGCAGATTTAGATGCTGGAGAACAAATTTTTTCAGCGAATTGTGCAGCTTGTCATGCAAATGGGAATAACGCAATTATGCCAGATAAAACATTAAAAGGTGATGCTTTATCAGAAAACGGTATGAATAGCATAGAAGCAATTACTAATCAAGTAAAAAATGGTAAAAATGCTATGCCTGCGTTTGGTGGACGCTTGGCAGATGAAGACATAGAGAATGTCGCTAACTATGTTTTAAGTAAGTCAGAAAACGGATGGTAAAACAGGCAAATTATTAGCTTACTTGTAAACTTAAGTACTATATAAAATACTCAATAAAATAGATGGTTCATATTATTTAATATAGCTGTCTATTCTTCTATATTAAGAAAATTTATATATATATTTCAAGATTTAATCAATGACATACAATCGATATCCAGCAATTCTTATGTTAAAAGATGGTAAAATTTATAAAGGTTGGACTTTCATTAATTCTACTATATCTTTTGGAGAAGTTGTATTTAATACGGGCATGACAGGGTATCAGGAAATAATTACAGATCCAAGCTACGCAGAACAAATAATAACTTTTACTTATCCAGAAATTGGTAATACAGGTATCAATTATAACGATAATGAATCAAATAAAATTCATATAAAAGGGATAGTAGTCAAAAATCTTTGTTTTTCACCAAATAACTGGAGACAGCAAGAATCTTTCATAAGTTATATCATAACAAATAACATACCTCACATTTTTGGCATAGATACGAGAGCATTAACTAAGCACTTAAGAAAAACTGGTTCTATGAATGGATGTATATCAAGCCAGTATTTAAATCCTGATTTACTGTCGTTAAAACTTAAAGATGTACCTCGAATAGAAGGCAATGACTTAGTAAAACAAGTTACTACTAGCAAAAGCTACGAATTTAAAGACTATACCCATAAATATTTTTCATATTTACAATATAAAACAGACAAAACGTATGGATATGGTTTAAAAATCATTGTAATAGATTTTGGGGTTAAGCATAACATTTTGTCTAGATTAGATAATTATGGTTGCTCTACATATATATTACCTGCAACAACTTCATACACAGAAATTCAATCATATAATCCAGATGGTATTGTATTATCTAATGGCCCTGGAGATCCATCAGCTATAAAATATGCAATAAGAACTATAAAGAAAATTATAACTTATACTAATATACCTATATTTGGTATATGTATGGGACACCAAATAATAAGCTTGGCTTTAGAGGCAAAAACATTTAAGCTAAAATTTGGTCATAGAGGACTAAATCATCCTTCAGGCATTAAACAAAGGGCAGAAGTTACAAGTCAAAATCATGGTTTTGCCGTAACCAAAGAGTCTTTAAATAATAAAACGATAAATATTACCCACTTTAATCTAAATGATTCTACTGTAGCAGCTATATTTCATAGTAAAAAACCAATATTTTCAGTGCAATACCATCCTGAAGCTAGCCCAGGACCACATGATTCAGACTATTTATTTAAATATTTTATTAGTTTAACTAAACAATTCAAACAATATAATAATTACAAAAGTTCATCATCAAGCCAAATACTATGATTAAATAATGCTGCTATCACTTGCACACCTCTCAATTGATTAAATAAAGGTAAATGTCCATCAGGTGCATTAATACTCCAAATAAATTCACTTGGATATCTAAGTGGAATGCCGTTTTTATTCCACCCTATATGCAGCCAAAATTTTTCCCAATTACAATTATTGGATAACCAAATTTTTCGCTGTATTGAAAAGCCAAATTTATTTCTAGAATAGATTCTCCATAATTTATCCAATACATATAAATCTTCAGACGGAAGAGAAAAAATATCAGTAAAATATAACCAGTTACGCTTTTCTTTTTGGTCTAAATGAGCTAATGAACAAAGATAAAATTGAGTAAGCTTATCTGCTTGTTGAAAATCATGCCTAATTAACAAATCTTGCAAAGGCTGATAATTAAACTTCAAGGAAGATTTCAAGTTTATAAGACCGAAAGAGAAATAAGAATTTAATCTTTTTTTTATTTCATCAATACTATTGAAATATAAAAACTCAAAGATTAAACCATCTAAAAATTCAGCATTTTGCTTTTTGAGTATACATCTATTAACTAACAAGTTCAATAGAGCTTCTTGACCGACTTTACCGGATTTTATGGTATGCTCAATAATTTTTAATTGTTGTAACTTATCAGCACTAATATCTAAAAACGCCACCTCTTCTGAAACAATGGAATTATAATTAAGATCTTTCATAACTAAATTATACTAATACAGATTACAAGATTCACAGGAATATAATATATCATTTACATATTTTATAGCTATTTTTCCAAATTATCTATTGCTAAAATTATAATACGAATAAAAAACATTATTCCATTTCCTAATATATTTATAAATATATATAATACAAGTCTTACTAAAACAAGCAAAAATTTTTCACATTTAGGAATTATGAAATCCTGTAGCTCTATTAAAGTAATCATTATCAGTTGTAAATATGATAGTTGAATAAAATCTTCTAATCTATAAGCATAAATGTATCTTGCAACTAAACCTTTATGACTAATTAAACATACCTTATATCGATTACTATAAATATATTTAGGTTGAATAAAATATAAATATAATAAATTTTGGTAAAATAAGTTATTGCGAAAAGAAGCTAAAGATCTAATAGAAACATACGATCTATTACATAATTTATTTTTTTTCAAAAATGTAATTATATTAGATAATGATTTTAAATTCTCTAATATCATAAAAACAGCCAAATTACTAATCTGTATCATTACATTTTCTAACAAAATTTCTACATGCTTTATTGGTGTATGTTTTTGATCAAATGCAAAAATATAATTATTTATATACATAGAACCAAAAATTAAATACGTTAACAAATTTTCTAATAGCCACTTATACTCTAATAACGTAAATTGTAAATAAGCATATTTTTTACTTTGTATAAGAATAATAGAAGAGCTGTCAACAGAACATTCTATCAAAAAATGAGCTACTACTTTTTGAATTAAATCATAAAAAATTTTATCTTTTAATATTTGAATACTGTGAAGACTTACATTTAACTCTACTAAATCTAAAACCAATATTTCTAACTCTACTAAAACAATGGAAAACAATTTATGCTTTATAGAATTACTTAGTATATCAGTATATAGATAATCTTTTGTATGATTAGATAAATTTTTAGAAAATTTTTGCTTTATATGGGCAAACAAATAAGCTACTTTATGATTAAGATATATTCCTTGCTTATAAGGCCAATAATTTACCATATATATTTCAATTTATTAATATTTAATAAAAGCTTATAGAATAAATATACTAATAAAAATATAAACCATTTATTTATTTTATAATTTGCTCATCTAAGAACTGAATCATAAAAATATTTATTACTATTAAGATATTATATCAATAATAATGATATAGTGACTTATAAAGCGATAAACCAAATTATAGAATAAACACAAAATATATGCCTAAATACTATTTTGCAATTGCAAGCAGAAACTTTTTAATGAATGAGGAACCAATTGAAGAAGTTTTAAGAGAGAGAACTAACTACTATGAAAACATCAAAAAAGAAATAGACTTTTGGTTTATCACAAATCCAGACCTATTAAAATCATTCAATTTAATATGTACACAAGCAAAGTTAATAGAAGATTATGCTGCTATTATTTCACTAGATGCAAAATTTATTCAATGGTTAAAATTAAGAATTGGATTTGTATCAATAGGCAAATTTCAGTCCAATTATATTTTTTCACAAAATGTTAATTATCAATAAAGATTGTTTATGCAACAGGTGTAACAAATAAAGTTAAAATCTCTTTACTAAATGTTTCAGCTGCCTTCGATTTATAACGATTTGGATTAATAATTATTGATAACATACGTTTAATAGTAACATTTTCTATTTTAGCCCAATGTAGGATACCCAGCTCTAGCTCTTTTGCAATTGCAGATACAGAAACAAATGCAGCTCCTAATCCAGATTGTACTGCATTTTTAATAGCTTCTATAGAATTCAATTCCATTTCTATCTTAAACCTACTGCTATCAATATCATGTTGAATCAAAATCTTATCAATTACTTTACGTATAGTAGATTGCGTATCAAGAGCAATAAATCTCAATCTATACAAATCTTCCTTTTGAATATCTGGTAATTTAGAAAAGATATGAGATGTAGGCAAAATAAGAGCTAACTCATCTTCTGCATATGAAGTTACTTGTAAAGTATCTTTCAGTTCACTTGGAACCTCTCCACCAATTACTGCTAAATCAACTTGACCATTAGCAACACTCCAAGAAATTAAACGAGTAGAATGTACTTGTAATTGAACATTAACTTGTGGATATCTCTGCCTAAATAAACCTATTAATCTAGGCATTAAATAAGTTCCCGTAGTTTGACTAGCACCAATAACTAAAGTTCCTCCTTGTAAATTTTGAACATCTTCTAATGCCCTGCAAGTTTCCTCACACAAAGCTAAAATTCTACCACCGTATCTTAACAACAAATTACCCGCTTCTGTTAAAGTTGCTTTTTTATTACTTCTTTCAAACAAAGGTATATTCAATTGTTTTTCTAAATTTTGAATTTGAAGGCTAATCGCTGGCTGAGATACATATAAACTATCTGCCGCACGCTTAAAACTACCTTCTTTTATAATAGCTTTTAATATTCTTAATTGGTCCAAAGTAAACGGCAAATCCCTCATATGAAAATAATAAATAAATACATCTTTATTATATTATGCAAATATAATAATATTAAAAAGTTTAATACAATTTTTATTTATTAGAGAAGAAATTTGATGCATAAAAATATAATATTAATCAAGTATAATTATAACATAATAATTCCTTTATCATCACTCTTATAAAAGTATAATATAATTATATAAAAACTTAAGGAACGTAAGTATGGATATAAGACTTTTAATTGTGCTACTGCCTGTCTTAGCAGCTGCTTCTTGGGCTTTATATAATATTGGTAGGGTAGCTTTACAGCAATTTCGTAGTATGTAAAGTGTAGTTTGTACTATCTTAAACATAAATAAACCAAAAGGAATCATATAATGATTATACATGATTCCTTAAAAACTAAAAAATCATAAAAAAAATATCTCATATTTATATAAAAAATATGAATATAATAAATAGATATATAATATAAAATACAACAACTATTAGAATTAATAAAATATTTTATGGCTGTACCTAAAAAACGCACTTCAAAATCTAAATGCAAATCACGCAAAGCAACATGGAAAAATAAAGCTTATGATGCTTATAAAAAATCTATGTCATTAGGAAAATCAGTAATTACAGGTAAATCAAACAGTTTTATATATATACAAAAAGAACAAGAGAATAATTAATAATATAAATCATTATACTGAGATAATAACTGAAATACTATTTAAAACTAAATAATAAAGTATCAATGAAAGTTATCCGTTTAAATAGTAATGATTTATTACTAGAAAACACTAAAGCCTGCTTGTATTGTAAATTAAAAAACTTGAAAACAATTTGGCTTTTTAATTGTTGCGAAGGTTGTCAACATTATTTAATGAAGCAAAAAATCAAAATAAGCCAAGTATCTAAAATCATTATTACGGAAATGACAATATGTAATATATCCGGACTACCAGGATTACTATCTAGTTTAAGTCTAAGCAATAAAAAAAACGCTGTACATATATACGGTCCAACGAATTTAGCTAAATATCTAGAACTTACAAAAAAATATTCAAAAACTAGTTTTAGATACAATTTATATTTTCATCAATTAAAAACAAATTACATTATACAAGATGATCAATACCAAATATATTGTTTAAAAAAGCTTGCATGTTTTGAATTTATTATTACAATCCCCGACAATAAAGGTAGATTTAAATTAAAATATGCCAAACAATGGAATATAGAAATAGGTCCTTTATATGGTAAAATAAAAAAAGGACATAACTTTATTTTACCGGATGGTATATCAATAAATAGTAATCATTTCGTTGAACGACAAGAACAAAAGAATCAAGTATCATTTTCATTAAGCAATAATCTATCAAAAATTCACCAACTTAAATATTCGAAAACATTAATTATTAAAACCTAAATTTAAAAGCTGATTTATTTGTTACTATTTTGCATTTGGGTTATTATATTATTAAACATTATTAAATTAAAAAGCTATTCACTTATGGTATATGCAATTATAGAAGCAGATGGTAAACAAATTTGGATAGAGCCTGGTAAATATTATGATTTAAATTATATTCCAGGAGAACCAGGAGACTATATACAATTTAACAAAGTTTTAGTTCTTAAGCAGGATAACTATATCTATTTAGGAGAACCTTGTGTAAAATCTGTCCTTATAAAAGCAAAAATTATAAAGCATTTAAAAGGTAAAAAGATCATTGTTTTTAAAACAAAACCTAAAAAAAACTCTAGAAAGAAAAAAGGGTATAGGCAAAAGCTTACAAGATTATTAATCGAAGGATTTTTACAATAATCCATCAAATTATAAAAATTATCTCTATAGAATTTATAATCGTATATTATATACTAAATCTATAAATATAAAATATGGCACATAAAAAAGGTAGTGGAAGCACAAAAAACGGTCGCGATTCTCAGTCACAAAGGCTAGGAATCAAAAAATATGGAGGACAATTAGTAACTGTGGGAAATATTATTGTTCGACAAAGAGGAAGCCGATTTAAGCCTGGACTTAATGTAAAATTAGCTAAAGATTATACTTTATTCGCATTGGCCGATGGAAAAATTATATTTAAAAAAAACAAAAAAAATCAAACAACGATTAGTATTATAACAAAAAAAATAGAATTATAATATATAAATTAACATAGTTAATAAAATAAGAATTTTTACCAATATAATTATGATAAATCAAACCTATATACTTTTGGTATAACGATGTTGTAAGAATGATAAAAAAAATAGTTATTTCTCACTACAATAATTTAGCAGCTATAGTAGAAAATAATAAAATTCAAGAAATTATTACAGTTAGTAATTTATATCAAGTAAATGATATATATATAGGTACTGTAGAAAAAATTTTTTCTAGTATCAATGCTGCGTTTATAAAGTTAAACAAATCTGGAAAAAGTGGCTTCATACATATAAATGATGTAAAGCCTCTGAAAAAAGGAAAGCACATTAAAAACATAGAAGAAATTTTATCTATAAATCAAATTATTTTAGTACAAATTACAAAAGAACCAACTATATACAAAGGACCTAGATTAACAGCTAATATACACTTACATGGAAAATATCTTGTATTAATGCCTTTTTGTAATACTATTTGTATATCACATAAAATTTATGATTATAACGAACGTACATATCTTCATTCATTAGCTATTTTACTTAAGCCTGGTAAAATGGGTTTACTAATTAAATCATCTGCTCAAGGAATTCAAGAGGATATTATACTGAATGATTTAGATCATTTAAAAAAACAATGGAATTTTATTGAAAAAGCAATCATAAATCATTCTTCACCATTACTATTATATAAAGATGAAGACTTAATTAAAAAAATTATTAGAGATTTTTATGACGACAACATCACAAAAATAATAATTGACTCTAAAGAAGGGCTAAACCGATTAAACTATTACCTTTATAAATGGAATTGTATATCAACATCAACTGATCAGAACACAAGCTTACAATTATACAATCAACAAAAATGCATATTAGATCAATTTCATATAAAACATGCTATAAATAATGCGCTTAAGCCAAAAGTTAAATTACCTTATGGAGGGCATATTATTATTGAAAGTAACGAAGCGCTAACAGTAATTGATGTGAATTCTGGATCATTCAATAAATCAGGCAATTCTAAAGAAGCTATTTTAAAAACAAATTTTTATGCAGCCATTGAAATAGCTCACCAATTAAAAATAAGAAACATCAATGGGGTTGTAATTATTGATTTTATTGATATGTCTTCACAAGGAGATCAATTGCAATTATTAGAACATTTTAGCAAATTATTAAAATTAGATAATGCTAAGCCACAAATAGTACAATTATCAGAGTTAGGTTTAGTTGAACTGACTAGAAGAAGAAGAGGAAAAAGCTTACAGGAACTATTTATGAATGACAAAAATTTTCGTATCAATTCAACCGATAGAAAATTTGTTAAATTTATTAACAACAATACAGAAGATAGTAGAAGATATTATGATAAACTAAAAACTTATAAAAATATTCAATATTTATTTTTTAACAAAAAATTTAAAAAACATTTAGTATTAAAAAAGAAATATTTTAGGCCAGGTAAAATATTTATAAACCAATACTTTGATTATATAGATAACATAAACCCTATTCAATTATTGCATCCTAAAGCTAATTATATTATTCCTTTACAACTATATTGTAAGTTAGTAGGCAACAGATTAAAAGTTATTTAAAATACAAAAAGTAATTACTTTTTGTATTTTATTAATTTAACTTATTGTAAAACAAGATCAAGATGAATTACATTGAACTCACTAAACATTAATAGATGGAGCAACTAAAGATACTGGTAAAGAATTACTAGAAGCTAAATCTAGAGGGAAATTGTGAGCGTTACGTTCATGCATTACTTCCATACCTAAGTTAGCTCTGTTAAGAATATCTGCCCAAGTATTGATCACACGTCCTTGACTATCAACAACTGATTGGTTAAAGTTAAAACCATTTAAGTTGAAAGCCATAGTACTTACAGACATTGCTGTAAACCAAATTCCTACAACAGGCCATAATCCTAAGAAGAAGTGTAATGAACGCGAGTTATTAAAACTTGCATATTGGAAGATCAAACGGCCGAAGTAACCATGAGCTGCAACAATATTATATGTTTCTTCTTCCTGACCAAATTTGTAACCATTATTCGCAGATTCGTTCTCAGTTGTTTCACGAATTAAGCTAGAAGTTACTAAAGAACCATGCATAGCACTAAATAGAGAACCACCGAAAACACCTGCTACACCCAATTGATGAAAAGGATGCATTAAGATATTATGCTCAGCTTGGAATACAAGCATAAAGTTAAATGTACCAGAAATACCTAAAGGCATACCATCAGAGAAGCTTCCTTGTCCAATCGGATATACAAGAAAAACTGCTGCTGCTGCTGCTACAGGTGCTGTAAAAGCAACAGAGATCCAAGGGCGCATACCTAAACGATAGCTTAATTCCCACTCACGACCAATGTAGCAACAAACACCTAGTAAGAAGTGTAAAACAATTAGTTGATATGGTCCACCATTATATAACCACTCATCTAGAGATGCAGCTTCCCATATTGGATAAAAATGGATACCAATAGCTGCAGAACTAGGTATAATAGCGCCAGAAATGATGTTATTCCCATACAGTAAAGAACCAGCAACTGGTTCGCGGATACCATCTATATCAACTGGAGGTGCAGCAACGAATGCAATGATGAATACAGATGTAGCTGTTAATAACGTTGGAATCATTAAAACACCGAACCAACCTATATAAAGGCGGTTTTCAGTGCTTGTAATCCAAGTACAAAAACGTTCCCACAGGCTTGCGCTTTCGCGTCTTTCTAAAGTAGCAGTCATAATATTATAAGTGATTTAGGATAATTAAGGATACTTCCCAAGACGTTTTAAACTTGTTATCTATATTATTACTGTGACAAAGATAAATTGTAAAGATTCAATTAAAATAAATTATCAAAGTTCAGTAAGATTAAGAATTATAGAAATTATCATCATATAATAAATATGATAAAAAATTAGTGGTTGATTTTTTAAGATGTATATATAAAATTATAATATAGGCAAACTATTACATTTATTTACAACTAATTTAAATAATAGAAAAACAAATATAAGATTATGTCACATTTCAGTCGTATAAAAACAAGTATAACGAATCTAAACATATTAAAACAAACTTTGAAAGATTTAAACCTTAAATATAGTATAAAAAAATCACATTTAGAAGATAGTAATGGCAATTTAGAATATGTAGATATGATTATCAAAAAAAATGATAAAAATATCATGGGTTTTTTATGGAATGGAAAAGAATATACATTTATAGCAGATTTTGACATATGGCAACATAATCATGATATATACCCAGAAAATATTATAGAAAAAATATTACAACAATACGCAATAAATTCTATTATAAAAGTAAGTAATAATCAAGGCTTTACAACTGTAGAAAAAGAAAAGTTACGAGATGGATCTATGAAATTAATAGTTCAAAGATGGAACTAAATAATATCATATTATCTATCTATATGCGGACAGAGAGACTTGAACTCTCACGAGATGATCTCACTAGATCCTAAATCTAGCGTGTCTACCAATTCCACCATGTCCGCTATAATAGAAATAAATAATATTACAGCTACTGAACAAGTATATCAAAAAATACCATTAAAAACAAGTAGCATAAATAAGATAGAAAACAATTTATGGGGATTAATTAAACTTGCGATCTTATTTGTATTTTGGTATATTTACTTGTATAATACTTCTATGTTCCTCAGTAGCTCAGTGGTAGAGCGGTCGGCTGTTAACCGATTGGTCGTAGGTTCAAATCCTTCCTGAGGAGTTAAGAAAACAAAATATACTGATTTTAATATGACATTAATCAAAAATAAAGAATGATATTAAAGTACAACAATCATGCTTAATCTTCTTAATACAATTAACTATCAAATCGAACAAAAATTACTTACCGTACTAACGTCACAAATCAACCATGCTTATCCTATTGTTTTCATATTACTTATATTTAGTGGCTTATTAACAAGCTTTAATCCTTGTTTACTATCAATAATCCCTACCAGCTTATCATATATATATGGAGAAAAACTCACAAATAAAAATAAAAGAATATTTATTTTAGGTATATTAAGTAGCATTACTTTTAGTGTTCCTATATTTCAAATACTTCATAGAGAATATGAATATTTATTTCATATTTTTCCTATATTATCGCACATTATCACTATCATAATTAGCTTAAATTTATTACAAATATTCGAATTTAATAATAACTTTAATTTTATAAATAATTCATATCAAAAATTATCATTTATACCCTTATTATATAATTATATGACAGGATTTATTATAGGTATTAGTTCTACATCCTGCACAATACCTATATTATTAATTATAATATTTTGGATATCTTCTTGTAAATCTTGGTTTTTAGGCACTATATATACTTTGACATATCTATTAAGTTATACATTACCTATTTATTTGATTATTAATAATAGTATCAAGTTTAATCAACTAAATAAATGGCCACCTATATGGAATAATATTACTTTGTTTAGTGGATGCATTATGTTAGGATATAGCATTTTTTCTCTACTCAATACGGTATTTATATAATATTTTTTAATAGAAAAGCAGAAAATAATCGATTATTTCATATAATTAAATAAATGTTTATCAAAATCTATACAACTAATCAATATGAAGAATATCTTATGGCACATATTTAAAAAACTTAGTACTTTAAGCTTATCTATAAGCTTACTACTTATAATAGCTACGATAAGTATCGTCGGGACAGTTATTGAACAAAATCAAAATATTTCATACTATCAAATAAATTATCCTATAAACAATCAGTTATTACATTATATAATTAACTGGAAAACAATCATAAGTTTAGGAATAGATCATATATATTCAAACCCATGTTTTATACTAATCTTAATTTTATTCTTTTGTAGCTTACTAACATGCACTTTTTCAAATCAATTACCAAGCTTGAGAAACGCTCGTAAGTGGAAATTTTTACAACAAACTCGGCATATAAACAATAAAGCCTATTTCGCAAAATTAGATAAGATATCTATGTGCAATATGATTTACAGCTTACATCATAATAATTACTATATTTTTCATAAAAAAAACAGTCTATATGGTTACAAAGGATTAGCTGGCCGAATTGCACCTATTTTTGTACATTTTAGCATAATTTTAACACTAATGGGATCTTTAATTAGCTTATTAGGTGGATTTACAGCACAAGAGATGATACCTGAAGGAGAAATATTCCATATCAAAAATATAACTCAATCTGGATTTAATAGCAAAATACCAGATAATTTAACAGGAAGAATTAAAGATTTTGATATCAAGTACAATAAGGATAAATCAATACAACAGTTTTTATCAAATGTTATTATATATAATAATCAAGGCAAAAATATAAAGCAAAAATATATTTTTGTTAATTCACCATTAATATTTAAAGGTATTACTTTCTATCAAACTGACTGGAAAATAAGTAGTATAAGACTAAAAATAGGTAACAGCAAAATTATCCAACAGCCAATTGTAAAACATAAAATCAACAATCAAATCTTATGGTCATGTGAAATTCCGATTAATACAAAAACACATATTATACTTATCTTAACTGGATTAAAGGACCAAATTTCCCTATATGATACATCAAATAATTTACTAATATCTACTAATTTAGATGAAAAAATAGTAATTAACAATACAACTTTACAAATCTTTGAAATAATGACAAATACAGGCCTACAAGTTAAAACAGATCCAGGGATTTTTATTACTTATACAGGTTTTTTTGTATTAATGATAAGTATAGCTATTAGTTATGTTTCTTATTCTCAAATTTGGGCAACTGGTGTAATGCAAAATATAGAGATAGCTGGTTTCACTAATAGGGCAACATTAATTTTTGAAGAAGACTTAATTAATGTCCAAGAGATGTATACAAAACATATATGGCTATAGCATAAAAATATTTACTATAATCATATGGAATAAATATTAATTGAAACAATATATAATCAATGCTTTATTAAATGATATAATATTATATTTTTTCCATTAAATAATTTAATCAAAAAATCACTATTTATATCTAACCTAAATATTTTAATTGTAGTTATAACACATGTAACAATAAGGCTATATATAATCGTCATTGATAACTAATTTAAAAGTTCATCATAGATTAAATTCATATATACTGAAGAAAAGTTTTGATTTGTTTATCATAATAGATTTAATGCAAAAATAAAACATACTTTTAATAAAGAAACTCTTATTTGAAGAGAAGTACTCTGGAATATCAAATAATATATTCTTATACCGTAATCATCATTTAGCATTTTTCGTATTGTTAATTAAAAAAAGTAAAATAATCATATATACAATATTAGTTAATATAATATATAAAATATCTCTAGTTTATTGAATTTTACAAAACGATTCAACAAGATTAGATAATAAACTATAAAGAATTTTCAAGATCTTTCATTAATATAATTGTACTAAATATGTTTATCTTAATAAGTATTATATAAAAAAGTTAATTCAAATAAATTTTCTAATATTTCATATAGTACGACCAATCCAAATAAATTGAGTAGAAACAAGAAAAAACTGAATATAGACTAAAGTAACTATTAAAAAATTTTGTAATAAGCATAAAAAACTTCATAATTTATTTTATGAAATTAAATATCCATAGATTTAATTTCACTATAAAGATCAATCTACATCCGATTAATCTTTAAATTTAGTTTTAATTGAAAAATATATAAATACATCAATCAAAAAATACTAATATATAATAAAATTTTTGATTATTTCTTGTCCTTCAGTTGTCCACAAGCTTTCCGGATGAAATTGAATGCCTCTTAATAATCTATATTTTTTATGACGACATGCCATAATAGAACCATCATTTGTCCAAGCCGTAACTTCTAAATCATTAGGCAAACCTTGAGTATTAATAATTAGACTATGATAACGCGCTGCGAAAAAAGGATTAGGTAAACCATTGAACAAATCTTGAGAATTATGTAAAATTTGACTTAATTTGCCATGCATAGGATGATCTAACTTAATAATTTCCGCACCATATATATAACCTATAGCTTGATGACCTAAACAGACACCTAAAATAGGAATAGTTTTTGCATAAGAACTGATTACTTGTAAAGATATACCTGAATTCTCAGGACTACCAGGGCCAGGTGACAAAACAATATGAGTTGGATTATATTTATCAATATAAGACAAAGATATCTCATCGTTCCTAACAGTGCAAACAGATAAACCTAATTTACCTAAAGACTGTACTAAATTTTGTGTAAAACTATCATAATTATCAATAACTAAAATCATGGTTTTAATAGAATATATTTCATTTTAAATAAATTACTTTATAAATATACCTTCCGAAGGTGAACTTGCTATAGCTTTATCTTGTTTTGACATTCTGCCAGATAAATAAGAAATACGACCAGATATAACTCCTAATTTCATAGCTTCAGCCATATCTTGAGGCTTAGCAGCTTTAGCAACAGCCGTATTTAGTAATACTGCAGATGCTCCCATTTCCATAGCTTGACTAGCTTCACTAGCTGTTCCAATACCTGCGTCTATTATAATAGGTACTTTGGCATTATTTATAATAATTTGCAAATTGAAAAGATTTTGTAAACCTTGTCCAGAACCAATAGGGGAACCTAAAGGCATGATTGCAGAACATCCAACTTCTTCTAACTGTTTAGCTAAAATAGGATCCGGGCTTATATAAGGTAATACAGTAAATTTTTTATTGACTAAATATTCTGCGGCTTTTAAAGTACCATAAGGATCTGGAAACAAATATTTTGAATCAGAAATAACTTCTAATTTAACAAAATTATTATCTAACTGACCCAATTTTTTAGCCATTTCGCGTCCTAAAACAGAAATTCTTATAGCTTCCTCTACTGTTTCACAACCAGCTGTATTTGGTAAAAGCCACAATTTTTTCCAATTTAATCCATCTAATAAATTACTTTTACCTCTTAATTTCTTACTATATGCACGACGTATAGCTACTGTGACTACAGAGGCATCGCTATTAATTATACTAACACTAGCCTCTTTTAAATTCTGATATTTACCTGTACCTAACATCAAACGAGATGTAAAAGATTTTTTATTAATTATTAGAGGCTTAGTTAAATGTAAATATGAAGATAATAGATTTCGCGACATTATTCTATTCCAATTAAATAAATAAAAATATTTGAAATGTTTTATTATTTTAGTGTAAAATCAATATATACTCCATATATTTTATACTAAGAGTTACATTGATAGTTAGTCAAAGAAAAACATCAATAAAATTTATATTCAAAATATAACTTTCTGCAACCACTATCGAAAATTACTATGCATCATCAATCAACTCTATTGATTATTATAATGCTAAGCACTTTTAGCACTATATTAATCAGCTTTATAATACGCTACTTATATTTATATATAGCAAAATCCTATAAAAATCATAATGTTAATAATATTACAGTAGTAGATCGTCTAAGTTCTATATTACCTTATTGGCTTCCATTATTAGAAGGCTTACAAAACTTTGGTCAACAGATTTTGCCGGATTATCCTTTGAATATAATGCAAGTTTATAAAAAAACTTTAATGCCTTTAGTGATTTTTTATGTTACACACCCAACATTAGCTGTTATTATATTCTTTATACTATATTACTTATTTGTACGCAATAAAAGTCCCATACCAGATCGCCCATTTATTAGATTTAATGTTTTACAGTCTATATTATTATTTCTGATCAATTCTTTACTTGGAGCAACATTTCGAGCTTTACCTATAGAATTCAGAATGAGTTTATATGGACTTATGCTATGCAATACACTATTTTGGTTTGTTTTATCAACCATAATGTACTCTATTATTAAGTCTATTGAAGGAAAATATGCTAAAATACCAGTAATTTCTCAAGCTGTAAGAATACAAATCGACAATCAATTATAAGGCGATAGTTATGAATTTTAATAATTATGAAACAATCTATATATTAAGACCTAATATTACAGAAACAGAAAATTTAACTATAGTTAATCAATATAAATCATTAATTAAAAAACATGGTGGACAGAATATATCAGTTCAACATAAAGGCAGAAGACACTTGAATTACAATATCAAGTCTTATTACGATGGTATCTATGTTCAAATTAATTATGCCGCAAGTAGTAACTTAGTTAAGATATTAGAAAAAACTATGAATTTAAGTGAGCCAATTATAAGATATCTGACTATTAAAGATCATTGTATGAGTAATATAACAATATAGAATCAGGTTCAAATAATAATTTGATACAAGACTAGATCATATGATCTAGCTAATTATATTTAATAAAAATAATGTATAAAACATGAAAAAATGCATGACTTGATAATATACATTCTATTCAAACTAATACAAACCACTTATTGCAAAATAGTATATAAAAATTATTTTTGTTGATGATAGAAGCTTAAAAGTATTATATAGTCTTGATACTGAGCTACCTTCCCAAAAAGCTACCTTTTCAGTATTATCGCCGCTACAGCGTTTAACAGCCAAGTTCGGAATGGATTGGAGTGGTTCCACTGCGCTATAAGAATCAAGACATAAATCACACTATTCCTGAATTACAATATATAAAACACTCGATCTATTAGTACGTCTCAGCTGAATATATTACTATACTTACACTTAACGCCTATCAAACGGTTAGTCTTACCGTGATCTTATCCATTTTCATGGAAAGAGTACTCATCTTAAGGTTGGCTTCCCACTTAGATGCTTTCAGCGGTTATCCTTGCCATACTTAGCTACCCAGCATTTACTGTTGGCACAATAACTGGTACACCAGAGGTATGTTTCTCCCGGTCCTCTCGTACTAAGGAGAAATCCTTTCAATACTCTAACGCCTACACCGGATATGGACCGAACTGTCTCACGACGTTCTGAACCCAGCTCGCGTACCGCTTTCATGGGCGAACAGCCCAACCCTTGGGACATACTACCGCCCCAGGATGCGATGAGCCGACATCGAGGTGCCAAACCTCCCCGTCGATGTGAACTCTTGGGGGAGATCAGCCTGTTATCCCTAGAGTAACTTTTATCCGTTGAGCGACAGCCTTTCCACTCAGCACTGTCGGATCACTAAGGCCGACTTTCGTCTCTGCTCGACTTGTAGGTCTCGCAGTCAAGCTTCCTTATACCTTTATACTCTACGACTGATTTCCGACCAGCCTGAGGAAACCTTTGCACGCCTCCGTTACCTTTTAGGAGGCGACCGCCCCAGTCAAACTGCCTATCTGAAACTGTCTATTGGCCAGCTTATGGCAATCAATATTAGAATCCTAGTTTAATTAGAGTGGTATCTCACTAGCGGCTCATATACATCCGCAAATATATAATCTTTGCCTCCCACCTATACTGCACAAATTAAACCCAAATTCAATTCCAAACTACAGTAAAGCTTCATAGGGTCTTTCTGTCCAGGTGCAGGTAGTCCGCATCTTCACAGACAATTCTATTTCGCCGAGTCTCTCTCTGAGACAGTGCCCAAATCGTTACGCCTTTCGTGCGGGTCGGAACTTACCCGACAAGGAATTTCGCTACCTTAGGACCGTTATAGTTACGGCCGCCGTTCACCGGGGCTTCAGTTACCAGCTTTGTTTTACAACTAACCGATTTCTTTAACCTTCCGGCACTGGGCAGGCGTCAGCCCCCATACGTTGTCTTGCGACTTTGCGGAGACCTGTGTTTTTGCTAAACAGTCGCTTGGGCCTGGTTATTGCAACCCTACAAGGGTACCCCTTCTCCCGAAGTTACGGGGCTATTTTGCCGAGTTCCTTAGAGAGAGTTATCTCGCGCCCCTTGGTATACTCTACCTACCTACTTGTGTCAGTTTAAGGTACAGGTATTTATTGTTTGAGATATATCGAGCTTTTCTTGGAAGTATGACATTAATCACTTTAGCAACTTATTGCTTTGTACTCACTTCTTAGCTCTAGATGTTTTCTCCATCTTTCTTCACCTTAAAAGTTTAAACCGGTAACCAACATCCGGCTGATTTAGCCTTCTTCGTCCCTCGTTATCAACAACAAATAGTACAGGAATATTAGCCTGTCATCCATCGACTACGTTCTTCAACCTTGCCTTAGGCCCTGACTTACCCTTCGCGGACGAACCTTCCAAAGGAAACCTTAGGTTTTCGGGGCATTGGATTCTCACCAATGTTTTCGCTACTCAAGCCGACATTCTCACTTCTGCTTCGTCCACATCCGCTTCCGCTAATGCTTCAACCTTTTGCAGAACGCTCCCCTACCGATGATAAAACATCCCACAGCTTCGGCAAATTACTTAGCCCCGTTCATTTTCGGCGCAAGATCACTAAACCAGTGAGCTATTACGCACTCTTTAAAGGATTGCTGCTTCTAAGCAAACCTCCTGGTTGTTTATGCGTTCTTACTTCCTTTATCACTTAGTAATTATTTAGGGGCCTTAGCTGATGGTCTGGGCTGTTTCCCTTTTGACAATGAAGCTTATCCCCCACTGTCTCACTGATTGATTACACACTTAGTATTCAGAGTTTGCATCGATTTGGTACCGCTCTCGCAGCCCGCACCGAAACAGTGCTTTACCCCTAAGCTATAGCATCAATCGCTGCGCCAAAACGCATTTCGGGGAGAACCAGCTAGCTCCGGATTCGATTGGCATTTCACCCCTAGCCACAGCTCATCCGCTGATTTTTCAACATCAGTCGGTTCGGACCTTCACTTAGTGTTACCTAAGCTTCACCCTGGCCATGGCTAGATCATCCGGGTTCGGGTCTGTAAATAGTGACTTACGCTCTAATTAAAGCTCGCTTTCACTATGGCTCCGATA